AGCTTACTTAACCTTGATTAGTCGATGGAACTTACCAACCTCAAAGGGTGGACTTCCTCGAGAAAGGCTTTCTGCAACTAGAAAATGAGAATATGACACGGGGTCGGGTACGGGAAGAAAAAGAGGTGGTCTTATAAAAAAAGCATACAAATCAATAAGAAGTGGTATCTGTTGATGAAATGCCATTGTCCCTCCACAGCACAGCAAGAGAAGCATTTGATGGCGAGGTAAAAGCACAAGGATGAATGCCCTTGATCTTCTCTTTGATAGTCCGATTCGTACATCAAATAATTCATGTAGTAGATCGATCTAGTGATTGGTCACTGACATGCGAGTTACATGATTGATCTGCAAGGTAGAATCAATGCGATTAGACAGGAAGGCTCGCTTGAATGAACAGTAGCAAGGGGCGCTTTCTTTAAAGAATCTTTCCCCGCCCGAAAGCTTACAAAAAGAAAGAGTTCCGCTTGTTCTAGGTTCAAGCTCAAGTGCAAGATCCACTGGCTAGTTACTTCTCCACTTAACTCCGCCATCAGACTAGTGATATTTTCACTAAGCCTCCTCTCCTATCCGTCGCTATCGGTTAGTCTGTATAGTGTACTCTATCTCTCCCCTATGATTAGTAAGAGGTATGTTCATACGCAATATGATTTCAATAGGTATAGTAGTACATGCCTATGTTGGAATAGTTTCTAAAGTCTTGAGTATAGGCCGGCTAGGAATCATGGTCTTTTTAAAACCCGATTCCTGGGGCTCCGTGATAGTTAGGATGATTCCAGAAATTCCTCATGCTGTGCCATAATAGGTGGACGATCCTCTGCTCTCTATAGTTTATTGGAGGTGGTTATGTCCGTACAATAGAAAATTGTACGATGCTCGCTTCCCGTCACTATTGGAGTGAGTTAGTATGTGTGCACAGCATGTGCTGTGTTCACCTAATGGGTAGGCCACTGCATGTTTGTCTGATTTTGTTGAATTGTCCGAAAAGCTTCGATTTTGAAGTTGTCGAAAGATGGTATGCCCCAAACATACGTATCTACCTACTACTAGTGATGGTTTATTTCTGTTCCATTGAGCTTTGACTCTTTCTGTATTGCCATCTGTTGCAAGTGATGGTATTGTTGTGTGTTTGCAGTGAGCTTTGAATTTAAAGTTTTTTTGTGGGACTGCTTTTTTGTTATAAAAAAATTTGATCTGGAAGTTTTTCCTTTGTGTGCTCTTACAGCTGTTTAGCTTACTTAGTTTGATTCTCTTCCTCGTAGCTGGGTCCACAACCTCTAGATGCTTTACACATGACACCTGGCTTTGGCCCCCATAGCACACAGGACAGGGGAGCCTCCTCTTTCGCCCGAGCCAAAGCGTAAAGCTTGCTGAGCAGCCAGCCCTATCTGAATGGCGCTGTGTTTTTTCGATACCTCCCCGGGCCCCCCCAGTTAAATGCCTGCGGTGCTCTCTCTTACGAAAGAGTGGAAATGTTTTGGAAAGTGATAGGCTACCGCCCCAACTCAACCCTGGGGGCTATGAAGAGCTGGTACGGGACAATTTTCAGAGTGCTGCAAGTCTTGCTCAATACCAGCAAGCCCTAAATCATGAGTTTTTCGAAGTTACAATCCTGGAGCTATAAATTCAAGGATAGGCTCTTTAACGCGATGATATCTCTGAGCCGCTAAAATTTTAGATCTTTCGCCTTTCAGTGACATCCAAAAGGAGGCATTCGACTTTATGGTCCGACCCGTGAGCTCTATGCGGCATGACCCTAAACGAAATGTTCTGGAAGGGACACTAAGGCAGTATATTCGGGAGATCGAAGAAAGGGGGAAAAAAGCCTCCATATACAAGGACTTCTATTCGGACTTCACGGACGAGGAATTCCGTCGGTTGATTGACCCCAATCACTTAGGGTTCGGTTAACTGTCATTAAGCTCTGAATTAATGCCAATGCCAAAGGGGATTCGGTGACCAAGCGCGTCGGTCCATGCGACCGGCCCCAGGCGTAGGCACCCACGTTTCGAACCGGGTAACCAAAAGTCACGATCAGAATGAAAGACCGATTTCACTAGCGGAACACGTACATAATCTTTTCTTGTTAAAGAAACCCGGTCTTTTTGGCTTGTTTTTTATGATCTCAAGTAGAAAGGTACTTTCCTCTGGGTTGAAGGGTAGCTACTTAATTATGGAATGACATATATAATGATGATGGTAGCTATCTGCCTTACCTCTGGTACATATTACATGAAGATGTATAGTAGTCCTTAAGAGATGATAGAGAAAGGTTTATCTAGCTAGTGTGGGAGTTTGGCAGACCACCCTGCTTTCTGACGCTTTCTCAACGGCCCTAGCCGCCCTTACGATTGCCAAATCTTCCTGGGTACGAAATGATGGGCCGAATAGAAAAGAAAGAGAACGGCCCTATAATACAAGTATAATACAAGAAGGATCGGATCTTTCCTGAGGTTCGGATTGCATCTCCCTTTCGCGTGGTTAAGGACTTTGCTGGGCATTGACTCCTAAATTCTTGTTGCGGTTGATGCCTTTTTTAGGCTCCCGGGAGCTTGAGATGAAAGAAGAGTTCCCACCTACGAAATCGGCTACATGCCTATGTTGAGCTATACCAGGAGTCGAGCTAACAGCATCGGAAGAGGGGAAGTGCTACCTTCTCGTTCGTTGCACCTTTAGAGGTTTATTTAGAGGAAGGAAGCTTCCACTATTTGATCAAAGGGTCGTTCATTAGCCCTACTAGTAAAGCACAGGAAAAAGAGGGATTGATTTCGACCTTAGCTTTAGCTAAACCGGAAAGAAAGAATGAAATGAAGGGAAAACTCCGAGCTAATCCGAGTAACGAGCGTAGAGTAATTCTAGGATCCGACCTAGGCTAACAGCTTTTCTAAGGAAGACGTGATATTCTAAGCTTGAAAGGAAGCCAGGAATGCTAGTGCGAGCTTTCAAGGAAGACTACATGGAACTTCGCTACCGGCTTCTCTCTCTTAGATAGTCAAATCTATAGCTCTAACCCTCCTCTCCTGTAAGTATTATTAGGGCGAGCATCTACAAACCTTAGAACCCCTGGTTAGTATCGCAGGAAGGTTAAGTAAGGAAGGAATTCTTTTTTATCATACCTTACCAAAACCAAATAAGGCTTTTAAGGGTAAAGGGAAAGAGACAGAGCCTATTGTAAAGGTTGTAAAGGTAAAGGCGTCTACCCTCGCGAAGTTTCGGGAGGAAAGAAAGTCTTTGTGATGGTAATAGCTCTCTTCCTTATGAATAAATTACCTCTACCTTTACTTTAGAGAAGTTCCAGCAAGCTTTTACTCCCCTCCAGTAATTCCTGTTGAAGCAATAATTCCTAAAGTTTAATGTGAATAGGAATCCCCTCGAGAAAGAGTAAGCTCTGATTCAACTAGACTTGAGCCTTGGAGTTTAGTTTAGACTGGGCATGTCCCCTGTTCCTTTCTTTTATTCGGAATTCTATTTCTTTCACCGGGCGTATGAGCTGCTCCCTTATAACTTATAAGTAGCCCAGCCCCTCCGCCAACAGTTGAACTAGCTGCGCTTACGCCGACAAGACGGATAACCCTGACAGTCTTTCCAAACCGGTTCTTTTAAGAAGAGCTTCAAGAGACTCCACTCGGGAAGTTAGGTAAATAACCTTTCTTAGCCTTGTGGACCTGGTGAGGTCCAACTCCCTTTGCTTCAGAAAGGATCACTGCGGCAATAGAAAGAAAATGGAAATGCCCCCTCACGCCACGACCCATTTCTTTGTTTGCTTGCCCGTGCATCTTCGATGATTCAGACTGGGGCTGAGTCTTTCTTCTTCTCTAAGGAGAGAATGAAAATGTATCTAATTCGGAGGAATATCTGCTTTCATCTCGATCGCTAAACAGTAGAGTAGTCTGACCCTTTAATCGCTTCTATCCTATCCTTGGATCCTTAATCCTTAGCCCGGTTCCCTTTCTTTCTTTTTTAGACCCATTCTTTCTATCTTGAAGAATGAATTGCCTCTCTCTTCTCTTTGTCCCATCTCCGTCTTGGATGCTGTGAACGGGTTTGCTTCTTACTTATTGGATGCCATTCAACCAAACATCTTCTCTCCCGGAAGTCCGCTTGCCCACCAAGATCGGCAAGGGCAAGAGCGAATTCGATGCCACGTTTCCTAAATGAAAGCATTTACCTCGAGCCGGGTGAGGAAGTCGAAGTCACTGAAATACCGTACCGTATTAAGAAGAAGAGGGTTTGGATTGCATTTCCCTTGCGCTGGGTCTTTCTCGCCTTTCTATACTATGACTTTCCTCGTGAACTAGTCAATCGAGTTAGCAAAGAGAAAAGTCTATCTGAAACAGGAAATGTGCTCTATGCTTCAACCACCATCTTTTCCCTGTGTTCTTTTAGTCAGCCTCTTACCAGGCTGGTGGAAGGTGTGAGATCCGAATCACTGTCTTAGTCTGCTTATATTCTTCTTGTTCGGATGTATCACCGGGAGAGTTCTATCCGGAGCAAGGAAGGATAAAAAACAATCTCAGAAAAAATAGTAAGAGGAAGAATAGGTTGTTCTTTCCATGCTTCATCTTACATAATTACATTCATAAGCAGGCATGATAGAGCTATATCAGATACAACAGGTGTTGGCATCTTAGAGCCGGTAAGAGAGCTTTGCCAGCGAACCAATCCGAAAGCGTCAAGTACCAATCCCATCGGTCGTAGCCAGGTCATTCCAGTCGGTGTAGAATCAATCAATGAAGGAACTAACTGCTAAAGGGAAGGATGGAATGCTTTCTGTCAAGAAGAAAAAAATGGACTGTGAAGTGAATCCTGCATGCCAATGAAAGGTACTTTCCAACAAAAACGGGAAAAGCATAACTCATATCCCGGGCAGCTAAGATCCATTGGATTGGAAGGCCCATCTGAGTTCTACATTCTGAGATAGCTTATCTGTAAACTGTTACTAGTAAACATCTTTCTTACCTGGAATGAAAGACTGGCTTGACCGGGAGAAGATTGAAAGAGATCTTTTACACGATTGGATCCTTCTTCCATTCTTGATTTGTCGATAATGCCAGCATGGCATTGTTACGCTTATAGCTAATTTTTCGAATTTAAATTAAGCATAGAGATTGACATTGAAAGATAAGCTATATTTATATAAACTGTATTGAAACTTTCTTTGCTGATAAGCAGATACAGTTAATAGAAGCTGATGCCAGTCATGCTTGAACCAGGCTTTGCTTTCTGCTTTCCTGGATCAAAGTAGTCTATTATAGATAAATTCTATAATTGATCATCCGACTAAATCAATGCATTACCACATTGTAAACATGGTTAATGAAAGAAAGATTATTTCATCATCAAGTCATCTCTCGTGTTCTAGTACAATTCTTTTTCAATTTCACATTCAGAAGGCTGATCTATCGATTAATGCCTAGGTTCATCGTCCTCAAAGGAATCGGAGATGCCCTTTCTTCTGTTGGAAATCCGATCAATGAAACAAATTGGAATAAAGTATTAAAAAGAAAAAGTCGTCGCTAATCTCTTAGAGCTGGTAAGCCCTAATCAGCGATAGATAGGTGGAAAGAGCACATAGGGTATTTGTCCAGAAAACCTATAAACCAAATAGGTCTGATGTGCACTTTTCTTTTGGGCACACGAAGAAGAGCTTTGGATTCGATTTCCCGGGCAAAGCCAATAGTAAGGGTTCGGGGGAAAAGTCCTCTCACATTCGTTCGAGTATCTTCGCTCCTCTCACTCCCAGTCTATCTCAATTCCGTAAGAGCTTCTGTAGATTTTTCCGGTTACGGTAAATAACCAAAAAACGAACCAAGGCTCTACTGCTAACCAGTCTTCTTTCCCTACTCCTTCTCCCTTATACCACCACCTCTACTCAAACCCATCTCTAGGCGCCAAAGAATATTTAAGTACCCCTCCCATACTATTCATTTGCTTTCAAGTCTAGTGGAATCACGTATGATAGCTTTCCTTTTAGTATGGATCACAAAACACTATTCTATTAGGTCACATGACGAATGGGACCCCCGCCAATGGCATATGAGATGTGGATGATGGAGCTGGTTCGCGTAACTGCGAGACGATTAGGTTCGTCCGTGACGCTTCTGGGCGGTGCCCCGGATCCCTACGAGCAGAGGATGATCAAATTCGCTACGCCCACCCTCCGCCCTACTTTCGACCTCTTTCCAGCGCCTTTTGCAGATAGATAAACTTCTGGTCTTGCCTAGGTTTATGGAAGAAAGGTTGATTCTTTGAATCCGATGGTTACTTTTTTTCCACTGCTATCGTCTGGACATGGTGCAACAAGAAGAGAATTAGCAGAATAGGAAAAAGAATTTCTTATTCTCATCTACCTCTACTTCACTCGAATCCCTAAGAGTGATGTGGAGAGATGAAAGTGTGGGTGCCCACAGTGGCGACTCCACTGGGGATAGAAAAGACTCCAATGTGTCCATTGCTTAGAATTGCAATTGTGTGAAATTCTAAGCAATTCTGAGAGTCATTGGACCCCACGGAGCGGTTTATGGATTCAACCCATCTTTTCTGGGCCTTGAATATTAAGCCCAATCTGTGGTTTTGTCATACAATAAGATCCCCTTTGTTTGGACTCGTTAGGTTTGGCCCATTACCTTGAGTGAGGCCTAACGTGTACACCTCTTGTCATGAAGATGTGATCTTATCTACTGATGGGTCTTGCTCTAAGCCCAATCCTCTCGTCTTAGGGTAGGATATCCATAAACCTTAAATCACGGGAACTTCCCCTTTTTGGTTTTGGTTGACAACCTATGTTGGGCTGACTAAGCCCACTATCCTAATAGGTCCCTCTTGTGTCGGGTTAAGGCTCCACCTCATGTTGGGTTAAGGGCTTAGTTGAACCCAATTTCTTCACTTGTAGTCTAGGGCTTTGCTTGGCATTGGGCTTCGATATAGCTTGCTTTCCTGGTCTTGGATTAAACCTCTGCTCTCCTAATTCAGTCTATAGGCTTTGGTTTAGGTTCAATCTTATAAGTTTAGCTTAGGTCCATCAATCAATCTCTCATAAACCCCTAAGCTGAATCTATATGGGGGCCTTGTGTTAGGCCTAGCTTGTGTAGGCTATCCTTCACACCTATGGTTTAACTCATAAACTTGAAACTCTTGGGTCTTTAATTCGGGCCTTCTTGGGGCACCCTAACGGTAGGGCCTGTGAGAGGCTTCAATCGTGTTTTATTGGCTAGTAGACAGAAGCCTTCTCAAAAGAATATTCGAATTGTTGAGCTAGAGATGCTTCTCGGTCTTTCCTCTCCTTTTAGTCGAGTTTTTTTTCTTTCCTCTCCCGAGCGGAGAGAACGTCAAGGATAAGAATAAGCAAACAATTCCCGAGATGCTGGAAAGGCTCTCTCTTTGCTGCCTCGTTGCTAAGACTAGAGTCTTCGGGAGGTTTGGATTCAAAGATGGGCAGAATCAGCTCTTCTCTTTGCGTTGCGGGTGGATGCCCAGAGGGAGCTGCTAAAGCAACTGAGACCGGTGAATCAATAGTAGTGATATCCACATCCCTGTCCCCTTCAACTACTATGCATTATGCTCCTCGAAGCAAGGCTGGATTCCATCCAGGAAGAGCGGATAGGTTGTTTACTTACTTTTGTACTAGCGCGAGCGTACTTGTGTGTTAAAGTTAAAGTTAAAGGGGTACTTTTTTTGGGCTGCTAAGTAGAAGTATAAGCTATAGGCGAAGGCTTTCGCGCCTTGCTGTTAAGTAAGGTGGAAGCTAGCTACTTGCTTGTTAAAGGGGCTTGACCGCGGCTATTCGTAGATCTGGAGTTCTGCCCTATAGCCGATTGTGCTACTTGAAATCGTTAGTATCGGGTATCTTGTTATCTAACTGCGCTTTAACGACACCGTAGTGGCGGTTTTAAAGATAGGATAGCGAGGCATGGAAGCTTTCTGCTATGCTATTAGAGGAGAGTTACTGTAAACACACAACTTCCACCCTGTACGTAGTTGATTGGCTTAAAGAATAATATAACGCATTCTATCAGACTCTGGATGTTGAATTGCTTATCAGCCCTATAAACTATGCCTTTGGAGTGAAGAAAGTGGCCCTTTGGGGAGTGAAGAGATTCAAGGGAGAGTTGAAAGCGCTTACTAGTGAGCGAGGAGGGAAACCGGCCTGGTTCAGCGCGAAATAGCTTCTATATAGAATAGAAGTTCCACATCGTTGTGACTCCTAGACAAGAGTCCTATTAGAATCCCCGCGCGGATCAAAGGAATGCGAAATGCGCGTGGCATGTCAAATGGACCTTGTGTCAGTGGCGAAGACGAAGTCTAGTAGTCAAAGGACCATGGTACTTTGACTCAATGGATGAGGTGTGCGTCGGCGCAGTGGCGTTGAAAGTGATGTGCTGTTAGCCACGTTGGGCATGGATATATGTCCGAGAGTGAAGCATTTGTTGGTGGCATGAGTTGTTATGCTAATATGGTGAAGTGTTGTAGCTTATGGGCGACTAGACTAGCAGGTGCGTGAGACTGTTGCAGAAGTCTTTGGCTTTGTGCTTGGACACGGTACGAAGAGATGGCTCGATGATCCGTGACAGACTCCAGGCCGGCTAAATTCTGGCGCACAGGTTGGGTTAGTTTCATGAGAGACGGGCCAGGCCAGTACTGGGAATCAAGGGTTTCGGGTTCTTTCCCCAGTTTCACTTTGATATTCAGACTTGAGCTCAGCCCAGTTTGTTATTATATATATATTCGTTTTGGCTTTTATTCAATTACACTCACTCCTCAAAGGAGAGGCAAATTGAAACTCAATTCTCTTTCATTTGAAGTCGGTTGAAGCATCTGGTGTCAACGGTTCTGCCACTCCTGAATCTTCCGTTGGGCGCCTAAGCCTTTCAGTCCATTACCGTTGAACAAGAGCAAAAAGAGCTGATGAAAGAAGAGTGACTGATTCAACAAGAGAAAGAAGAGCTAGCTACTCTAACGAATCTAATGCTGCCCACTCAAGCTATCAAGCTAGTCGAATCCTACTGCCCTTACTTAACCTTAACCACCGGGAGCAGATTCGATAAAAGTATTCTTACAAAGAGAAAGCGCTGACCTCTAGTCTCGATTTGACCTTTCTTCCTCTACCGTTCGTGGCCCATAGCCACAGAAAAGAAAACGAGGATCAGAAGTCAAGTCTCCTCCAGTGCTTGGTTCATCAACTAGTTATATTCAAAGCAAGACATCCAAGGCGGGGAACCAGGTCACTCATCTCTATCAATGCAATGACTTAGGGTAGGGGGGCTGCTCAATCCTTTCAGCTAAAAGCAGCCTTTTTGAATTGTGCGAAAGCACGCCACCAAACCAAGAAGAAGAAGAAAAAGTCACTCGAAGTAGTCAGCCTATTAGCAGTATAAGAGGAATCCTAGCCAATAAGTATGTAAGAAGCTTCCCTTTAAGTTAAGGCTTGAACTTGCCCTTTTCATAACATCAGATTCGGCCTAGAACGCCTAGCGACTATAGAATCCTAGAATAAGAAAGGGAGCTGGCACGGGTCTTGCTTGAATTCATCTCTACAGATGTTTTCTCTGCTCTAGCCGCAAAGCTTCCCCTTAACTTAAGGCCTCATCACCTACTCCAGCAGAGTCAGAAACGAAAGGGAATCGAAGAGCAAAGATAGGAAGCGCGTATAGCATAGGTCTTGACTTTGACGTTGGGACTCTGCCCATTCCAGAATTGACTTCAAACGAAAACGCATCAGTCTAGGGAATAGAGAATCCCGGGAGAGTAGGGAGCAGGGAAGACACTCGTCTTTGAAGTCAGCCCATCAATAAAGGGCACTGGCTTTGACTTCCTGGCTTGACCCGCCTATCTAAATCTAAGCTCGGCTAGAAGATTAAGATTAAGCCTATCAAAGTGATCCCAGAGGAAGAGAATAGAAATCCGTAAGCCTATAGTAGATGAGTGTCGGCCCGGTCAATCACCTAACTTTGTATAGCTTTAAGTTGTCGCATATCCGGCTCCAGGCCAAAGCGATGAAGCAGGAAAAAGGTTAATATATTTAATATTGGCACGCCCATTCAAAAGGCAAGCCAGAAAGGCTAGGCACAGGTTTCAAACCAAAGAAGGCAAGGTGCTTCCAAGCAAAGGTTCTCGGGCCCGGCTTTCAATCTAATCCCGTTCAAACGCAGGTCCGGTACGCTATCAAGAAGTGGTGAGTGGTGCCTCCGCCTGCATTACCCACTCTTTCCAATCCTAGCTGTACCGTGCGAGGTGCTTGGCAGAAGTCGAGTTCGAGGCAGTGGCACAAGAACCAGAACCTGAGGGTGTTGGCTTCTTTCAAGTCGAAGGCGAAGGCTTTTTGAAAAAGTCTTTTTTTTTGTCTCATTTTTTTTTCTATTTAGAGAGAGAGGGCTTCAAGTTCTTAGGAAGAGCCGTACGAGTCCTCACGTACGGTTCGGGAGCCGAGCCCCAGCACAGGCAGGGGCTTAGGTCAACACTTATATAATAGCCAGTCATCAATTGGAAGCGGGCAAGATGGTGATGAATTGCAATTGGTCTAAACCTTCGACCAGCGACTTATTTTATTGCGACCCGCCCAGAATGCCCATACATACTAAGACCTTATTCACATCAGGAGGAGCTACGGCAGCTCGAGGAGGAGCTAGGGCGGACCCAAGAAGCCCAAGAACGGGATAGGGCCCGAGCCGTAGAGCGACAAAGACTTTGGCAGGACATAAATAGAATCCGCCAAAGAAGTCAGGTTTTCCAAATATATACAATGATAGTGATAGTGGCTAGCTTCTTTGGCATCTTCGGTGCCTACTCCTCTCGTTCTGATCACAGTTCGAAGCATAAAGCCACGAAGTATGTGATGAATTTGTCTTGGCAAGTGAGTAAGCTACGAATACAAATGCAAAAACTGTGTTTTAAGCAAATGGTGCGGATATTGTGATGTAATGAATAGGGAGGTGCGGCCTTCTTTAGCTTCTTCCTTACATATGGATATGTATGGGGTCGCAAGAGGGTCGAGCTCCGGTCAGAGTTGTCGACGGGACGCTGCTATTGCCTTGGTCCCTCATGAGTGAATTTCCTTTCCGACGGGGAATCGCTCATCCCTTGCTTGGTTCTGGTCAGTCCGCTACCGAGCTTTCACTTTAAAATCAATCAACCCCGTGCTTTAGATCAGCTAATTGGGAATCTGAATCTGGATCTTCCCCATAAATTGGGATCGGCCACTCATCTGGAGTATCTCACTTGGTCTGGTCTGGCCTGACTGATGAAAGATCTCGTTTTTATGACCATCTTTCTTAAGCCGGGCTCGGCTACTAGAGCTCAAGGCTTTATTTCGTCCATCATAGAATATCAATCTATAAATAGAGGAGTCAGCGGACAAGCGTCGGCGCTTTAGGTCTAATTTCTGCTGCTTAGCTCAATGCGCTATCCAGATCTCGAATCATTGGAATTCGCTTTGCTTGTTTTCCGTTCTATTCTTCCCAGCCCCATCAGTGTTCAGTTTGGACCACCCAACAGGAGGTGGTCTCCAGCCAATCATGGAAAGAGATTTATTGGGCCTAGCACTCGAAGGGGCCAAAGCATGAAATTCATGGGCTATGGCAAAACACGTTTTCACAGTATAGGTCAGGTCCAAAGGAGCATTCTGGAAAATGGCTTGGTTCCGGTTATACCAGAGTTTAGAGCAAACAATTGGAAAAAGGACAGCCAAAGGGGCCGTGAAATCCATTCTGGATTCAAAATGGAGCTTTAACCAGTCATCTAGGGGTTTAGAGAAAGAGTGGATCAAAGGATCCGGAAAAAAGAAAATAGCATTCCAAACCGATTTCGCAGCATCACAGTCCCTCAGAATGTGCAAAGTAGTCTCAGTCGAATTAGGACACCTAGTGCAATTGTTCTCACTAACAATATATCTATGGTGCAGGAGGTCCCTAGTAGCAAGTCTGTCTTTTTTGGCAAGCCAGAGGAAATGTTGGGTCCTATAATTATAGTGAGCCTGGGTCTTCCAAACCCAATTACACTGGGCCACAGGACAGGGGTTGCCCATGATCTTTTCAGCGATGTCATAGGCCGACTTGGAGGTAAAGTCACCACTAGCAGAGTGAGCCCAAGCCACAAGCAGAAGCCGGTAAGAAGCAGGTGACGAAACCGGGAAGAAGCTGTTGTTGAAGCTGTGCCGGAAAGAAGGAATTAAATACTTTTCTTTTAGGATAGGGGCAGATGAATTCAACTCGAAATTGAATAAAAAAGAATATAATTACGATTGCTTTGTTTATGTAGTCGCTGAAAGAAAACCAAACCATAGGCGTATGAAGGGAGGCCTAATTGCATGCTTCGCTTCAAGTGCACTAGCGGTTTTAGAAAGCACCGCCCAATAGTAATAGTGTTTTCAGCTAAAACCGGTCACCGATAGCAGCCTAAGAGAACTTTCATTCTCACTTGGCTTATATAGTGCAAGGTGCTTGGCACCGATTGATGAGCAGGGGTGGGAGAACGAGGATTATAAAAGAAGGAAAAGACTGATGAGGGAGAGAACCTAAAAGAAAAGTACCGTTAGGTATTATATAGGGATTTTCTTACCCTATCAAATAAGCGGAGTTGTCCAGTAGAAATGTACATAGGAGTTTTGCTTATGACAATTTGTAAACAGAAGTATCATTGAAATAATTATCAATGTTATTACGAACTTCTGTTATCTATAATTCCATTTTATTCTCTTTTACAACTCCTTCCTTTCGACAATTTAACTTATTATATAAAATTGAAACTCATATTCGACTGAAAAAGTATATAAGAAAGGGTAAGAAAAGACAGGAAGGTTCGCTTTTACCTTGTTCTCTTACTTTACAAATTTTAGAATTTAAAAAAGGGAAAGTTTACCCTTCGGATATTATATAAAAACTCATATCATATTTGTATTACTACATTTACTGGTAAGAAAAGACCTAACGGGCTTTAGCTTACAGTGCAAGTTAACGACTTCTGTTTTAAACGAATATTCGACTAAACCGAAGTCGTGCTAACGCATTGTAAACTTTCCCTAACGGTACTTTTTTTAATAGGGATACTTTTACAAATTTTATAAGCTTCCTTACTCCTTCTGTTTAAAACTCATATTCATATATTAGGTCTATTATTATTATAGGCATATGTTAATAGGCATATTAAATATAATTACACGCAAATTCAATCGATTTTTATTTTATTATAAGGTTTCGTAAAACTTTTCATTTCGAAATGTGACATTTGAGCGTTTTATCGGTCTTTTTGGTTGAAAGTAAATTTCCCTTCATAGACACTCAAAACAAAAAAATCGTCCAAGTTCCCAAACCCCCGTCATCAACTGCTAAGAGATAGGAAAGTTTAGATGCTTACTTCTTAGAGTAAAGAAAGAAAGATTCCAATAGTAAAGATAGAGAACCAATTGGACTGAGCGAGGGGATGGTTCTTAGTAGAAAGAAAGCATTGGTACCGTACTGGCTTGAAAGCAGTTGTCTTGAAGTTCAGAATAGAAGGGAAAAGAAGTACGGGCAAGAGGGAATGATTTGATGAATAGTAGCTGTACAACGGTTCCAAGCCAGGGAAGCAAAGGTCAAGGCAGTCAGTGCTTGCTAAACGATGAAGTCAAGCAAGTCAGTTCAGTGATCTTCCCTCTCTCCTTCCCTGAAGTCAGTCTGCCCAGTCAGTCACTCCTTCTATGCCAGTTAGTCAGTCAGTCGTTCTTTCCTATCTGTTAGCAGTTGCTGCCAAAAAGACGGGGTTTTCATGGAAGGTTTGAAGGCAGAATCCACAGCTATTGAATCAACTGTGGGACTTGAGCTAGTTGGCATATCTTAACTTTTTGAATCTTCCTCTATAGCATCCGATTACTGATTCTTAAACTGACACAAAGGAGATAGAAGAACATCTTTGCACTGTATTCGCGACAGAAGGGCTTTGTGCAAGTGAAGAAGAAGCAAAGAATGCCCTCTTGCAGATGAAGTGAAATGGATGGCATCGAATTCAAATTAAAGGCTGTTGTCGGCATTTCCGCTCTTTGCATGTTAGCATTTTTACCTGACCCTTCGTCACTGCTTTCTGATCATGTGGATGCCGCTCTTAGAGAATCCGCGAAAGGAAAGGACACTGTGAGGGAGAGGGTTCTTAAGAAGCTGCACATGAAGCTGTGGGACTTGAAGGAATAGAATGCCCCATTAGAATGGGCAGGGACAGTCGATCATTGGCTTAATTGCCTGGGTTTTGGGACTATAATATCAAAAATTCCCGGTATTTCGTCGTGAAAGTGTCACATTTTTATTTAACTTATTAAAGGAAAGAGCCGAATGGACAAAATTCCCGGGTTTTCATGTCCCACCCACTCGTAGATAGCATAGTCTCGTACCTTTCCTGGGATTGGCTTTGGTAGTAGTAATGCTGTGGGCTAGCTTGGCTTAGATGGCCTTGCTCCTTTACTGAAAGCTAATAGTCCTTTTGAATTGAGAAGAGGTTAGCCTTAACCCGTTAAGAAACTTTCTTAATTAAGTATCCCATCTGTTCCTTAGTGAAAGCGTGAAAGGAAAGCTCAATCCTAAATGTCTCATCTCAAAAAAGAGTGAATTCTCGAGCTGGCTAAGAGCCTATTCTATTCTAGGATAAACCAAAAGATCGAATTCTTCTACGAGTTGCTCCCTTTTTCGATCTATCCCTGCTAAAGAAAGACCAGTGACTGCTACTCCTATTCCTTGCCTTACTAATTGTGAAATCATTCTCTTGCTCACATGCAGCTGCTTCAATATTCAATAGCACCGGATACTTTCACAGCAGCGGATATGGTTATTCCTCGAACAGCGCTTATTGCAAAGAGCCTGGGTTTGACCACTGCTTCATCATTTGCCCACTTCTCTTCCTAAGATGCACACTAGATGGGACATTAGCGCTTTTCTTTATTACTTTCGCTACGCCCCTGTGCTAAACCTCGGAACAGAAAGAGGATCTCCGCCTTCAATGCACTTTTTTACATAAATCTTTTTTTGCTTAAGCTTAACATTGGGGCTCGCAGGGATAAGTAATACAACTCTCACAGTCTCGGCTGGATCGAAGACAGAAAGAAGGGCTTATTCCAGCATTCCTTTCTATGATAACTTAACTGGCTTACAAGCCAGGGGTTATCTAATTTATAGAGCTAAATAATTTAGCCTGCCTGAGAAGTCAACTAGCCTTTTCCCTTGCCTGCTCTAGACGCCTTTGATCAAACTAGCCCTCTTTATTACCTATTCGATGCATATCCTCCCTCACCAGAAAAAGAAAATCAATCTATCTCTAGCTTGCTTGCGTAAGAAAATCTCCTAAGCTAGTTGCAACTACCACTCGTGATACAATGCAAAGGAAGATATAGAGTGTGACGGGAAAGCTAAAAAAAAATTGTAATAGATTCTCTTTTGGGGAGAAAGCCCTAATATAATAGCTTTTTTGATAGAACGCCTCCTTCTTTTTTGAAATTCAAGTACTTAGGATTGAACATTGACTAAGAACTGCCACTTCAACTGGAGGGGCTATAAAAGGACCTTTTAGAAAGAAAACTTATTTTGGCCGGGAGAGAAGAGCTTTCTTACGTACTTCATTCACTCAAATAATGCTTAAGAACTGGAAAGCAAAAAAAGATATCAGATGCTCTACTTTCTAAAAGAAAGTATGCCCATGCCTACTTCCTCTTTGCTTTATGTATTGCCTACTTCTCTTTTTGTAATCCCTGTTTTCATTTCTTCTTTTTGATAACCCTTTTGTGTGTGTGTGTAAAGGCTTTCAAACTCACTTGAAAAGACTCCATACATGGAGAACTTAAAGCCGATAACTCCAGGCTATATGCTGGCCTTAGACAAGCGGGCCTTATACACGTTATATGGAAAATCTAGTCCGAGTCAAGCCCAAGACCTGGCCCTTAGTAAGATGGGAAGTGGAAATACGCATTTTTAAAAAAGCTTTTCAATACTTCTTCCTCCTGGGGAGAGATAGTACAGCTACCCCATTCTCAATAATCCCTCCTGCCTTTGGAGGCTTTAAAACTCGCCTGATGCATTAGCAGCCCAGCTTTCTTTCCTCCTTTCCTTTCCTTTGATTTGACTTGCTAATTAAGAGATTTTCTGGCCTTGCTACAAGCATTAAAGTGCTTAATAAATATAAGAACTGTTAATACATATAGATAAGAACCATAACAGGATTTCTCACTGGAAGGCTGGGACAGGATCTCAAAGCCCAGGGCCAGAAAGAAGTACTTTCCATGATCTTTCACTGCAATTCCAACTTCTACTCGATCGAAGGCATAAGGAATTGCAGGAGATGTAAGGTACACATATACCTTATCTTTATTCTGCGATTGAATAGGCAACAAAGACTACTTATCCATAGGCAACTACTAGTACTCCAACCCTGTAAATGGAAGGCAAAGCACTAGCAGGAAGGACTCCAACTCCCTCTGGAATCGGAGGAAACTAGCAAGATGCTAACTCAAAAAAGTCCAATACATATAAGAAAGCTGAAGCTAGCCACTAAGATGCTAACAGGCACAAGTAAGATGTAATAGATTATCAATTCCTTGTTTGCTCACAGGAGAGATTGCCCTTGAACCTGCTATTTCTGCTGGATTGAAAGCTGATTTCGTAAGGTAAGAAATAGGAACTTACACTAAAACTCCAACTGGCAATCGAACTGCTGATATCCTGCCTTGCCCATTTGATCAAGACTTTCCTAAAATGGATTGGGAAATGGATTAATTATTAGCATAACCAACCGGACAATGAGTTTTTTGAATTCCCCAGAACTAGAGGGCAAGCGCTAGTGCTTTTGCTCAGACAGCCTTTCCTACCGAGGTGAGTAAGCTAGAGCTCCCTCCTTTATTCCATTCTTCGTTCCTTCCTACTGGTAGGGGCATTTCCCTAAAATCAATCCTAAACTGCTATTGTATTGATAGTACGAGCATAAATAGCTGTTTCCGCCCTTTGGTTTAGCTGATAGAGACTATTCAATTAACCCATTTCTTAGTTCTTTCCGCAAGAAGAACGTAGACGCTATTTGCTGCACCAGCGCTTGATAGGAGAAAGAAAGTCCCATATTACCGAGTAGGACTTCTCTTCGCTCTTTGTCTGGCCATGGTCAATCAAATTCTCATTCTTGAATTGCATTTCCCGGTGAAAGGGGCTTACTTCTAACGGTTAAGATAATAATTATATATATAATAAGGAATCGATCTTTCTAGAGGTATTTGCTCCACCCCGAATTCGTAACCTCTTCAACAACCTTTCCCTTCACCCACATAACCGGCATATCCATAAACAGGTGGTTCAAAGACGCTGCCGCAGTGCTTATCCATTGATCCACACCCCCGGCAAGAACTGCTGCAGCAGCCTCAGCTGCTTTCCTCCACTGCTCTGTTTGTACTCTAAGCTTCTTCAGTTCGCTTTCTAATGCCTTTGTGGTAGCTTCTAGCTTATCATTTACCTTAAAATTGCGTTTACTTGTTTCCAGCTCTTGTCCCAAAAGATTCAACCTGATAGTTAACTACTCTTGCTTGGCCTGAGCTGATGATATCTCCAAAGTTTTTTCATTTAGCAGATTTTCATGACCTCCTTCTCTGAGAGAAACTTCCTCTTATTCGATCTGATTGGCTTAGCCTGGAGAGTTAGCTGATGCTGATCTGGTAGTGTCAAAGAGGCGATTCTCAACAGCTTCAACAGCAGAGATTATCGGACATGAAGATAGGATGAAGATGGTGGGATGAAGCAGTATTTAAAAACCCATTGGTAAGGGAAGGCAAAGAAGTTTCTGAGGGAAGGGACCTTTACCATTTCGCTTCTTCCGCTTTTGGGGATTCAACCAACTAAGAGAACAGAACCCGAGGGGATTGAAAGTATCTAAGTACCATCGGCATCTTAAAGGAAGTGAGCCATTTGTCTATGGGGCACGAACGGTATAATAAGAAGTGGCGGTGGATGTATCGAATGCCCATAGGGAGCTGCTACTTCTAGAGAATAGGCTGCAAGAGAAGGAGCTGTTGAGGGATTGAGACAAAAAAAACTGATTGATGCCAAATATTCTAATAAGATAAGACATTCATCCCCCTTTAGAAGCATCGAATGCAAGCCAAGCTGTTCGGAAGGGCCTGAATAAGGCTTTTTTTTTGGGGAGGTGGTGGGAGAATCGATCACACAGACAGTCAAAAAAACTGTCGGGGAAGGAAAGAGACCACTGAATAACAACCAAGTTTGGATCACTCTGATTCCCGGGCATTTAAAAAAGCTGGAGTTATAAACCCAGGAAACGAAGGGGCGAAGACAGTAAAAGGCAAAGCGAGAAGGCAAGAAGCAAGGTATGATTCGGAAGTTTATAAGTAAGCATAAAGTAAGGTTTCAATAGGGGAGGTTAATGTTTTAAAGCTGAAAGCCGGGAAGCAAGCATAGGCAAGCGTACGCCTGAAACGAAAGCAGTTCAGTGACCTACCAAAGGAAGAGTAACCAGGGCGAAAGAAAGTAGTGACCTTAACTCGGGAACGGATTCGATAGGGCCACTAGAAGCCTTGTTTTTGTCTTTCTCTCGCGTCCGGCTATTCCTGCTGAGTCCGAAAGATGAGTCCTCACTCCGGTTAGACGGAAGAATCACTGTAGATAGCGATAGCAGACGCGGTACACAAAGCGGTCTGTCTTAGCATGAAGGGAGAAAGGGAGGATGTGGGACCATTCCCGATATCCACTCATTCGATATACGACTTCGAAAGCTTACACGTACGAAATAGCCTAGGAAAGAAGAATCGAAAGCATGCCCCCGGTGAGACATCCTGTCATTTAGGTGAGTTCCGGTAGGTTTCTACTGAAACAACTTATCAAGATAAGAAGTTTCAGTTGACACCGATCAGATGGCACAAGGTTTAGAAGACCTTGAGCTACTAATGGTCGTCCTGAAAGGGACTCTATTAGTAGTATCTGATGGCTTAACCAAAGAACTCCGTGTCGGAGCACATCTGTTTGCCAAAGAGGCAATCAGACTAAATAGGCGTTCTGGTCCATTACCACTGCGCTTTATTTTAAGCAGTGTGGCGTTTGCCTTCAGCAGGCTTACGTCGATGGACCGGGACCCTGGTTTGTTGCCTTTTCCAGTGGCACTGGCGGGATCTGGCCTTTCTAAGATCTTTCTTAGAGGGTACGTCCCTAGGATATCGTCCATCCCCTTGTGTCGGGAATAGGGTGGATGCCATCCTGGAAGGCTCTTGCGTTATTTGGAGCACATGGTGGCGAGGGAAATGGGGATCTTTTACACTTTCCTCTCCAGCTAAGCTGGCTGATCATGACAGAGTGCGGGGCTTAGCTCCATACCCTGTCTTTCGATCACCTGTTTGGCCTCACTTTGTTAGGTTCCCCTATGATTCGAAGAAAATCGAAATCCAACTGGTCATTTCAGGAATCTAACACATATCTTTGTGATATGACTGGTGAGCCTTTTATCAAAAAAGTTTATAGCACTGCTCCTGAACGTTTAGCGTCTTTTACCGGTTCCGGTACTGGAAAGAGGAGATTATTATTTGCTATACGCAATTGCTCCTCTTGGCCTCTCTCCACAGTAAGTCATCACTCAGTGGTGACGTGCTGTGCAGGGAAGGTGTACTCGGGTCAGACCTTTAGTAGATATGCTATCCTAAGGGATGACGTGTCTGCTGACACGAAGGTAGCTGAGGTTTACCGCAACGCCCTAAAGACTTAAGGGTTTAGATATCCATGTCTAAACCTTTAGTGTCTTATGAAGGCTCAGCGGAGTTCGTGAGGTGCTTTCGGTGTAGGATCTGACCGTGGATTTCTCCCGGTCTCCGTCCGAAACCCCTGAACTCTCACCATCCTCTTTGGCGCAATGGCCTTATATAAAATAAATTGATGGGTCTAGCACCTTAGATTACATGGTGCAGGGTTCAAAGTACTTTACTATCTCGGCTTTCCAGCGCTCTTTCTTGTCGTGTAAACGACTAGAGAGCGCCTGGTCTAAACCTTAGATACCATTTGAACCGTGGTTGGACCGCACGCTGCCTCTTAACCCGCATCCATGCACTTTATCTCATAAGGATATTGCGTGTGGCGCGTGGTTGGATGTGCTAGCGGCTCAAATACGATCGATGGTATTATATCGTCGCTTTTGACCCGTGTGTCCATATCCAGGACTCCTTTGATGCTCTTGTCGTCGCTCGTCACTAGAAAGTGAAGAGTGCAGACTCACGTTAGATCCGTCTAGGGTCTATTGTGATGTCTATACGATGAGGTATCAAAGAGAGGTCCGTCTTCTAGGTTTATCCTTGAGGACAGTAGGTTGACTCATCCCGTCACCCTGCTTGGAGGGATCTCCGGTACTGAGTTCCTTGTGTTCGCTCATAGGATTAACCACCCTTGAGCGAGAGCTAGTCATAAAGACGAGCTCCTAGCCATCAGCCATAAGACTATGGGCATCAAGAAAGCATCGAAGCTTGGAATGCTAGCAGACCCAAAAGCTAGCACGGAATAGGGAGCATTGCGCCTTAGCCGACTTCCAAGGCTTGTTAGGCTTGGCCTGATAGAAGGAATGCGGACGGAGAGCATTCAGCTATGCTATTACACCAACTTCAAGGGAAAGACGCCTGATCACCTACTTAGAAGACTTCCAAAGATGGAGACAAAGAAGAAGAAGAATTAGATCGCGAAGTGACCCATCGGAACTGCACTAACAAAAGAAAAGGCTGCTTCAGAGGGATTAGGGCTTTCCTCAAAGCAAAGGCCGATAGGATAGGCTTTGACTCATCAGTTTTAGGCCTTAGGCGAGAGGCCGATGGTGATACAAAAGGAAGAAGAAAACCATTCCCCTCCCTGCCAACAACAAAGAACAAAGACTTGATGCGGAAAAGCTCTGAGACTAAAACGGGAGGAAATGCCAATTTAAAAAAAGGATCAAGCAAAAAACTTACTAAAGGCTACGGATCCAACTCGATCCACATTCACTCAACAAGGTCAGGCCCTCAACGAATAAAGAGGAATCAGAAATTTTTTCAGGAGAGCAGGGGCACATTCAAAAGCAAAAGCTGCCAAGCCGCTTACCTTACTAGCACGATACCGAAATGGGCCTACAACCCCAAAGAAGATTCACTCGCTTCATCACTTTTTTTATTATAAGAAGACATTTCAAACTACTCAAGCGAAAGAAGGAAGAGCATTTTTCTCGTGAAGGGGGACAGGCCCGGGAGAAAGTGAACTAATTGAGTGAGGCAAGAACGAAAAATCAGGACTTTCTTGAGGTGAGGAGTTTCCAATTCTCAAGGCAAAGAAAATGGACACTTAGCCGCCAATGGTGATCCACCTGGAACCCTCGCTAAAACCTTACGCGGATTCTCAATCAATCAAAGAAGAAAGAATTCCTTTTGAGAGGGGTACTTGCTTCGGAAGAAGGATTATGGGCTGACTCAATGACTGGTGGAAGGACTGTTAGCCGGGGAGAGAAGTTAGCCTCTGGGCTCCCCTATTACACATGACCCTCAGGCCGAATCGAATAGTAGAAAGATTGCAACGACATAGCCACAGACGGAATAGGCTAAGCGCGCCGCCTACCTTACCTTGACCTTGTAATGCTTACCGATTTAGACTAGAGGTAAAGAAAAATCTAAAGCCATTACACCTCACGGCATCGTCGGATGGGTAACCATCAGACGGTGTGGGGTGTAACCTCCCCAGCATCGGATTGTCGAGGTCCGGTGTCCAGAGGCGAACACGCGGTGGCGGTCTCAGCCGTCAGACAGCTGATGGTCATGACCAAAATATGTATGTGTGTTTAACAAAACTTCATAGGTGTAATGAAGTCCTCTAGTTAAAGAGGTACCTACCCATGGTGGGTGCAACACCCCGCCATTTAGGCGAGTTCTAACAGTCTTCATGCTACTAGTCATCAGTAGTTTGTGTAGGATATCAGTGATAGAGAATTCTCTCCTGAGTGATTCGCGCACTCTATTTGATTGACTACGTCGCTTGAGGCCTGTTAGATGGTACAAGATCTTGATCTGCTAATGGTCATCCCAAAAGGGTGATCTTAGCGGTTCCGTCGGTACGCTAGAGAATACTTTGTTAGAGACACCTATGGCAAGGAGGTGATTTGGCTTGTTCGCTAGTCTGGTCCCATTTGCTGCGCTTTATTTAAAGCAGCGTGCCGTAGGCTTAAAGCTTACGGTAGGGAGCCACAGCGTTCCGCCTCGTTACCTTCTCTGGTTGCCTTAGCTAGGTTTAGGTACTTTGAGACCGTTTCATCCCTCTATCAAGATGATAAGAGGAGGGGCGGAAAGGTTTGATGAGTACATTTCAGGTTCTGTACCCATCCCCTTACACCAGGGAATAAGGTGGGTGCTCTCCTGGAAGGCGTTTCTGTATCGTGAGATGCCTCAACTGATGACGAGTCCAATCTCTTCCCTAAAAGGGAGAGCCAGGCGTCGCCGCTTTATACAGTGGGTCTCTCGAAAGGTTGACGTTCTTTACCAGCTTTGGTACTAGCAAGAGGAGATTATTATCTCTCTTGGCCCCTCTTCACATCGCATCATCACGTAGTGGTTATGTGCTGTGTAGAGAAGGCGTACCCAGAGAAGCGTTTTGAACTTCTTTGGTGTTCTCTTCCAGGCATTTAAAAATGGGTCGCCTGAAGTAATCCGAGTACTCAAGTTGGGTCTCAGTGATTATGCTAGAAGGACCAAGTGGCATAGTCAGGCTTTGCCGAGGTGCCCATTTTGAATTCAATAAGCGATAGGTTGGATAAGAAAATAGGGTTTTAGGAGGGGATGGACCTACCGATCCTGGAAATGCCAAGGGCTTGGGGAAAGACGCTATGCTTGAGTCAGCGGAAATGGTTGATGACGAAGAAAATCATAGGTAGCTTGCAAGCAGAGGAATAAATGACTTTCTCTCCTTTCACTCTGAAAGCACTCTAAGGACTAAGCGAATTCTTTCATTCCCCCCTAGCCGATGTGCTAGATCATCTCCATTCCTTTCCGTGCGCGGAGTGGATTAGCAATCAAACCTCTTCCCTTGGCACTCTCTTGAGTGGCGGTTAAAGACTGACAAAGGCAGTTCAAATCTGGAAATGCATACAAGAAGCTCTCTATCTCTTTCTCTTAGTTAGCCAGGTTAAACTTTAGTTTTCGATTCCGCGACTCTGAGAATCACAAACTAGAAATATCATAAGAAAAGAGAAAAGAAAATAACTAAAAGAGGGAAAGACTCTTTATTACACGAGTACGAGCGTAGAGTAAGGAGCTGTAGTTGGTCGCCTCTCCTTCCCTTTGGGAGCCTTAGGTTAGTTAGAGGGTAAGTAAATACCATACCTTTAGGCCTTTAGACTTACCAGGTAAAACTTGAGGGGTTGTTCTTCGCGGAAGATAAATCGAATAACTGAAAATGTAAGCCATATAGACCACTTTATAGCCTGTTCAAAAGGGATTGAATGTGTTAAGCTAAGTGGCTTTCACTCGTTAACGACTACGAAAAAGTCTTCCTTTAGAAAAGTTCTGTTAGGTTCTTAGTAGCAAAGAAAGGGACCTTAGAGACGCAAGTGTGAGACATCCATTAGCCTTCGCTTACGTAAGCCTTTGCTGGCTTTTCAGCCCTTGCGCGCTAGCGTTTTCCCTTACTAGTTACGGTATTAATTTCCTCGGAAAGGGGGAGAAAAAGCATTTGAACAACTCTAAGTTGCCTCTATTTAAGTTCATTTCTTCTTCACTCTATTCCTATTCCAACTCTCAATTCAATCAGGTTTAGCTATGCTAGCCCGAAACCTGTAAGTACGAAATCCAGTGTAAATTGAATGTGAACTAGCGAAGACGGAGGAAGGGGAACTAGGCTAGGCTTCTCCTCTCTTTATTTAAAGGTTTAGCTCCGCACTCAATCAACCAAATAAAGGTACTCCAGATGAGGTTTACGAGGTGAATGAGGTTAAGGACCTCGAATGTCATTCCATCAAACTTTCAGTCGGTCTTGACGCCCTATCCTAAAGGTCAAGGGCTATTCTTACGATGTGAATACGGATATCTATTCTTATCATTCACTCTTACCAAAGGGCTTCTTTTCTTGTTCCAGGGGTGTTAGACAGGGGGACCCCCTTTCACCCCTCCTTTTCTGTCTTGCAGCTGATGTCCTTAGCAGAAACCTCACTGATCTCCATCATAAAGGATTGGTCAAATCTATTTCCTCTCCAATAGGCTCCTTCTCATGTCATGTATGCTGATGATGTATTTATGCAGAGGAGATTCTAATTCTCTAACTAATCTTATGGCCTTCCTGTCAGCTTATGGTGAGGCCTCTGGTCAATCTATCAGTAAAGAAAAAAGCCTTTTCTGCAAGTATGATGACCAAAGGAAACAATTCTTTCATTCAGCTTTGCTGAAGGCAGATTCCCTTTCATCTATCTCGGGGTTCCTGTTTTCAAAGGCATCCCAAGACAGTCTCATCTTCAATATCTTGCTGATAAAGTGCTCGAAAGCTGGATGGGCAAACTACTCTCTTTGGCTGGGAGGATCCAGTTGGTTCAGTCAGTCATCCTTTCAATGCTTCTCCACAGTTTTATGATTTACTTGTATCAAGTTTAATTAAAAAGCTCAATAGCTGGATTAGAAAATCTGGACTGGTTGCTGTGATAAGAAGAAGCTGCTTTCTGTTCCTTGGTCTCAAGTTTGTACAGATAAATCTTGTGGAGGCCTGGGCATAAGGGACTTGAGGCATCTCAACCATGCAGCCCTTCTTAAATTGGAACCTAACCTTTTCACTAAGGGAGTTTACTTGCTTAAGCTTTAGCTAAGGAAAATCCATAGAGTTGGGTAGGGATGGGACTAAAGAGACTCTTTGTTTACAGCCAACCATGAACAGAACAGAGTTCAGAGTCGATTCGGTAATTAAGAGTCGATCTAGTATGGCAAATTCCTCGCTGGCACTAGATTCTCGAAACGAAAGCTATTAGACCGGGCTTCCCCTAGCTTTCTATTGGTTACGGAAAGGAACGATATATATTCTGTTAAAGACTAGGTACTACTTTATCATAGCATTTTACCTTGTAGTACGTGAATTAGGCTAGGCCCTTGCTCGGAGTGGGGCAGGATCCGCAGCTTCTTTTAAACTGACTTCCTAAAATCGGCTTTTTCCTCCGACGCTCACGACTTCGGTGCTTATTGGGCTACCTCCTCCTTTATCCCCTCACGTAAGCGAGCTAGTCCCCGAAAATGCTCGTTCGCTTGTCGTTGGGGGTCACAATCTTACTTTCATTCTTGTTTTACCGTTCGTGACCCCCGGGCACGATAATGTTCTATTAACTAATTCTTAAAGTAGTGGGAAATCCTAAAACAAAGAAGGTTCTCTTTTTTCAGTTCAGTATTTGACTAGGTAGGAGGATCTATTAAGCCTGACTCCGATAGCCGCTCTTCAAGCTGATGCGCGGTAAGATACTTCTTTTTCTGGTGTAATAGAGTCTATTCATTACAAACCTTAATTCTCGCGTTTTCCTCTATCACTAGATCTTCCCTCGTGCAGATGAGATATAGTAGCCCTTAAGCTGTTGAGCTAAAGTTTCAGTGAAATCCTTCTTGGTGCAGGTCTGGGATCAGTAGTAGCTTCCTGAGCGACGAGAGCCTTCCACCTCTGCATTGGCCGACAGTAGAACTCCTAGGTGAAAGGTCAATTCCGAAAAGTTTGAAAAAGAGGATCCTCTTTCCAAGGTCAGGGCGATAGAGAGACTGGCCAAGCTCCCCAACTTCGTCAGCGGACATAGCTTCAGAAGAACTCCCCTTTGTTGAAGAAGCCCTGCTTGACCTCCTTCCCGAAGAGAGGCAGAATGGACCTGGATCGATCAACTGAACTGCCTTAAGATACGAATGATAGCCCGTAACAGACCATTCTCGGGGCACAACAGGCGATTCGATATTAGCTGATGTAGATGAACTAGAAGGGCTTACGACGAGTAGGCTCTTTGATGGAATAGTAGATGTCGGCATTTCCGCTCCTAAAGGAAACAACAGTATTAGATTTATAAGGTGCAAGGAAGGCTTCTTTTGAAGAGTTTGAGGAGCTAGCCGGGTATTTACTCGATGGGACGAAAGAAGCAAAGAGCCTCCTCATAGCACAACTTCTCAGAGATAGAGTTATTGGCTAAGAAAGCAGTCTATAGTGAAGTTTTAAGGGGTAAATGAGTGTATTCTATTCGGTAAATGGGGAATTCATACAATTTTAGGCCCCCTAATCGCCGACATTAGCCCCCCAAAGATGCGAAAGGAGTAGGATATGCAAAGGTCACTCCTAAATGCAGCCCTTATCTTATATACGATGCCACTTGCCTAAAACCCACACAATTACTTAACCTTTCATTTCATTTCATTTCTAACTTCGGCCTATCATCTTATGTTTTTAGAAAAAATAAATGAAAAGGTTCGCGCCCTAGCGTCTTAGCCTTATTTTATTGATAAGTAGGCGCTGCAGTTCCCCTAGCATTACCTAGACTTAGGCCCCTTTACACACGTTAACAATCGCAGCTTATTCCACTGGAGTTATTATTGTGACAACTGAAGGAAATTCGAGTCAGGCCCTTTAAGCCCCGGAAAGACCACTCTCTTCCTTTAATACGTCAATTGCCCACTTAAGCTTGAAAAGAGCAGATTCGTTCAAGCAAGCTAATCACATTCCCTTTTCTAGGGGTACGGTACGATGTCCTTACTCTCTTTTGCTCCCTCACTCCTTGAAGAAGAGCGAACAGCTGATCTTTCCTGGTCCTTTCGAACCAGATATTTAAAAACCTGGCTTTGTCGTCTTGGTATTGGATCCGCTCTTCTCTTTCGTGTCCTCCTGGTCTTCTTATCAATATAGCATAGCCAACTAGAAAACTCATCCGCTTGTCAATTCGAGGTGTAATACTCACTTATATTTCAATTCCCAGCTAACCGTGAACAGAGTGCAGAGTTGGTAGGAGGAGGAAGGAAGAAAGGAATTCATGCTAGGCTGTGAGGGAATGCCTTCTTACTCTTGGAGAATCAACTGAGAGTCTTTTCGACGAATCCACTGCTTGAGAATCTATCCCTTTCTTACCGAAACTGACATCCCTAGTCTAAGGATAAGGATCTAAGGAAGATCGGTTTTTTTTTTCGATAGAGGGAGACCTACAAAACGACACACTGACTTAAACCCTTCTAGCCTTATAAGCCAGAACTCCTAACTAACCCTTAGGCGAGCGAAGGGACTTCCCATACGGGACCGGGGAGGCACGAGCGGGAGGAAGATGAAAGGTGCGCAGCATCATTGCTTTCTTTGACAGCTAGTAGAGAGTCAAACTGGCACGATTTCAATGGCCTTCGCCACACCAACCAATGTCTGCTCTTCCCCACCTCCAATCCCCTTTTCTTAATTAGGGGTAAAGCAGTTCGCCCGGCCCACCTCTCTGGAAAAGGGAGTTATGCATTGCTTCCCTAAAAGCCTGAGAAAACCATTCGCATCGGTTCACTCTAAGCCCTAATGGGGAAAGGTCTCAAAGAGCCATCTCACACCAAAGCCAGGGGCTGAAACTCTTTCTTTGGCAGGAGCCACTACAAGAGCTTTAACGGGAGCAGCATAAATAGCTTTAGCGCCATTTTCTCGATTAATAAATGCGAAATGAACAAGATCTGAAGCGGGTCGCTTCGCCCCTTTCTCCGGTAATAGGGGTTCCCACCGGTTCAACTACATGGGGTTAGCCCGGAGCAGGGGAAATTGTTGAACCGGAGCAGGCAATTGAACCAGAAATACGCTTGAATTCAGTATAAAAGAATACTTAGAGATGGGAGCGTGCTAGTGAATTTCTCATCCCATTTAGAACTGGGAGGAGCGAAATGAATAGCTACAACCGCTTTTGCGGGAGAAACTGCTTACAAGTCAATTCTTAGGTGCGTAGCCATTGTTTATGGTTTCGGGCAGTGGAAATCCTTCTTTCCAAAGAATAGGATATGAAGAGGAATAGAATCAATTCGGATAGGAAGAAGAAGAGGAATGAACAGATCTTGGGGCGTAGCGTCCTTGACTGGAAATCTTTCCCTTTGTCTGCTGCTCTAAACCTGGCCGTAAGCCAAGCATTGAGAGTGGAAAAGAGGTTACACGAATCGAAATCCTATTCCCTTTCCCTGGCACTTCTGTTAGCGAAGGCAGCAGGCTAAGAATCAGCCCCCTTTTCTCTTTCTTGGGGAATTGCTAGTTCGTGACGAAAGCCCTTTTCGGGACTGGGCTAACGCGCCTTTACATTACAATAGGCTCAAGTGCATGTATTTACTGGGGCTAATCAGCCTTTTTTGGCTAGTTCCCCATTAGTTGACTGCAACTCTTTGAATTGAAGGAGTGGAATTGGGAATTAGCTTGCTGCTTTTACTGGCTTTCCTGCCATGCCTACTCTATATATGTATCCGCCAAAGAAGATGAATAAGCGGAAGAAGAGAGAAACCAAGAAGAAAAAGAAACCTGGCTAAGAAGAGAGAGTTACCCGATTAGCCGATTAGCCAGAGTAGGCATAGTAGTCCCAAGAGGCCCTAAGACTAAGAGGTAGACGAAGAGATAGCAAATGCCCTAGAGGGGTAGCCCTCATAGAGTAGAGCTAGTCAAAGCAAGCAAGAGTACTCTAAGAAATTGTATACCTACGTCGTTTCTGACCATGATTCCGAAACAGAGAACGTCGGTTGTTAGCAAAAGAGACTGAAACACTTAGCCAAAGAGAGGCTTGCCCAGTCTCTAAGAGTTCGAAGAGAGACGAAGACGATTAGCCAATGCCCTAAGAGCAGATCTCATAGAGTAGACGATTAGCCTTTGATTAGATATGGCAGGCTTTCCAGCCAAAAGAGCAGGCTTTCCCATACAAATTTCATAGAAGAAAAAGAAACCTGGCTAAGAAGAGAGAGTTAGCCAAAGAGAGGCTTTCCCATTTCTCTATATGATATGCTTAGCCGTGCCGTAGAGACTGAGCCCATTCCCAGTCGAGTAGAGGGAGCTAGAAAGACAGACTTGGCCTAAGAATTTGCCTTTGACAGGCATTCCCATAGAGCATTCCTAGTCTCAAAGAGTTAGCCGATTAGCCAAAGAGCTAGGAAGAGAGACTTAGCCTTTGACAGGCTTTCCCATGCAAATCTCATAGAGTAGAGTTAGCCTAAAAGAGGTAGCCAAAGCAGAGGCTTGCCCAAGAGAAGGGAGTTTGGCCCGGTGCATGGAAGAGAAAGAGGGGTTCCTTACTCTATTAGGCGAGAAGGCCAAACCCACCTTTTTGGCGAGGAAACAAGAAAATGAGGGTTGATCTCCTTTAAGTTATATGCTAGAACCCCTAAGCATCTCTGTAAAGAAACAAACACGCGTAATTTAGCCGTTTTGCCATTCTGTTGGGTCAAAGTACGTCAGGGGGCAGGAAATGCGATTTTCGCTATCAGAATTGAGCGTCGACTGCTATAAGTTCTGAATGTGAATCGGATTTGGATGTACCACCAAGAACGCCCTCAAAAGGGGGTTTAGTCGACCAAGACGTAAGTCAAGAAGGGGAGAAAGAAGAGGTTCAGCGCGGCTTTATCTGTATATTAAAGGTGGGGAACAAGAAAAGAAGGGAAAGAAGGCGCGAAGTAAAGACATTCGTTTAGTATCACTTCTCTATTTGTTGATACTGCCTAATATTCATAAATTGATACAAGGTAGTCAAAGACTAGGAAGGAATTTATTTACTCATTTAGCCTCCTTAGTAACTAATAAAGAGAGAAGGGAAGTGACTCGATCATAGAGTAAAGTAAGGGCACCGAAGCTCCAGTTGACAAAACTCGGCTGAAGAAGTTCCCAGTCACCTCCTGTACCTGCCACAAACGTGGTTTTGCACGTAGCTTTTATAGTAGGTAATCAGATACCCCAGAATCTCTTCATACCTTTAAGAAAGGGCTAAGCCCAAGAGAAAGCGATTTAGCATTTCATGCTTAGCCGACATTGAATGCTGAAATAGCATAGGTAAGAGAGATTGGATCAGTGGTATTTGCGTAAGAGAAGAAGAGCAGATCTTTCAATCTTCATTTTCTCGATCGAGAGCTAGTAGAGTTGGAGTACTTGATGAGTGCCCAAGGATGCTGCTAGACTAGAAGGAAATAGAAGGTATCGAGCCTTTGCTTTCTTGTCCATTGAAGGAAAGGAGACTTTGCTTTCTGTATTAACTAGGCAAAATCCTAGAAGAACTAGTCTTATTCCGCCATCCTAGAAGAAGGAGTCTTATTAGGCCTCTTTCGACGACCTACTTCATACTCAGTTCAGTCAGTCCTTCCTCCATGAAAGGGTCGGGCTGTTGGCTCGGGCAGAAGGTGGAAAGGCTAAGAAAAAGCCGCTTCCTAAGTCAGTCAGGTATGGCTTTGGTTAAGTAAATTGACTCCATCTTCGCCAGTAGCCAAGGTAGGCATAATCCGCGTGAGCTCTTTAAAGCCTTTCGTGCCTCACTTCACTGGTGCTCTTCGCCAGATCTTTTTTGAAGCAACAAGAATTCTTTCCTTATGAAAGGGTCTCGTTTTCCCGTATGGGCTTTCCCCAAGGTGTAAAAAGTCTTATCTAGCTAAATCCTGAGATCTCGCGGCTTAGTAATCCGCATCCGCGGAATCCGAATCATCCGCCGAAACAGAGGCTGAAGAGGGGAAGAGTTCCAACAACCGTGATCCCGATTCTGAGTCTTTTGACTTGTTTAGGAAGGAGGGCTTTTTCAAATCTAAAACTTATGAAGCATCAGATGAAGCGAGAGCTAGCGGGTTTAGTTTCTTTTTTACCAAATCCAGAAGATGAAGCTACTGAGATCGAAAACATGAGGTTCGACACCTTACCTAGTCCGAAGCAGCACCGTTGTCTCTATTCTATGGTCTAGGGGCAAGCCGCCCACTTATAGCATAGCACGAAGAAGCTGCCTCCGCTTGCCCTTAACTTAGTTGCTTTGCCGCCTAACTCATTTCATTCGAATAGTTTGGAAAAATGATTAAAACAAGATCTCACTCCTGAGAAAGCATTCGCAATTCGATTCAGTCATGCGAATATAGCGCTTAGCAGCAATTGAATTAAAACGACGATTGAACTCGAAAAGGACATTTGAAACCGAAAGACTTTCTATCTCATATACCGAGTAAGTATTTACATTTATCAAAAAGGCTCAGTAAATGACAAAAATGGGACCAGGGTGAAAGGAGCTTTAAAGAGGGGATGCAAGGCTGGGCTGAGTCCAAGGCAAGCAATGCAAAGCTAGACGAACCCAGACAAAGTAAAGCGTACTCAAAACAAGCATAAGCAAGCACAGTTAGCGGGGGTATATGGGAGGAAGCCAGTCTGAAGTAACTCCAATTGCTCCTTCGCATCACTAAGGAAAATCTTTACTCACACATACCGCAGTCTATTGTTGTCAACTCACATAGTCGCACCTACCAGCAACAAGACGACTACTCCCTGCACGCCACTAAACGGCGCTATTTAACACTATAGTTCGCCCAATACAAGAATGACAGCCCTTAGACGCTTAAGGCTACAGCCGTGGACTACGCTCTCGTGAGACCCCTCTATTTGACTAACATACCCCCCCTTTGATTAGCCAGTTTCAAAGAGGGAGAAGAGCAGGATCAGACTTCCTTGGGAATGAAAGTTGATAGGCGAAGACTTCTTCCTTCAAAGCTTGAAGCATCAGATTCGTTCACACGGGTCGCTTCCTATTTTATAGCTGGACACTTTGATCGAAAGCTGTAGAAAGCTATGGTCGAAGAGGCAGTAGACAAAGATCTTTCTAAAGACCTTCCCCCACTAGTAGTTTGAAAGGAAACTTTCTCGATTGGGATCCGTCCATTGCTGGGCTCTTCCTACCCACAGGCGGGTTCCCCGGCAGAAGGAATTTTTTACTACATAGTTGAATGCCCCCAACGGAAGGTACTTATTTCTCTCTAGGGCCTGGCCGGTTTCATAATTTACTTAAGTAAAGGGGTTCGAAGAGCTTGACAAGACTAAAAAAGGTAGGCCCTAATCGCTCCCTAGTCAGATTGGTTGAGAAGGAGGTCGTTCGTATGCTTATTTTACAGTAAGACCTACTCAAAGCAAAGGGCTTGAAAAAAAAGGCCCCTTCGGTAGGCTCTGCCTCATCATAGCCGGGCCTATGGAAAATCTGGCAGTTATTAATGGCTTGGAAAGAAAGCTGGGCTAGGGAAGAACACCTAGCCCAGCTTTAGTGAAATCGTAACTTCTAACTTTCTAGATTAGCTTGGTTGTGCTGGCAAGGCTGAATAGGCCTATGATTTGACTTTACCAGTTGGGATGGGACCGTCTCGATCTGCTCGCGCGATGCGCTTAAAAGTAGGTGGGCACAAAGTCTAAAATTTTTTCGGAGTAGCTAAGGTCCTTTTCTTACAGGGAAAGATATAATCGAATAAGCTCGTCAGGGGCGGGGCTGGTCTAGTCTTGTATAGCCTTGTCTTGATGCCCATCCTCTACTGAAGGGGTTCCCTTATGGAAACTTATCCCCTAACCTACAAAGAGTAAAACGGTTCCAAGGCTCGGGAGACTCCAGTGCCCTGGTCGCTGCTTTTTATAAAAAATATTCCACTTGAAGCTAAGCATACTGTTAGGTGGGACTCCCTTTCGAGTAAGTTACGGTCTCTCCTTTTACGTATTCGTTTCGACATGGATCTGACACCGACAGATTACCTTACCGGCTTAAAGAAAGAACGCACTACTCTACTGTTCCGCACTAGCGTCTAAAGAAATGAAATGCCAATCGGTCAATTCATACGCGGCAAGACACCTTTCACAACAGAAATGGAGAAGCTCACTAAGCCAGCACAACTAAAGAAGGCCTTACTTTACCTTCGAAGGTGGCTTCGGGAGTTCTTGATACTGAATACCAAGCCTCTTTCATCATTCCCTTTACAAAATCTTTCCCCTCGGAAAACACAAAGAAAAAGAATCATGGGAAAGCATTTTAAACCAAAATTCATTTTCAGCCTCTACTTACATCATGGGTACCAGGACGTCTTATACAAAAGAGACCATATTTGAACCTTTCTACACAGGCGAGGATCGGAAAGAAACTCGACTGAAAGATGTCGAGTAGCCTTTCTCTGACTTGGAACAATGGGCGCAAAGGAATGGCTAACACTATGGAGCGACTAGACAGAGCACTGGCATTGAATGGATAGCACTTTTTCCGGAGGCCCATGTCATAAAATTGCAAAATCAGTCTCAATAATGACTTGGCTCTAGCATAAGGGAAAGGAGAGAGACGGCTATCCCTCTTACTCGTCTTTCAATCTGAAATAGGTCTTTCAGAAGATAGTGGATTACTGGTGTGAAGCAAGGTGCTCCTTTTCATTTGGTCCAAAAGGAAGGTAAAGAGCTATAATATGCCTGATGTTTGCAGGTTTGGCATTCTCTTTAGCAAAGAAGAAAGCACTACTTCTTCAATGCCAGTGGTGTGAGACAGTGACCTCAGGAAGTTCACTCTTTCAGTTTCTGTTTCGGGGAAAGAGTGGGATTGAAAGAAAGAATGCCATCGGATTAGACCGATTGGACAGAGCGAAAACAGCCTATTTAAAAGTTAAAAGAAAGCATTCTCCAAGCTACCAAGAAAGTGGTTCGTTTTCCTGTCAGCATTTCGGTTCGTGAGTGCCCAATTCCTTGAATCGTAGCTTGACATCCCCTAATCCCAAATGAAAGGGGCGTAGCGAGAGGCAAAGGAAAGCAGTCAAGCAGCACTGATCCCCGGAAGCAGTACCGGTAAGAAGCGGAATCGAAAAAAGAGTTCCCATCTACCGCTACTAATTAATCAATCTACTGCTGCCCCCCTCCCTTCTGAAGAGTCATTGCTTAAGAAGGGACAGCTGTTGGTCCTTCGAACTGCTAAAGTAGTTAGTCTGCGATCCCCCTCATCTCCCGTAAGTGTGAAAGCATTGTCCGACCTTACTCTGTCTTAGCTTTGACGGAAAAAGTAGACTTTGAGTATAGGGTTTATCATCGCCCGTTGGTAACCTTATGGGTTGGTTTGGCCTTTATATGTTGATTGATCTTCCATAGATAGCAAAGGAAAACCGGTCTGAGAGGAGTCAAAATAGGCCATCGCCGACTGCTTGTGGCGCCTTGTCCTGAGTAGAACCTACCGACGCTGGGGTGCGGAATTACCGCCTTGGTCATGACTTTGGGCTTGGAACGCCATGCGTTGAACATGCTTAGCAAAACATGCTATGACCTAGATTCAAACATCATGCCATGGGTCCCGTCCGGTCACGGCTTCAAAGCAGGGGGCTTCCGTCTATCACACACTTTCTATCTATCTCTCTCTTGCTCGGCAAGCAAATAAATAAGTAATTAGTCTTCTTCCTTGACTTTCTAAGCTAGGTGACCGGGATTGAGTTCAGTTAGTAAGGGAGTAGGCAGGGAGGTCTAGGGTTTGTTTTCATTTAACATTAGAATTTCTCTTACATTCCAGCTAAGTATTTCACCTTGATCCCTTTGTTTTCTAAATTGACGTCACGGACTCCCGAAGTCAGAAGATTCCCTCCTGAGGATAATATAAAGTAAAATTATAATATGGTAAATCGTAATGTGGAGAACTTTCGTAATAGCACTATGGCCAATCCTTTAATACTACCGGTCAAATTTAGGCCTCGAACTAACATCGAGGTAGGAGAACAAATAAGACAGCCGCAGGCACCACTACTGCAGCAAGAGCAGCAAACGCAATTGCAGCAGGTTAGGATGCGCCGGGCGCCCTACGAAACTAGACAGCAACAATTTGATTTTAGTGACTGTTCTGCAATTTATTCATGATGTGGCAAAGAAGGCAAAAAGGAGGAACCTCTACACGAAAAGATTGCAAGCGCTATATACTATATAATAGGGTATGGAACGAGCTTTATATAATAAGGGGACCCTGTTGACGAACGGATTGCAAGCGCACCTCGTGAGTTTAAGAGACCGGGAAAGCCTTCTTCCTATGACAGCGTCCTTGATGTACTGGATGAGGCAAACGACAGGAATCATGTTTTGTTCCTCTGGTGCATGGTCTGCAAGTTCATCACATGTCCGATTTCTGCCAGACCATCTATGGAGTACTTGCCTCTTGCTCACCTCCTGGCTTCAGGTGAGAAATGTGCTCTCGGGTCTATTCTACTTGCTTCTGTCTATCAGTGCTTGGCAGGTATCACCCACCAGGACTTTAGGTTGTTCAAGGGAAGTGGCCCGCTTTGGGTTGTTCAGATGTGGCTGCTCACCTACTTCCCAGAGCTGGCTGATCGTGATTGGTTGCCTACTCCATACGAGGTGCTGGGCATGAGAGTTGTTTCTTTGGAGTCAGACAGGAGTCCGTACCAAGTGACCAAGTTCCTTACACAGCTACCAGCTACTGATACTGAGCGGTTTAAAGCGCTTGACCAGCCATCTGATCTTGTCACAGCCAAGCTGCCTGGTTTCTGGTGCCTTGAGGGTGTTGATCGATATGAGCCGCACAGAGATACCTGGGCCTCTTTCACTGCTGTCCGCCATTTGCACATTGGAGTCACATTTGATGTCAGGCTAGGGGTTACCAAACCTGGTCTGGAGCTATATATGCCTTCTCTCTGGTCTCGCCAGTTTGGATGTCACCAGGGCATCCCAACTCTTCCTGAACTGGCGAACGAACGAGACCAGCCGAGACGTGAACTCCAGAGTTTACCAGAGGCACTCGAGTGGCGACTTTCTACCAGGAGAAAGAGACTGAATACCCGATTATGCAAGGTTACAGACCCAGATGACATTTTCAGAGCCTTTCTAGCATGGTGGACTCCACAGTTTGATGATGCTGTGCTTCGCCATACTCTGTCTTCTTCAGGTACATAGTACTTTTAATTGTTAAGCATATGTCACTGATCTTTTTACTAATGAGTTTCTTTCTCAGGTCGTGCACCTACATTGCCACCTCCACCAGCATCAGCACCACCTCGGGCGGCCTCTGAGCGGCCAAGGCCCTCCTCTGCACCTGTTTCGTCACCTGCTCCATCCAAGAAGCAACATCCACGGCCATCCACATCTGAGCCTCCAGCGAAGAAAGCCAAGAAGTCACCTCCTGATCCCAAGTACAAGCCGAAGGTGAAGAGATCTCCGCCTCCTCCTCGCAGGCAGTCTGGAAGACATATTCTTAAGGCCAGGGGGCTTAAGAATACACCTGCTACAGCTATAGAGGTGTCTGAGGGCTCTGCTAGCGACACATCTGCTGAGGATTCTCACCTATCACACGGCTGCCAGGAGGTTATTTCTGATACTGAGGTTATTCTTCAGGCCGTTACTGCTTCTGATGAGAATGTGGATACCCGTTCAGTTGGTGATGATATTGACATAGTGGCTTCTGTCGGTGTTGACGGGTTTGATGATGGCGCGGATGAGACTGCGAGTGACCAGTTCTTTGATGATGTCCCAGATCATATTGTTCCAGACTCGGCACCGGATACCCATGCAGATGCGGTTCCGGACCCGACATCTGACACAGCCACTGCCACCGAGCCTGATGTTATTCCTACTGCTGATCACACAGAGCCTATATCAGTCCCACAGCCTGAGGTACCATCTTACCCTTATCTATTTGTCATAAATTTTCTTCCTCTGACATATCTATTTTTGCAGGTTGTACCATCGTCTGAGCCATCTTCTAAGCCCATAGTACCAGATCCCAGCGTCCCAGATCCTTCTGTTATTAGGCCACCGGTTGCCCCTGAGCCTTTCAGAGACGTCCTACGGGACCTTGATTTTTTATTCTTTGGTGGGTACCGGCCTGCTTTCCTCAGACCTGCTCCAGGACCAGCTCAGCCAGAGTCTGAGATTGACACGACCAGAGCCCGGCTCCGTTACCTGCTTGCTACTATGACCGGTCCTTTGTCATCTCTCCCTTCTTCTGAGCGGTCTGAGATCTTAGCTGGGCTTTCCATACTAGCATCATCCGGTTCCTTCCCGCAGCTTGAGGAGGCTAGGACTCAGGTAGCTGATCTCTTACCAGCCTACGACCAGCAGGTGACGGCTACGCGTCAACTTGAGGAGACAATTGAGGCTTTCCGTGTCCGTCAGGATGAGTATACAGCTAGCATCTCGATAAAATCTCCTTTGTAGCGCGCACTCCCGAGGATGATCAGAGATTACAGGAGATCGAGCGAGAGATTGCTAGGCTCGAGACAGAGCGAGCTGAGATCCTTGCTAGAGAGAGATCCCGAGCCGCCATACATGATCTAAATGTGATTGATGCATACAGAGAGGCCGATGAGATCCGTTCAGCCCTTCCTCTGGTCGCCATCCAGGTCGGAGACCACGGAGCCCACTTGGAGCAGTTGATGGCCCTACAGGCGAGATGGGACGCCTTGAAGACCACTATTTTAGCTATGCTTTAGATTGTTGGATTTGTAGCACACTTATGATGTGTTTTCAGTACATCTATGACATGCCTGCAGTATATTTCTTTTATGGATGGATGGATGCATTTTTATATTTGGAAATTTTGGCCGTTGGTCGGCCTTTGCTTACATCATTGCTTACATAATTGCTTGTATGCATAAGCTATTACATCATTCAATTGTTTGCTAATTGTTGGTGGTGGCACAGTAGTTTAGAATGCGGAAGTGAGATTGGTGAGTCCCACTGGTTACAGGTAACTTTACAGGTAACTAGTGAACAGCCGTGGGGTCGGCTAACATAGGCCGTGAGTCGGCCTCAGGTGCTTCCTGGTTCCTGTAGTTCCCGCATTTCCCACATAGTGGGAACATACTTCTTCAGGTAACGCCCATTAATGGTACTTCTGTGCAGTTCTCCCGCGAGACTCGACAACCAATAGGCGTTTCCCCTGAGGACTTTGTGCACCCGGAATGGTCCTTCCCAGGTCGGGGACCACTTGCCAAACTCTCTACTTTTGGCACCGACAGGTAACACCGTTTTCCACACTATGTCTCCTTCTTGAAAGGTTTGTCTTCGGACCCTATTATTGTAGATCCTAGCTATCTTCTTCTTCTGTGCAGCCATGTGGTTGAGGGCCTGCATCCTGGTTTCATCCAGGTCTTCAAGTTCCATCACCATGGCCTGAGTGTAATCATCTGGAGTAAGGCCATGTTGCCTAGCTACTCTGAGTGAAGGAACCATAATCTCCATCGGCAAGACGGCATCGTGCCCATAGGTAAGAGCATAAGGGCTTGTCTTTGTGGCATCCCTTTTAGAAGTTCTGTATGCCCACAAAGTTTCTGGTAACATCAGATGCCATCCCATCTTTTTGGCTTATCTTCAATCATTTTCTCCAGGATACGGATCAGGACCTTGTTTGAAGCTTCTGCCTGTCCGTTTGCTTGAGCGTAATATGGAGACGAAGTCAAAAGAGTTATGTCGTAGTCATCTATGATCTGCATCTGCAAGAATGAAGGACAGAAGATTGGAAAACTAAAAAGAAAGCCAGGGCGTCCGGTGGATGAAGTCTACCTTTGTAATGTCAGGCTGAAAAAAGGGGGATAGCACTAGAGAGTCGGGAACTTTCACTGCAACTGGAGAGGCTCACACCTGGAATCAAACTAACCTATCAACAGAAAGAAGCGAGGTTGATTTCTTTTCAATAGGGAATGCAGTTGAAATAGAGATTAGCTTGAAAAGAAGCAGTACTACAAGAGAGCTGTAAGACAGAAATAAGTCGATTGCTGCCATTCCCTCCTTCATTCTTCCTTTAGTTGAAAGAACTGCTGATCCGGAGTCAGATCTTTATCCTCGTACGTTGGTCGAGTCACCGCTTCGCCCCTTCACGCTGGAAATATAGGACTAGATCCCTGACTTATATAGTATAGTAATAGGTAAAGCTCTTTCATTCTTCATTGTCTGCATTGCCATCTCTCTTAGTAAGGAACGTAAGTCACTAGAGCGAAGCTTAAGGACTAAACGGTGGTAAAGCACCTAAAGCTTATAAGGGTAATACCCTCTCGCTTTGCTCCATCACCTATCGGTAAAGTGTCTTAACGCTCCTCTCCCTATCGGTCGAGTCACCGCTTCGCCCCTCATATTGCTATATGAGTGGCTTAACGCTCGAGCTTCCGTTGGTCGCCTCGCCCCTATCTCTAATGGGTATTAGGTACGTGTATACATAGCCCACAATCTCTCTATCTTTAGATTGCGGGTATGCACAGAGCGAGAAAGAGACTTATATCCAAGACCAGCAAGCCGAGAGATCGTTGAAAATCGCCGACACTGATACTTGAGGTAAACAGCATAGCCCCATAAGCAAGCATAAGGGTGAAAGGCGTTCAAACAAGCCTTAGCAGAAAGTGTGGATATATCACCCTATGATGCTATTGACTCTTTGTTTGCGTAATCAGTCTTTCTTTCCCTATCAAAGCTATATCCCTTATGCCCTTACACGCATAGCCCTTTTCTCTTCTTACTTCAAAAAGAACGTTAACCATTCATATGGAGAATCTTCCTAATGAGGATTAGAAAACTCATTCTAACGTACGTAGTTACTCTAAGAAGCGAGAGGACTTGGCTAATTCCTTCTATCAATTCTTGTGACAAGAAGGGGAGTACTTACTCATAGTCACCTATGAGGTATGTCACTATCCTAAACAAGAAGTATAACCGATCAGTGGCCAGTCGTTGGACTGGTTCGAGCGCACAGTGGGTCTTTATCTCCCGGTAGCAAGACCAGGGGGATCACTAGCATGTGGGCGCTTGGCTTCTTCTTTGGAAGGTGGGAGAATAGACGTATTTTAGTAATTGGTAATTACGTCCTACAACAGCTATTGAGGCCTCTTCACGAGTGGCTGTGCCATGCCCTTCGGAGGCTACCATGTGATGTTCGATCAGACCAGGCCTCTAGACAGGCTAGCTGGATCTAAGACAGCATTCTCCAATGATTTGAAAGCAGCCCCCATTCGAATTACGTTAGGTGGCCTTTGCTTTTCTTATTCAGGGTGATATGCTATCTTTTGATCGTTTGCGTCAGCTGCGGTTAACCCTGCGCTTGCGTGCAATATCGATCAAGTACCCGTACCAGTTCTCTCAAGTCAGCTTTGTTGCTGGACAGCCTTTAGATTATCTTATCTTAGATAGGGCTATTATGCCTCTTGACCAGTCTTTGCCTATACTATAAAAGCCCACCACTTCTTAGTGTGGTGGTCTGCAGAGCAGGTACATCCGGGTCGCACCTTTGACCGTTATGCCGTATTAGGTGATGACGTGGCTAAAGTCTATTATAAGGCTTTGGGCTATTTCATATCATCAATCCCATACGGGCTCTGCCTAGTTTGCTAAGAGGTTTCGAGTCCGTGCCTTGACAGTAAGTAGATTTCTCTCCAGTTTCAGCAAAGGCTTGTTTGAACGGCCATAGCATAGGGGTGATGGGCATTCACCTCAAGTACCAGTGCGTCAGATTTTCGACTTTTTGCCGGTTAGCTGGTGTGGCTTTTAGGACTCTCTCGCAGCTCAACCATACCCTTTCCAAGCTCTCAAGATGGAAAGGTACGAAGTCACTCCTATAGCTATAGGAGGTACGAAGTGACTCATATAGCTATATATGAGGTAGCGCGCTCGCTTACTTAGTACTTGTGCTAAGGTAGCTTCTTGCTTGCTTAAAAGTGAGAGTCAGGCATTTGGCCTCTACCATTAGACCTAACCAGCTTGTGGGTTAGTGACTACGTACCTTTCTTACTTGATTGACTGCTTTACTGACTCTTCGAAAGAGGGTCAGAACTCGATCCGGGAATCTCATTAGTCCTCGACTCTGACTCTTGGCGGAAGGAAGCCATCTGCTTGAGAGCATCGAATCGTTGCTGCTTTTGCTATTGGTCTACAAATCGCTGCAACCAATGTCCCGAAAGTAGCCTCCGTCCTCTTTTGAGTAGAATGATGGGCTCTTAGGAATAGAAGTGGGCATGAATGGAGCTTCTAGGACTGTGTTGACTGAAGCTCTCTTTGTCCATCTAATCTTGATTTGCTGTAAACAGACGATAGTTTCAATTGGCTTATTCGATGCTCACTGCCTTCATTTAGGAGTGAACCCGGTCGAGATCAGATGATGCAAGGATCGGATTTGATAAACTTTCTGGCAATTCGCCTCTTTCGGGATCTTCTATGACTCTATTAGCTTCTTTCTTCCCACGGAAGTCACTTCGCTCGCCTAAGAAGGGCACTTTTTGGATCAATTGCTGAGGAGCAGACGATCTTGGCTTAGAGAGATGCGCCTTTTAGCTTGTTATCTTTAGGTGCTCTGGTTTCAGGGAATCCCTCACCCAGTTCCATATTGGGATGAATCCAATCCTAGGGCATTCACCTCTCTGGTAAGCCGGTCCCTTTACATAGCCATACCATAATAGGCAGTTTTTTCGAAGTAGCTGCAATTGAATCGGCTGGTATAGAATCAACTGCACATTCATCTTCCTTCCTCTATTCTATCAATTTCATTTCTTTTTTATGTCCACATGTCTGCTTTTAGAAGTCAGGGAATGAGCTTATAGCCAGAAGAGGTTGTGAAAGAATGGCTTTTGTTCCAATCATCCGCTGTCTCCATATCCGTTGTTCAAATAGCAGCTGCTTGGCTCTTTCCCGGTGGAAGGGTTTCAGGAATAGAATCCGCATTCCTTGCGCTATAAGCGATGTTTTTAAAACCAGTGCTATGTTTGCAATAGACGGTGCCGCTCTTGAATCAGATATGGAACTTGAGTGAGTGGCATATCGAAAAGATTCATATGCCTCGAACAAGATAAATGTCTTTTGAATGGACATCTGAGAGGAGAAGGAGGCGCCTATTGTGAGGGAATGGTCCTTTGCTTTGCAAGACTAAGGGCTTAGAGAGAAAGCAAGGAGAAAGGCCCTACCATAACCGATTATAAAGATGAAGGAAATCAGTGCACTTACTTAGTTATTCAATAAGGAGAGGAGTACCGGCGAAATGGTTTAGGAAAGTAAGTGCCCTCCCTAGCCAATGCAGACCAACTTAGAAGGGAATCCACTTGTCCAATGCTTGTTGAGGGTTAGATATCCGGAACTTACATACTTAAAATAAAAGCGGAATCCAAACCTTTTTCATTAGTCTTTCGAGCTTTGTCTCATCACTGGGATGAAAGCATCCGTAACTGTAAGGCAAATAGCAGGACGATATACCCGACCTTGCTCAGTACTAAACTTACCGATGTACGAGAGAATTCATTCTGTCCAGAATCTCCTTAGCTTAGTAAGGGACCTTCGCCACTTTATTACGCTATAAAAAAGGATGACGTCCTTGTCCTAAAAAGGAAGATGTGAAGCTGCGGGAGATGGCTTTGACTGACTTCTTGGAGAGCTTTCTATGTGTCCCTCCCCTGGGGAATCCCTTAATATTCACTCGGGTGCAAAAGTAGTGGACTTGATAGCAGGGACTCCCGCATCGTCCGGAAAAGTCCTTGAACTCGGTTCCTCCCAAAAGACTTGAAGGTGGCAATCTAGCTTCCGTTGAAAAAGCAAGATGCGGAGTAAGGACTTCCTCTGACTTCGAGAAATCGGTCCATCTGGCCCAGCCCAAGCCAGGCCCCATCAGCCTTCTGGGAAAGAGGAATGCCCTAGGCTTTCTCTTGGCCTTGGCCTAACGGACGTAACCTTCTTTGGAAAAATTAGACTCCTACCCGAGAGGCAAGCTCGGCGGCGAGGGTGATTTGGAGATTGGAATACCAGAGTTTGAGGAACTGCGTCCTCCATCTGGAGAAGAGAAGGAAGTTGCCTTCAAAAAATGGCTCTCCTCTCCTCTAATGGAAGACTTTACCGAATCTCCTGGAACTAGCCGTAAGAGCAAGAGGTGGTCGAATACGGCCACTCATCCGCTTCCTAGCCGGAAAAGAAGGACTTTTCATCTCACTGAAGTAAAAGTCAATGTGCACTATGCTTACACATGAAATTGGTTTGCCTTTCTATTTGAACTACTTTCAAAGGCCTGGAGGGAGAAAGAATAAGCTGTGATTCCATTCCTCAGCAGAATGACTCTTTTCACGAAGAATCCTGCTCAAGACTTCGCTGCTTGAAAGCTTTCATTGACGTTAGGAAAGAACTCAAAAGAACTCATCCAAATCCAAATAGGATACTCAAACTGAGATTGACTTTATATGATTGACTTTATATCGTATTCAACAGACGTTGCGTCGAAAGCATCTTTATATCAACAGAAGTAGCTCCGACAGGGGTAATAAGAGCTAGAAAGGATGAGTCACTCCTTCGGGCACCTCCAATTAGCAATTAGGCTACAGAGATCGTGGGACAGGGCTTCACCTTCTTTATCATTGGCTCGCCTAGACCGCTTTAGGACGTTTAGTTCCTTTCGCTCGATTGGTTTGGAAATATTAAAAGCAACGGAACGGGCTTTGCCGAAACTCAATTCTCGGCTCAATTCGATATTGGATTAGCACAGCCTGGGGCAGAACTAATACGGATTGTGCGGGAATTAAAGACTGGGTTGGATCATTCGGGAAGTTGTTTAAAGTGAGGAGTAAGTGACGACGAGGTTGTGTCGGCGGGATTGGAAGACCTACCCCGGGGGCCGCCTATTGAACGTATCTAATCTAAGCGATGCCTGGGGCCTGTCTCTGCAGCTAAGCTCTCTCTTTTCTTTTGTTCTTGTTCAGGGCTGAAAGTCCCCTAAGGTTTTGTATTGAACTTCGGTCCTACTCCTTCCCGTAAGAAGGAAGTTGTCTCAGTCTGTTGAGCTACGACAGGCTGCGGTTCGCCCTGCCTCGGTCTAGCTCTCAGTAGGCTTTAGCCCTAATTTTAATCATTGTATGCACCTCTATTCCTTCTTCTTTCTTTACTTAACTGCCCGATGGACTCTTTAGCCTTGGATAGCCCCTCATGTCGAAAACCATTAGGTCTTTTGCTTGCCCCGGGAGGATCGTAATCTTACGCGCGGTTCCGAAGCGGAGTTGTCTTCACACTCTATGGTTGAATACCCGCCTTTGCTATTGGTTTATCTAAGTACCCCCTCTTCCATTTCAATGGGTAAAGATCTTATATCTTAATCAATCTATCAGAAAGATGTGACCTTGCCCCTTGCACTCCTAACCCGCATAAACACGGACCTTCTAGGTCACTGGCAGCCCAGAGCGCCAACGTCTCATATCATAGCATATCGCATCGGAAGATAACGGCTCAGTACAGAACGTCGAACAGCTTCTTGAATAATCGATTTTACGCCCCTCTATTGGTGGGGGGGCTCCTTGGGCCAAGCAGATAGTCTTTCTTACTAGGTTTTAGATCGAAACTAAAGGGGCTTCTTGCCGATGACGATCAATGATTTGGATTGAAAAGGTCCCACCATGACATACCTGAATCGGGCGACGACATCTTCATGAACTGGCTTTGAGCCTTCAACCGCGGGCATGTCTGGGTCCCTAGTACTACCCAAAGATCGATTCACTCTGCTTCAAATAAGAAGATCCAAGCAGGAAGTACGGGCTGCTTTCACTTAGTTATCATCAATACACCCCATTTCGACCTCGCCCTGTGTCATATCATAAAAGTCCTTCTCGTTCCATATATACTGAGTTAGCTCGGGAGATATGGAAAAAGCCCCCAAAAGGAACTTTCGCTCTAAGGATGCCGGCCTGTATTGTATGGCGGAATCTTTCTCTTCATGGATGCTCCGCGTGTGGTCCTTGATCCTTTAAGCTTCCCAGGCCTTCTTCGCGTTCTTTCGGTTCCACCGGATTTTAAGACTCCCGTAGGTTAGTTTCCCGATTTCCCGAATCTGACTCTTTGGTTTCGTTCATTCGTTTTAGCCCATAAAGTCACCAAAAGGATGTCGCTTCTGAAGAGGAGGCGGAAATCCGTAGTTTATCTACTATTAGCAACTAAAGGAATGAGGCTTTCGCCTTTATGAGATAGGGGAAGCTATTATTAGACAGCGGCATCCGATTCTCCGACTTTATTATATAATGAGTGGGGGATTGATTCGAAGGATAGAGAATTGGAATTGGAAAACTTAAGCCTTTAATTACCTCCCTCACTGCACACTTTCTATATATATCTGCCTTCAGAAAAGAAAATCCGTCTTTTGCGCTCTTATATAATCTTTGGCCTTTCGATCCCCTCGTTCACAAAGGGGCACAACTGAAGCTCATCTAACGATGTGATAGTGGCTGTTCGCTCCTCTTTCTCTTCATCTTTTCCAGCTTCTGCTAGGATTTTGTCCTGATAGCGCCGTGCTTGTTCAAGAAAGAGTCCCTTTGACGGAGAGAAAGACTCAATCGGGGGATAGATAGTCAATGGCCTATGAAAAACCTCTGTTTTTTCTCTTATTTTGGCCACAGCTACTGCTCGTGGGAATATCTTATGATAAGTCAAAGCTCGGCCTGAGGCTTAGGAGTTGCTTGCTTCCGAATCACTCTTCTCCCCAATGGCCACTAGTTCTGTTGCTCCGATTTTGGAAAAAGCTCAAGCTAGTAGGCGGAATAGGGATCGCTCCGTAATCTGTCAATTCAGTTGTTGTAGCGCCAGCGCCTGGCCTCTTCCTTCGACCCTTGATTCTTTCTTTTGGGCCTTTGGGCTTTTTGACTGTCCAACTCAATATCTGAAAAGAGAAGTCAGCTTTCTTCAAAGGCCGTTGACTCTGCTTCCTTGATTGAATAATCGAAGGTGAATCAATCAGACAGGACCGGACGTGTGATAAAAATACTTGCTTTCGTGCTGGAATTCCCCTTGGCGTCACTCACCTCTCTTTCCTTTGCTCCCGTCTACCACAATGGCTGTCTCGCTGTCTACTGGAGCTCGGATCCGACTCAAAGTGGGTTCGTGTGTATGCGCCCTGCCCAGAGCTAGCCTGACAGAAAGTTCAATCAAAATGATTGACACTTTTTAGTAAGGTGAAGACTCTTTCCCCTAATCCATCCATGAATATACTTTTTTCGCTAAGAAAGCCTCTACTGGGCGGGCTACTCCAAGAATGACTTTTTTTTTTTCAGAAAGTCATCCAAACAACAGCTTTTAGCTTGCTTCTTGATTGATTGTGGCGATCCCCTTCTTCTGTTCTTGACTCGTACCTTCAGGTAAGCCGGACTCAAGGAGGCTTCAAAGCCAGATCTTATAATTTAATATAGAAAGGAGACCTCTCCATCTCAGGTTATCCCATTTTTTGCTTGAATCCGGCCGTCAACTTCTTCAACTGCTGATGCCGCTGACCTATATGGTGTGCTTTTCATTCCAATTCCTCTTTTTCCGAATACATGACTTACATAGAAGGACAACATTCTTGGACGACAATAGATTGGTTCGGATGCTATAAGTGGGAACTACTGTAATAACTTGTCACACTGTACTCAGTCTCTCTTTCCTGAAATTCAATTCTATCTTTTCTTACTCATCAACCCGGGACCCCCTTCTTCAGTCGAGTGCCTATCTTTCAAGAGCATATGGTAAGCACTTCGCCCTACGCCGTTTCGCTACGACTACTTACCTTTCGCCTTTCGCCTAACATATTAATATTCATCTAACTTTCATTTTCCCGTCTTTTTTGGACGGGAAAACGATTAAATGTCAATTTGAGATGTCGCTCTCCGAGTGAACAAAAGGGTTAAGCGAAAAACCTGGGAAAATGATAATTTCGATTTAACATTTCACTCACACCGCTCATAGTTATAGTTGAGCCGTCCCTTCCTCAAAGCAAGGAGCAGAACCCTTGTGTTATCTCATGCTTCTGCTTGTTCTTATGCCTCCTGCCATTCCAATAGGAAGTTAGAAGTAGGAATCATTGGAGCTTGGGGCCTTCCCGCTTAATGTCTCTTGGAGCTGTCTCTCTTGTTGCAGTTGTGTCAGTTCCTGAGTCTAGTTCTGTAGTGGCGACTTCTTCCCTGAGGGGATAAGAGATCTCTTAACTTATAGTTGAGTTCGTAACTGGTTCACAAGCCGCTAAAGCCTCGTCTACTGCTCCTCCAGGCAATGGATATTGTTCGGGGCGAGGGGCCAGGTCAAAAGGAAAGGGACGAAGCTACAATGATATAAAATACTCATTATATAAGAAGAAGGACACTCAAACGAGGATCAATCAACTTGCTCACATTAAATCCTTTGAGGGAGATCCCTTGACTCGCAAACTCAAGGAAGTACGAACCACGAAAGCCGGGGATTGACGAAACCTACGATAGACGGAACAGCTCCAACAGCCTTACTTGCAGTGGTATGATATGGCTCTCCATCTTTCTTTGCCGAGTTCAATGGGCACGTGTTAAGCTTTTCGTTTAGTGAATGCGACTCTAAAAGCTGCTATAGATGCTAGGAAGCAGAGGAGATTATCTAAAAAATTCTCCAAAAGCACGAAAGCAGGCTTGGCACGACAACCATTGACATGAATTCAGTCACTGCCTTGAACGGAGATAGACCGATAGCCTCCTCTTATCTTACTTCTTAGTCGACTTACAGAAGCACAAGACAACTAAGGGGTGCCGCAGACGGACCCATTACAGCTCTGAGAAGAGAGGAGATTCCCTTAAATTAAAGCAAGGAACAAAAAACAGGAGCTCCACCGGCTAGCTACGTTCACTCACTAAGACTCCTAGACTACGCAAAACAAACCATAGCAGAAAGAGGGAAGTATGAGATAGATCGATTTCTCTCTAGAACTAAGAGAAGGGAAGTACCACCTACTAAGGAAAGCGACGAACTGCTAACTGCTAGCAATTCTCTTTAACCAAACCAGCTCTAAAGCGCTCCTGGAAGCACGAAAAATCGCTAGGAGCAGAGATAGATATAAGGATGTTGGAACCACCAAACCTACTCGAGCACCGCTAAGGTAGCACTGGCTTTGGGCGTTCACCCGTGGGCTATCTCCATCCATATTGGGCCATATCAGATACCCCCGCCGCCCTATGCGCCTCAGATCGCACCGATAAGAGGATATTCTGTAAGCTGGACGGACGACAACCAACCAGAACGAACGAGCCTTTACTTATACTTATTCTATAATGGCTGGAAAGAACAAAGCACGAGTCATTGCCCGGACCAGGAACAGACCGCAGCCCCTTTCTTGCTCCCTTTTTGCGCATTAAGGACTATAACCACTATATATATATAGGCTCAGAAAAAGCTTATTTATCGCACGCACTTTTACTTCCCTATGGTTATGGTATATCCCCTTTCCTATAGAACTAGAACGAGCCATAGTAAGCTATGAGATTGATTGAAAAAGCCTTAAATTAAAGGCGAAGAAGAATCATCGAACTAATGGACAGACCGCAACGCAAGTACTAGAACTCTTTAACTAGAGGAAAGACCTACCGACCGATTTCAAGGAATTGAGATGATCGATATGTATAATTGACAGAAACGACTTTTTTTGAGCATCAAAGCTCGATTCCTAGCCAGTATCTGATTTCCTCGGCATATCGGTTTTATTTGTTTCCGCACAGACGAAGTATGCTTATTCGCAACTAGTGAGCTCTATTTACGTTATTCCGATCCCCCAGTAGCGCAATCATCAAGCTCACCTCACCGCATTCGCATTCATAGAGGTCCTTCGCTTTAGCTTACCACCTACTCAATCAAAATTCAAAGACTTACGCTAACCTGTGATTAATGTATAAAAGGTTTATCACATCATAATAGCTATTTTAGCCATGCCCATCTACATCAGTAGTTGTGTTGCTTAAAGCTTTAGTTATACAGTTAGCTCAGAAGCAAAGTAGCAAGGCATATCAAATAACTTTTCCAACTCAATCAGTAATTAGCATAGAGAAGAACCTAATTCAAAAGAAGATGTCGTCCTAAGGGTCGTCCAGTGCTCAATCCCGCCTATCTTGCTTGGGTACGCACATACCCTTCTTTCTTGGATCAAGGCTACCCTAACTAAGGTTATGAAATCAAAGAGGTTAAGGAACTCTCTACATCTCGTGATGTTTGGCTCACTTTGGAGAGGATCTTTCTCGATCAAGGAACTGCCAAAGAGCTGAAACTTAAGCTCCAACTTCAGTCCCTTAAGTTAAGAAAAGGGCACACAGCCTATGGGGACTTATCTTGGCTTTCTTAAGACGATAGCTGATTCTTTTGTTGCTATCAATTCTCCGCTGTCTTCAAAAGAGTTGGTCGTCTATGCTCAGAGCTTATAGTCGCACTAAGCGAACATTAGGCTAAAGGCGGCTATTGGAAGAACGAGTGGCTAGCTCAGTTCGTAAGTCTTGTTCTGTTGAGTAGTTAAGGAAGTCCTTTCGTAGGGTGTTTAGTCAAAAAATTTCTTCCGATAGATCGAATAGATGGGTCTTGACCTTCGCTTCGAGGGACAAGCACCGCATCTAGGTAAGCGGCATCTAATTTAATTGATTCACCGGATCTTCCATCTACGAAAATTACAGAGATGTCTGTTAAGGTCGGCTTCATGAAAGCAGGCAAGTTTAGCGAAAATAGAGATAGAAAGAGATGGATTTTGCCCAGCCGTTGTCAGATCAATTCCCATTCATTCTTTAATGGAATAGGGAACGGGCTATCAGGAATGGGCGATAGCCTATGACTAAAAGTGCTGACTATCTATGAATGACCAGGATCGGAATAAAAATCGACGAGATGAGCCTACGAAAGATTTCAAGTTCAGACTATGATGACTGGCATCCTCACTTATGCAACGAAATTGAGTTGATGGAGTAGCCAGTGCCCTTGAGTTATTCTCTTCGGTATCGACTTCTCTCATCGTTAAAGGCGCCGCAAGGCACTCGACTAGAAGGAGTGGATGTTAGGCACGCAGGGAAGACTCTGACTATGCGCTGGCACTAGCCCTGGGCATGGATTCTTCTTTGATTGAAGGAACGGGACAGAAGAGAACCAGAACCATATCCTTCACACAAAAAGTCTGATCTTATCTGCGCTATTGCCCGATCATAGCTGTACTGTATGAGATTAGTTCTCCCTCTCCCCTGCCCTGTTAGAACAGTCTGGTCTGATCCTGTAAGCGATATAGACTACTTTTTAGCCTGTCCAAAAGGTCTTTCATGTCAATGTACTATGGCCCCGTTAAGCCACTTTTTGATAAATATCAATGGGCATAGAGAGAAAGGGAAGAGGCAGACTGGTTGAACCCAGCCCGAGCTAAGCGCATAAAGCATACTATAGAGGCTACCAACTCCAGCTCGAACGAAGTGAGAGGAAAAAACCTGTAAGTCGAGTCACCGCTTCGCCCCTCTCAAACTCAGTCGATCTCCCTTTGGTCGCCTCTCCTTTCAGTCGAGTTACTTCACCCCTAAACTGGAAGAAAAATCGAATAACTTCACCTGTAAGCCATATAGACCACTTTATAGCCTGTTCAAAAGGGATTGAATGTGTTAATTTGATTGAAAATGTGTAAGTCATAAGAGAAGGGAGATTTAACAGAAAACCTTTATTTGAAATAGCAGAAAAAGTAGAGCAAGAAGCTTCCCATTCTGAGGCTGTGAAGGCCGCTTAAGCCGCATTATTTACGTAATTCTTTGATCGGAATCTTACCCCCTACCCCCACAAGGGAATAAGAGCTCCGAAAAAGGATATCTATAGCTGTGGAGAGGGAAGCGCTTAGAAGCTATGCTCTTCTTGAAGAAGTGGGGACATATCCCTATCGAGGGTTTTTTCTTCTTATTTTTTCTATTTTATTTATAAAAGTTTGATTTTTTCTTTCTTTGTGGAAGGGGAGCAGTTCGGTGCAAGCACCAACTGAGAATAGAGACTGACAATAGAGGATTTCCATTCATCTTCCTATCTGCTAAAGAAGTCAGATCTCTGCCACTGACGGCAAGCCTTGATAGGTATGGCAAGGAAGGTCTCTCTTTCTCTTACGAAATTTCTCAGTGTGGAGTGAGGTCTGAATTCTCAATTTAGCTATTGCGTACAATCTCAGATTCTAACCTAGCTATCTAGAAAATATTGGAATGAAAACTAAGAACTTAGCAAAGAGAGATGGGCTCAGGGTCCTGAAGTCAAAAGTGGACACTCTGACGGATATCCTCCTGAGTCTGGAACAGCGATTCGAAATGTTCGGAATGAAGCTGTCAATCATAAACCATAACACTACCAAGAAGAACCTCCTAAAGCAAAGGCCCTTCACGAGGATCGAAACTCTCGCGCTTACTATCTATCGAAGCCTCTATAGATTGGTGCGGGACTCGTTTGCTAGTCTTACGGGCCCACTTTGGCTCTTACAGCTTTGCCTGCATGCGTATTTTCCTGAGATTGCCCCTGAGGGTTCTTCTGTTCCTCCTGAGGTCGATTCGGTAATGGTTACCGTTACATCAACGATCAGCCTCCTCAGAAGAGTTTTGCTACCTGTTTGGACTTTTTCTTCAATCTGGGCACCCTACCAACCAGACGGATTCCAGCCTTTCAAGGACCTTGCTCGAGGCCCGGGTTATCTTAGAAGCTTCTCCCGGCAGACAAGATCGCTCAGAAAAAAGATTCTCAGGCCTGGGTTTCTTAGTTTGTAGAGATATACACTTCGGTCTGCAATACCTCGATGAAAGCCAATCAGGATGTGAACAAATGGCATGTCATGAAGAGGTTGAAAGGCTTGTACGCCCTGGTAGATGCTCGATCTAACAATAAAGGACGGCTAACTGCCTAGAAGTTGTTCGCGGTGCCTCAAACCGGAAGTCCAAAGCTCTTAAACCCTCTGTCAAGGCCAGTGAAGTTCAGTGGTTCTAGATTCCGTCCGGAGAGTCATTTTTGTCAATTTCTTTCTTTTTATGTATTTCTGGTATTTTTTTCTTATTATTTCTAAAGAGTTGATCAAAGTTAAGAGTAATTTTGCAATGTAATTGTTGATTTAGTTTTTATGCTTGGTCTTCAGTGAAAAGATAAGAAGAAGGAAAATGACAATAGCTAACCAACTGAGAAAAATTACATAACAACATGTTCTAACCTCATTTTTGAATTTAAGTATAATAAATAAAGGCGATATTTTATAGCGACTGCCGGACCATTCCATTCATTGTCTTCTTCTCAACCTCTTCCTGCAAGTTGTTCAGAGATCTTTCCCGGTCGGCTATTCCATTATGGGCTTTCTTTATTCCTTTATTCGGCTAAGGGAGTTACCTTTAGCCTTGTTACCACCGGACCAAGCGAGGATTCGTATCAGTTGATGTAATTGCCCCGTTTGCATTACTCCTTATTTGCCTGGTCCCTTCTTCTTCTTATCTTTCGGCTTCTTTAATTACATTGCCTGACGTGAACAGACGCTTTCTTCTCTTATCTTACGATCTTTCTAGTTGGATAAGAGAAGGAATTTCCTCTACGCTTTGAGCTCTCACTCATTCCGTGCTTGCTAGAAAAAGTTCTCTACGGGCATGAACACTAACCGAATCTGGATGCAGCATTTATTCAACTAAGAATTCTCTTCCCTCTGTGCCATTTGTCCAAAAATCCTATTGATTCACTTCCTTTTACAGCAACCTACTTTTCTTCAAAACTTCAAAACAGCCGAGTCCATTTAATTAAAGGAAATTGTCCGGTATTCACTTATATTATCTCGAGTAATCGAATCGCCCGCTTCAGGCTAGAGAGAAGGCCTTCATGTGCAAGGGCTAGGCACCTAATGCATGTGAGGGTAAGGGAAGGAAGTCTCTTTGGCACGTATGAGTATCAGAGCGGGTAAATCGAAAGAGATTTCTAGGCCGTTAATGGGTTCAATTTATGATATTTTAAGCACCCTTTACTCTTTTTATAAACGGCCTTGGAGCTTTCCCATTATAGATCTACTCGCGATCGAGGGAATGCGTTCTATCTCTTGAGCTTCCATTCGTGGGTTTAGAGATCGCTAGGGCCCACCACCTACTTTCGTCCTTTCTCCGCTGCTCAATGGCTCTAGTAAGAGGAATATGAACTTGGATTCGCCCCTTCTCCGCCTATCGGGATTTGGTGCCTCATTAAAGTCTTATTCCCGCTTCTTTGCCCCGCCGTCACAGGTCCCGTAGTCTCTTAGGAGTCTCGGTGAACCGAAGATGTCGTCCTAAATTTAGGATGAATTACAAAAAAACCGACCGACCAGAAACGTGGGCAACGATATTGAACCACGCGTATGAGTCGGGGCTTCCCCGAGGGCTATCCTTGCGCTCGAACAGAGATTCCTCCCCTTACTGCTGACACGGTGAGGGTGACTAAGCTCATCTACAGTTTATAGCACAACGACAAGCAAAGGGTCGCCCAGCCCTGAGCTTCCTCTGATTGTCCACACATTTATTAGCTTTTATAAAATGCCAAATTCGATTTGAAGAGATAACATTCTTCCTCTTCCTTCGGTTCGCGACGTAGTTCAGTTAGCCTTATTCGTTTGCTTTGCTGAAACTGTTTCAACGACGGATGACTGGAAGCTGTCTGTGGATTAGAAGGATGCGCAACTTTTATTATCTTTTTGACTCTTTTGACGTGAAGGTTATAGTGTGAAGTGCTGATCCTCCCCATATAGGGAGGAGGCGACTTTCTTTCAATAGGCGCAAGGCCTAGCCACCCTTTTTGGACCCGAAGGCACTAACCTCTGATGAAGTTGTGCAACTGACCGATCCTAACCGAAGTGTCCACTCGATCTTATTCAAGTAGCTATTAGCAGGACAAAACCCCAACGTCCGAATCCAACCTTAGTAAGGACCTTTCACCCAGACCTGACAGGCAACTAAAGGGCTTGAGAGAAGAGAGATGGGAACTATGTCTAGCTGACGATAAAAGCCCGGCAGGATACGACTCTGCTGTTATGCGCCTGGATTCTGGGAGATCAAGGTTTCGCTAAGTCCGTACCTTTCTCATTCATGCTTCACACAAAATCGAGATGAAAAAAAGAAAACAGTTATTGCTACACGGCTATTTCTCTCACTAGATTCAACTCCTCCTTAGGGAGAAAACAAAACAAAAGCTAGCGAAAAAACACGGTCGAGAAAGACATTCATAGCTTGAACCCGAAGGGAAACGAAGGCAATAACATAGGAATTAAGGTCCTTCTATTCTAACCTATTATTCGATTTGGAGGTCGTAGAAGAAGATCTTATACGCTAACTAGAGCAATAAGAGCTCACGAAACTAGCAGCTTAGAAAGCTTCCTTGCCTTACTAATTCTTAGAGGTCAATCAGTCAGACATGCCATACGCAAGACCAAGACTCAAATAAAGGAAGGGGGAAAGCGCAGTAAAGTGGTACCGTAGCCAATCCATAAGCCACACACTCAAGCTAAAGATAGACCACTCAAGAAAATCCTTCATCCCAGGATGAAAAAAACCTCTGGAATCAAAGACAGCTCTCGCGGTCTCATCTTCTGACGGAGATAGTAAATAATATAATGACAGCACGAATATAAGGGTTAAGAGAAGAGGCAGACCCCTACCAATCCAAAGAGAGGAAGCCTTTCTTTGGTCTACATAGGACAAAGCCGCTCGAAGTGCGCCTTCCTGCGATGACTGAGTACAGCCAGTTGTTTAAATCCAGCACCACCAATCGGGATATTGGACCTATAGGTGTTATAGACTCTTCCTAGTGTAACAGCTAGGACGATTCTCTAGTGATTCACTCAAGACCTACTCCCCCACCAAGACTAAGCAACCAACCTTCTATGCGAAATCCCTAGCTTTAACTTAAAAAGGGTTCGTTATGTGATGTCTTCTCTTTCTCTTGTCCTCCTCGAATGTGAGCCCTTTACTCAAAAGACGGATCCCTGACCCGTAAATGCTATCAGTTTGCTTATCAAAGTCAGAAAAAGAGCTTTTAGTTGGGAAGGAAAATTTCTTCCTTCCCCCTCCCAACCCGATAATAAGTTTTCCTCCTTGCACGAATCGAAGGGAGACTCTTTGCTCTAAAAACGACTTTTGGTTGTTGGCTTCCTGAGCAGCTGGTAAAAAGAAAGATATGTCAACAAGCTCTCCTCTCCTGTTTGTTGTGTCTAAATAATTGATTTTGGAATCAGTCCCCGTTTTTTTCTCAGCCGCTAAAGGGCTTTTCTCTTTTGATCTGGTATAGGAGGAAGTAAAAGACTAAGTTCCTGTGATCTTTCTTTTAGCTTTTCAAAAAGGAGATGGTCAAATTCATTCTTTTTGCCTCAGTCTTTATACTCATCCTTCAGCCGTCGATAGCGACAGCACGATATAGACTGGTATTGGTCAGTCCACTACCCTATGCCGCTTTCTTGCTTGTCGGCCGTTGGCGACCACCCCTAGGATCTTGCCCTTATCAAGATCTCGGAACGAGAATTCAATCCGAGGAACTTATAGCGCGGGACTTTGTCTCTTTCTTGCCTGGGATAGAGAGTCTTTGACAGTGTCTTTCCATGCTTGTTCAAAAAGTGAAGTGTCAGTAGGTCATTAAAGAAGGTGACCCTATAATATAAATGGCGTATAAAAGAGAGATCCAATCCAATTCATATCGTCTGAGGATTGTCTTGCGCCTAAGCTAGCTGTCTTTTAAGCTTTATGGAAATCCTTCGATCAACCTTCCCTTTCGGCCTGAACAGGCTAGGAATATGCTGCTCACAACTTTGCTCGTGTCCACTATACATACACAATAGGCAAGGCCAGTTGTCAAGTCAGTAGTACCAGACCCCCTTGAAACCCAGCTCTTCGACCATGCTATGACTAGGGAAATACCCTTACCTTTAGTCCCATACCCTCCCTTAGCCTTTCGCTTTCTGCCCTAGGTTGTGAAACCAACAGGGTTTGCGTTATTTCATAGGGGTTTTCAGGTGAAGCAGGTAACATATGGAAGATACAGCGCGTGGATCTGTTCAAAAGAAGTCAACCACTAAGAGATTCACTTAGCATAGTATGCCTCGACCGGAAGACAATCTGTCTTTCCCACAGTGCAGTTTACGTAGTTTTTGATGAAAGAGAAGGTGATCTCTAATCGCAGCCGCTGGCTGCTTTTGCTGTCCCCCTTGTTATACCTAAAATAGAAGCGGAAATAGGGCTTGAGGATGACTTCCCTCATCGACCATCGACAGGCGGGGGCGACTTTTTCTCAATCCTTAACACCCCAAGATTACCGAAGTACCAGAGTGTGACATAAGCTTACATTATTCGTCTTATATGTAAATAGCCCACTGGAAGTAAAGTATAGCGTGGTTCCACCTCGCAAGGAGAACAAGCGATAGATTGAAGATCAACAAGGCTTAATCAAATAATCAAGGAGGACAGGAATAGGAAGAGAAAGAGCATGTGTGCTAAGGCACAAGGTCCCGTATTGGCACTTTCAGGTGGGCTAAAAAAGAGCCCCAAAGGAAGCCAGTCCTGTTGTAATAGTAAAAGCAACCTATCGCGCTATGGGCTTTGATGCTTACGCGCGCCTTACCTTGCTCTTGAGTTGAGCTGCAAGCTTAGAACTAGTAGCAAGTTTCCAAAAAGAACCTAGAATCTTAGAATCTTATTTCACCGAATACGATTAGAAGCTGTTTGAACTCCTAGAGACCGGAGAATAGCTTTCTTGTTCTTCAACCTGCGGAAAAAAACCGATAGTAGTACAGTAAGTGACGCCTTCCTCTTAAGCGCCACGCATAATTGGCTTTCGTAAAGGCAGATGGAAGAAAACCCGAACGAAAGAAAGGTTGTCCCAGCTTAGCCAGCCAATGCGTCTTCCCTCTTACTTTAGGCATAAAAAATGACATCATATTCGGAAAGAGCCATTTTATATTATGGCACCCCCGGCCAATCTGGAAGGACATAAATGAGCTGATTATGTGGATCATAATCGGATGTTTATTATTCCCCACCAAAGCATATGGATTGAGACGAGGACTAAACCAAACCAATTCTGACAAAAGTCTTTTTTGTTTAAAGCAATTGTAGCAGCTCCGGCATCTAGTTGACTTACTTCTCCCTATACCTATAATAAATAGTGCAATTCCTTTCTTTAGAGGGTTCGGTACCCTGGACATTGTATACGGCCAGATCTATATAAATAGATTAAACCTCCTACCCATTCTACACTTTCTCCACCCGGAACAATGGAAAAAAGCGTGGCCACCAATTCCCTTTCTATACGATAAAAGCCAGATCTTGCATGGATGCTAGCAGTCCCGTAGATAGAAGAGCGGTATGAAAGAGCTCAACAAAGGAAATTCAAAATTTATATGCTACTGGGCAAGCTCTAGGAATCGGGCCGATATATTCGAGTATGAAGGAGTTGGACTTGGTCGGTTCGAAGGCAAGAATCGCACTTCTCCTTTCATTCCAGGTCTACCAACCCCGCTATTTCCGAGTAGAAGAAGGGAGAACCTATCAGTAACGACGATCGGGAGAAGAAGAAGTAGTAGTCTTACTTTCCCTGCTCTTGTTCGCAGATTCCTGGCTTGGATTCCTTCTTTCGCCTTCTCGATGAATTTCTTCGGTCTTCTTTGAGTGAAAGAGACTCAGATTCAAGTTCTACCATGGGCTTTGCCTAAAAGTCAGCCAATTTTTCCGACTTGTCTCGTGTTAGTGAAACTGGAATACCCGAGTGAAGACAACTCAATAGGGAATTGTCTCTAGAAGCTTTGGGCTAGGAACCCGAGAAAGGATAAAGCCAAAACATCTATCCAACTCTCTAGCCGGATAGAAAGATGAAAGGGCAGGGGCAAGGAGTAGTGAAAATAGAACTAAGCAGAACGGATTCAACGTATCCCAACCCAAAGCCAAGGGGCAATCTAGCTTACATTTCACTAGTTGCTATAAAGAGCGAAGGAGAGAAAGAAAAGGCTTGCTTCTCGGGGAATAGGCACAACGCGACTCAGCACCAGATCAGAGCCCACTTGGTCATCTGTATCGTGATAGTTTGAGTACTTTTTTTCGTAGTGGTGTCTTAGGTAGTGTCCCTGTGTCGGAGTTGTCTCCTTGGCGCGTGCATCCACTCGCCATAGGACTTGTTCGTATTCGCAGTTATGCCAGAATCTCCGGTGACCGGAGCAGCCTGTGGTGGGCTTTCTGAAGCCCCTGGTGTCTCCTGATCTGGCCTACATGGCTTGTTAGGGCAGAAGGCCATGTTATGACCTGCCCTACCACAGGTGAAGCATATTTGCGGTAAGCCTGAATACTCAATTCTTTGCCATTCACCATCAATAAAGAACTTGTTTTCTAGGAGTTTTGAAAGGTCAATCTCTACAGCAACTGACGCAAACTTCCCTCTCTCCGCCTGTTGAGTATGGTAATCAATACGAACAGTACGTCCTATCAGGTTTCCAATGGACCTAAGGATTTCCTGATAGTACACATGTTCGGGAAACGAATCCATCCCACAACAGGTGTTTGCCAAGCTTCAGCCATAAGGAAGTGCTTTTACACGATTCCCACTACTGCCCTCAAAACAAGAATGAGCTTTCGAGCTATGAGATGAATGAAAAGGAAGAACTTCACCCGTTAAGGGAATCTTCGCCCGTGAAGGAGATTCAGCATCCAGCGGAGAGGCTTATGCCTATGACTCCACCCAGACTTTATCAGAATCTACTCCCTCAACTCAAGACCAGAAAGCAACGTTCCAAATCACTTATTATTGAGGGTGATCCATGATCATCTTACTTACTGGTGGATTCTCCAAAACGATTATTAACGCTGGGATCTATTTCAAAGACTTGAAATAATTCCAAAAACTCCCAGAAGTTAAAAACAAGACAAAATGTGCACTCATGAAACCAGAAATGCAAGTTATCCGCCAATAGGACAATCAGCCATCATTTCAAAAAATCAAGATTACCTTGGTGTCGAGGAGGTTTCCATACTACTAGTTACCGTTAACGACTATGCTACATTGACTAACCGGTTGTTTTGATCTCTCGTAAAGCAAGTAGGGCACCTAATGAGAGGGTATGGTCTTGTCTCAAACAAGCCAAAACCTGGCCATCATGGCTCCTGCTTTTGCAAGGATCTTACAACATTAGCCGCTGGCACCACCATCATAGCAATGTTGTTTATTGTTGAGCGGAAAGCCTTTTATGCTTTGGGAGTAGGGATCAAATTAGGAAAAAAATCTGTGCTGAATCTTTTCTTCAGACTAACCTCTTGGAGGGTCAATTGAGAATGGTAGAATGTATACTTGATAGGGAAGATTGGTTGATGCCCATTGTGTTATATTATTTCTATCTTATTATTTCGTCAAACTTGGGATTATTCTTTACCTTCGATAATAATTATTTGAGGAGATCCTTTGCATGAAGGGGCACGTTCTCCTGTAATAAGCAAAGCTACCGTGGGTACTCTATTTGGGGCTCTCGTGCTGACTATGATGCTCTGTGAGGCCAGTTCCCTGCAGAAAGATGGAATATAAAGAAAAGGCTCTGTTGCCAGAAACGAATACGAGCATGGAGTGAGCAGAACAATGGTGCGATGAATTCCACCAGAAAAATGGAAAATTAGTAAAGTGGTCTAGTAGGATAGGAGGAAAAAGACACTTTCTTATGTAAATACCGGGTTCTTTCTTTCACTCCTAAATCACCGAATCTGTGGACAATTCCTTGACTTTAGAGCAGACAGAAGTGAAGCTTTTCTTGCTACATACGAAATTGGTACAGTCTCAGCTTCCTAGCTATTGGAAGCAATAGGACTACTTGCTTTATGCTAGACTCGGTCTTATAGGTATTTAAGCACAGTTGTGATTCCGCTTTCACCACTAATAGACAGAACAGCCAGAACGGCTATGCGAAAAAGTAAAGACCTCTACTACTCTATGCCTACTTCTGTAACCCTGTATTCTTGCAACAGACGATTCTTAGCATCTGAGAGGAGAAGGTAGGGAAGAATAGTAAGCTTAATTATCCAAAGATGCCGAAGTTTCATCCGCTACAGCATATGAATCCCATCTATCCTTCATCTTGCTCTAGAAGGGACTACTTCTTTCTTAGACGAAATATCATAAGAGAAGAATGGCATCTCTCTCAGTTGTTTAGCTAGTCTCATTAGCCCGGTCCCTTTTTCTTTTTACAATTGAAGGAAGAAAGCTATTGAGAATGAGCCAATCTAAACCTGTCTTTCACAGCCCAGAAGCAATGTTCTTAACATTAAGAAGGTCCCATCCAAAATGGAAGTTTCAAAAGAACAATAGTATTTGCTGGTGGGAGATTCCCAGGTGAGTCTCAGGCTAACGGGTAGAGATCTTACAGGTGAACCGATAGGATGATTGTGCCCCTAGGTCAGTCAACTATACTTCGACTCTATAGCTCACAAGACTTCGTCAAGCCTTACGGCTCATCTTGCCCGTTCGGTATCGCTTTAATGCATTTCTGTTAAGTTTCATGGGCTAACGTTCGCTACTTTATATTCATTCGCTTAGTCATGACCGCTTCCTATTGGTTTTTCAGCTCTCTGCTCAGAAGGAAAAACTCTCAGATGGGCTGTGGGGTAGAGTTAGTATAAAGACTACGTTAAGGCTTTGATGCTGCACTTACTCAAGCTTTATATTCAGTTGATGACCAGCAAGGTAGTACTTTTCTTAATAGAAGCGCAAGGTTCCCTGCCGACAACAACTCCAAGTCAAAGACTACCCAAAAGGGGAGGGACCAGAGAGAAAAGAGCGAATACGGCAAGGTTGGTTATCTACTTGATAGGAGTCGTAAGACGAAGACCTTAGATACGGAAAGATTTCGCTAACACGGTGCTCTATTCGCACTCGTCGTTTAAGGCTCTCCTATGAAAAACTCCCATTCTTCGTTGACAATGGCCTGGAATACGACTCCCACGGTTTCTCGCTCGCACTGAGACTGATCTACGGACCAGCCTGGGATAAGCGGTTCGTTATCGCCTATCGGCTCAGTTTCTGCATATTGGTTGTTCTCTTCCCTCTTCCAGAGCCTCGTATCTTGAAACTGGTCTCTGATCCGTTCTTATCATTAGTCTGAAAGCCCTTGAAATAACATCTAAGTTCTCACCGAGAGCCCTTCTCTATTAAGTCTATTAATTAAGTAGAAACTACATAGGTGGGTCCTCTCTTCTCTATATCTATGCAAATTCACCCTTTCCTTCCCCATAGGAAGAAAGTCCGTTCCTCTACTCCTCTTGATTATGGGTAAACTAGACCGTGGGATGGTGCTTGAGTTCTTTCATCATTTCGGTATCGATCGTCTAAAGAAAATCGGCGTCCTCCTCTTTTTCCTCCTTTCCTTTTTAGGGTTTATCCCTAAACAAGATACCGATTCAAGCTCATTTAGGGCGAGTGTCATGATTTTTGGGGTTCCTCGAAAGAAGGACGAGCTGAGCGTCTGAAAGCAGGCACGGATGGGAGTAGTTGGTTTTTGGTGCGATTAGTTGCTTTTAGTTTCGAGTGAGGGAGTGAGGGGAAGGGCCAAGATCAGAGCTAGCGAGACATTCAAGCGCTAGAAAGAGACAGAGGCCCTAGTAATCAGATTAGCTCCTAACCGCATTGATTCTTTCTTCCCTTCTTAACCTGAACCCCTCAATGAACCAGAAGCAAGGTAGAGCGATAAATAGCGTATATAGCGGCTAAAAGAAAACTCGAACTTCTACTGGCTGGCTTGCCTTTGACTTCCCCTTTTGAACAACCTTGAGAACAAGGTTGAAGATGGAACGTTTAGCAAGTACTTAACCCAGTGGGGGGACCTTCGGTCTAGCGGCAAAGCCTCCTCTTTTCCCGAAGGGGCGGTAGAAGCTAGAAAGGACTTGGCTAACCTTGACGGTGACTGGAATCGATCTGATTGAAAGGGGAGGGGGCGCTTCGGGGTAGGAGCAATAGATAAAATAAGAGGACGAGTGCGCGGCGTGGCAGACTAATGTTCATGCTTCTACTACTCTGACTGCTAGCTACTGAGACTATCCAGCCCTCGGAGAAAAAGGGGACGGGGATGTGGATATCATATTGAAAAACCGAAAAGGGGGCCCCGAGGGAGCGAGGGGTTAGGCAGGTAGTATGGGCCCTCTGAATACCATTCTATGCGAAAGGGTCTCGCGCCAGGAGCGCAGATAAAGTAGTAGAAATGGGATTCTTTTCTCATTTCTTCTTATCCTAGCTCTCTTCCTCTTCTTCTTTGGAGGGTAACAAGGACCCTATTTTCTATTTCTATCCTGTCTTCTCTTATGCAATTGAAGCATTCAATGTCGGAAAAGCAGTTTCAAGCCTGCAACACGCTTTCAACCCAAAGAAAGCGAATTCCCAATTCCACTCCTTCTTCCCAAGGGAGAACTAATGGGAAACTCTTCTTATTAGCTAAAGGCTTCTTAGTTCTTAGCTAAAGGCTTCTTTACCCATCCCATTAGGTATAGAAGTTGAATTAAGCATATAGAGAAATGGGAAAAAAAAAGGGAATTTCTTAGCTTTCTATTGGAAAAGGCGTCAGTCCGTTCTTTCACTAAGATTCTATTGGAAGAAAGTCTAGATTCATCCAACTATTGGAAAAAGTCTAGTCTAATCCAATTTCAGGGTCAAATCCGTTAGGATTGATGTCTCGTAGCGGTGACTGGAATCGATCCGTTATGGCTCGACCCTCTTCCTTAGCAGCTCTATTGGGGTGACCAAGGAGTCTATGCCATTAATCAGACGATGTCAACGTCTCCGATCGGGCTTTCTTTTTCGTCTTCTAATGCTAATCGACCTAAGGACGTGTGGTGTGGATTCAGTGGATTCTGAAGAGAGTCTCTTAGCTGATCTTGACGGAGATTCTCTCTTTTCTATTTTACATAGTACTACGCTCTACTTTCATCAATAGAGCTATCATTGGTTCGAATGCAATTCGTGGGGCATACCATCAAAAGGCCATCAGAATCATACAAAGGGCCATACATAGACATAGCATTCGATGCAACCAGTTGCCGCTGCAAGACTAGCCGTTCTTGAGTAAAGAGCAGCTCTTACCCTATTTGATGGTGAATAAGAGAAGAAGCTGCTGTTGAGGAAGCATCCAATTGCAATTCCAGAGTAATATCCCTTTTTGATTGTTGACAGAAGAGGGAAAGTGGAAAGGTGGAAAGGACAGCATCGTCATCGTCGCTTCCTTACTTCGGAAGCTCCTTCCTTTGCTATCATAGTTGTTATAGCTCCTCCCTCTGTTCACTCCTTTTCTTACTAATTGTAAGCTTTAGTAGTTTATCCCTTCCGAAGGGACTATGGCGCCACTGCTTTAGCTCTATCTACTATTCGAGCCGGGAAAACTCCGAAATCCTTTAACCGTCGCTCCTCCCTTGCTGTGCTTTCGGGCGCAGTTAAGTCCTTCTTCTTGGCCTGGCCCCTGACTTATTCACTCTCAAAGCTCAGACCCATTCTTACTTCAACACTAGCTTAGCTCGGGGATGAATCTATTGGGAGACCTTACTCGCGCTAATTTGATTTCCAAGCCTGGGATTGAAAGCCGTCATCCGAAGCTTGGATACCTAATCTCATTCCAAGCTCTATCTTTGAAGGACCGACAGAGCGCTAAGAAGGATCGGGTCAAGGCGATATTGAATCAATTCCCTCGCTAATAAGGAGATTTGAGGGGAATAGCGCATCTGTAAGGGAAGGCTCTCTAAGGCTACAGTCGCCAAAGAAAGCAAATGGGATTGAAGCTGAACTCCTAGTTCTCAGGCTAAGAACGAACGTAAGAAAGTAAGCCTACATCAGAAGACTTTCGCTAAAGAAGAGCTATTCTTGTGACAAGAGAAGGAATAGCCTTTTTCTACAGCAATCACAGCTTATCTCTTATAAATTTATTAAATCATTCCCCAAGATTCTATCTAATAAGGTTGTACATTCCGTATATCGGCTTCAATCTCATGGATCACAAAAGGTACCTCAGATGCCAAGGTATCCATTTGATCATGAAAATAGTGCATCGCTATGTCCCTTTCTCTTATACAATTTCTCTTATCTTATCTTATGCAATTTCTAGAGAAAGAGAGAAGCAAGCGAAGAGAGAGGCTGCGCCCCTTAGGGCAAAGAAAGAAAGACTCATTTGCCGATTACCCGAACGAATACGAGGAAATTCCCCCTCCGAAGACTCTAAGGAGCTAAATGAATAGCTAGAATTGCTAAAAGGATAAAAATTATTTTTTCCAATACCCCGGATGCTGCATTCCCATCAACATGCCTTGTAGGCTCCGAAAAAGGCTTTTATCTACAAATTGCATTTAGGGTAGAAGTTTTGATGTTCACCCACATTGATAGATAGGGTAAAGGCATGCCCAAGCCCTTTCTTTACTTATGGTTTGCGCACTACGACTATCTACGACTATCTTCTAGCTTCAAAAGCTCGCACAACTCTCTTTGGGGTTGGTGTTTTCACGTCTGCAGCAGATCTATAAAGCGATCTCACAAGTCATAGTTCGTGTTCAGGTAATCCTCTCGCGGAGCACTTTCCCCAATTTCTCTGTGCAAAAGCTCCTTTCATTCATAGATTCTATATAGGGGCAAGCAAACCTCGAGGCGAAACAAGAAGAGTGGGTCCCTGGTCCCCCTTACGAGGATAGTCTTTCCACGGAGTCGAGCTTGGGATAATCGACAGACACAACTTATTAGTCTGTCCATTCCAACCAGGTCTTTCCAATAAAGGCAGGGAAGGAAGAGAAGCTTTCTTATGAACTGATAACAGAAGACCTGAACTACCTTTTATACGTATATGTAAGCGCGGGCGAAGCTCCTTAGGAATGATAGATGATGGCTCTACCGGGGTTTTTATTCTTTGAAGTTTCTTCCTTATCTTTTAGAGACTAAGGTGGAGTGGAGGAACTAGTCATAAACAGTCAGTCAAGCACCCACATTTTTATTATTATTATAAATAGAAGCGGCGTACTCCTTCTTTTCTCTTAGCCATATGCGCACGATCAGTAAAAGAAAAAGTCGGTCTTTGAAGACGTGCTCAGAGGTTCGTTCCCTCAAAAGGTTTTATCAGAAATCCTACCTACATGCCCGGGGAAGGGCTGAATGCCAACCAGTTCTCAATAATAAGAAGAAGGTGGTGAGATGCCTAGGAAAGAGAGAATGGGAGTTTCTTCTGAGCCTTATTGACTTGCGCCTCTTTTCTATCCTCTCTACTTTCGTAATTGGCCTTACTCTTAATGGTCCTACGAAGCTTGTCTCACGCCCCAACGTAGCTAGATGTGGAAGTCGGTCTTCTAAAGTAAAACCTCCCAAATCGTCTTTTGATTGGGTCTACTGTATATAGATAGATCACTATAAAGATTTTTCTTTTGAAAACCTAAGCACGCATTGCAGACGACAAGGTCATGCCCGTCACCGAAAAGGGCCTGCCTATGTTCCGCAAATGCAATAGCTCTTATTCCACAAGATAGGACATCTGGGATTGTTGGTTCCACCTCCTGCTTGTACAAAAACTATGGTAGCCAAGATCGCCTATTTCCTATCAACAGGAAAGTCAGAAGAAGTGCCTAAGCCCAAGTGAGAAGGGGAGGAGGCATTAATAGTAATATAATTGGATCGCCTTTTAGGTTCTTTTGCGTCTGAGGCTAAATCCAGTCATCTCCATCAGATAAGCGACCGGATGTGCGCTGCAAGTCAATCAGCTGTGAGGTAATTCCCTGTCGGACAAGTCCTTGCCCCCGTTCGTGCTCTTGCTCCGGAGAAGAGAGAACTTAGCGGGAGGTCAGGCTTTTGACATGTTAAAAATGAAAATGAAAAAGGCCCTTCTTAGAAAGCACTCACTGAGTTAATTACGGAATCTCAAATCTCTCGTCCCTTATTTTCATAGACCCCATATACTATTGAACCTATGAAATAGCATCTCTTGATTGAGAAAATTACACTAAAATTCTGCCACTCTTTCAATGAGTCACTCTCCTGCTTCCCGCTATTTAAGCATTTCACCTAACTTTTTTTGACTTTTACTGGGAGCTCAAGCTCTCAACCGAATGACGCGATTCGATTTAAAGCACCATGTCTTTGATAAACCGGTTCAAACGGCGGAGGTCTCGCTACTTGTTCAGCAGTGGCCGTTCCTTGCGCTTTTGGGCTCCTCACCCGAGAAGCACTTCGGTTTCCTTTGGGTGAATCCAGAGGACTTCTACAAAGATAGAACATTAGGATATTCTATTCTCTTACCCTGATTGAAGCCCTCCTTTCACACCCTTCACTCCAGAGCAAAAGGGACAGCTTCTTAGTCGTTCCATAGCCAATGGGGCACTGAACCCTCTAAAAAGTTGTCTAAGAAGGGTTTACTTAGTGATCTAACAAGGGCAAGGGAGAGATTTGCTTAGCTAAAAAAAGCCGGATATGAGGCCAAAAAGCTTTACCAACGAATTCCCTCGGAGGAATAGTCGGGGCGAGTGAACTACCCCAGGACTGAAACCATATTAAGGCTTACCACTGGAGCCTTATACCCTTCCTTAGGATTAGCCCTCTGATGAAAGGAAAGAAAGTCCCACTGGAAATCCAACTCCAGCTCGCTCTCTGGCAGGAGGAAGGAAAGGTATTGAGAGAACCCCTATTCTGGTAGAGGTATCCCTTTAGGCCTGTTAGCTTTTAGGCTCGCTATCCAAGCAAGGTAGGACTATTAGGTGGGGAATAAAGCAGAGAAAAGAAATGGATTGAACTGGCTTGATCGCTTGATGGAGAAGAAGAAGTAAACTAATAAGCTTTTGCCCTTGCTGCAACTAGAAGGGCTTAAAACGAGAGAAATACATCTCTCATTGTAACTACTAGATCAACCACTGATGGCTAGCAACTTGATGGAGAGGACTCCAACAGTATGAGCTTCTCTCTTTTTTGCAATTGGCTTGTTTAGTTCGTTTGGAGTGGGTGGGGGATTGGTAGAACTTCAAGTCCCTTAGCTCTTTAGAGAGTTTTGAACGGTATAACCTCGGGATATATGGACTAACCTAAGCACTGGAAAGGTTACCGGACTGGGGAATGAATATCAAGTTCAATTTCTTACTTGTAGGCATGCTGGAACTGCTTAAGACTGCCTTACATGCTTAAAAAAAGGAAATGCAACCACGGGTACGAATACTGCCGCCAAGAATGAAACTATTCATTCACTACTCATATGGCTTTCGTGGGACAACTACTGATACGAGTAGACTATCAGGTGAACAAGAACTGTGAGACACCCTACTATTGGGATTTATCCTAGACACCGTCTACAGGGTAAGAATAGTAATCTTAGAACTTCGACGCTCTCCAACTCCAAGGAAGGGTATATATCCTCCTTCGCCTTATAAACTTCCTTATAAAAGCCCCTCCTATTGTCATAGGAGTCCCTCTTTTCCCTTTCCCTCGGCAGGATGGAACGTAGGACTGAACTTGAACTTTTTGGACTTTTTCTCAAAATGCAATGAAAATGAACTGCTTTTATAGAAGGCAAGAGATTCTCTTATGTCTCCCACTGGCTCAAAGGGCAAAGCAACTCCAACTGGAAATGAAATTCACACGGAATCGAAAAGAGAAGGCCTTTACAATAAAAGGGGTATGTATTAAACAAGAGTACAGTATTGATAGTGCCTGTGGGCGAGGAAGCAAGTTTGACAGCATATCCTATTTCATTTCCATGAATGACTGTCCTCCCCTCGATATTTATTTTCCACCTAGAAATCCTCTTTTTCTCTCCGGACTGTACCTTCAGCTGTCCCAGGCAGGAAAGATTCTCTCCCAAAGCAGCAAGGTAAATCCAGCTGGAAAGGGAGCAAGACATTAAAAAAAAAAAGTCAAACAATAGAAATCCAGCAGACAAGACAAGGAAAGCTACCTCTGTTAAGCTATCTGTGGCTATGTCGTTATGAGAGGATTGGCGATAATAGTGTCCTAATCTACGAGTGATCCCATCATTCCTAAGGAAGATAACGTACCAGTCCTAACAGTAAGAGGACCAATACCAGTATAATCCATTAATATCGAGCCGGTTGGAGTTGTTTTCTTTCCCCCTCCCATTTCTAGGCATTCTGCTTTGGATCTTGGATTAATTCTGTCTTACATTTCTTCTTACTTTACTATATATTTATAAATAGAATATTATTGACTTTTATAATATAGGCGAGAAAGAATGTGAATCGCCTATATTCTGGGTAATCTATGGTTTTGTGAGTCATACTTCTCTAGATTTAGGTTTGAAAAGCAAGGTACGTCTCTGAGGTCCAAGTGGTTACCCAACCCACCTACATCCCATAATACTAATAGGTGTTCTCCCCGCTCTTTCAGGAGCGACCTGTGCGTAACAAACGGGTTTCTTCATGACAGGGTTGGATTAAGTCTAGGGTTCATCATGAAATCGGGGTCCTTACCTCAGATGTTTCGAAGGTGTTGGGTACGTCGGGAGACTGACTCCTAAGGCTGATCCTTCTACTTTCTTTTGCTGCAGCTGGTGTAATTGATTCTAAGGCCCTTCGACTTTCCTCATCAGCCCGCTTGAGGAAAGTCGGGTATCGGGTGGACCAAGGCCTTTAGCTTTCCAAGAGTCGAAGACACGAAGGACCCAAGAAGAGGCTCTTTTACGCGGTTATCTCAGTTCCCGACATCGCTCTATCCGTCCTTGCTAATTTGAGCTAGCGGCGGTTATCCCGCAAAGGACCGAAGCCCAAGCGTAGGTGCTGGGAAGCTCTATCCATTGGTGGGCTTGGGAAAGGGTATTACATTAGTAAATGTCCAAGAAGAGTCTAAAATCACTGTTCTCACTGTTAGATGCCCCAAAAACGAGCTATAAGGCGGATCCTTTGGGTAGTCAAAACGTCCCGCTATTCCTGCTGAAATCGATTCACTAAGCTAGTAGTTAGTTGCTACTATGCTGCCACTTACTTCTTACCATTTCATACCTTCCCTTCCTTGCTTCGAGGAGGTTCTATAATAGTCTAAGAAGGGGACAGGTATAGAATAGAAGTCCGCCCCAGTCACTAAACCTAGCTCACCAAGCCTTAGGGGTGCCCGTGGATCTTGGCATCTAGGGTTCTGGCTTTTGCTTTAATAAGTGACATCTCACTCGTGCCAGTTTTCTTCCCCCTCGGGATTTATGTCCTAAATGCCTTTTTTTAACTTCTTCAGGCAACCATAGTGGTGTTCGGGTTAGCCAATCAAGCCTTAGGGCACGATGTCAGTTCCTTCTGTCCATTCTTCCTATTCAAGATATCCAATGGCTAGTTCCTTTGCTATCTATGGATGATAGGATTTCAAAGTGCCACATCTCCTTCTTCACTTCAGGAAGAGCCTTTTTCTCAAAGCCCTTTTTCGTCCTTACCCCTTTTTAAAGCCCTTCTTCCTTAGGAAGTTTCCTTTGCTTTGAATCGGAATCTAAAGTACCCTAAGGCACTAAGACGAATTCCGTCTATTGGCCCTATAGGTTCTAGAGAGAAGTCAATGGGGCATTCTCCCTCAACAGCGCATTCAATAGCACATTGTGCAATTCTTCCTTCAACCAGGAGCTTATTCTCAAACAGGAGATTCTGATTCAATTTCATTCACCGGCTATTCAATCACCAGAAAGAGTCAAGTCAGAAGTCCCAGAGCTTGGACATTTGTAAACAACCGATTCTGAAATAGCAGCACCTTCTTCTACTGCTATTAGTTCCGTGCCTTATCGTTGTGTGCTAGGGCCAGTAGCCCACTCACTCCCCTTTTCTTGCTCTTCTCAAACTAAAACTAAGAGAAAGCACTGCCTACGAAGCACTCCAATGGCTGAACTCTCAACGGCTAGAGGAAAGACTCCTACTCCCACAATAGGACTAGGGGCAAGAGCACTATCCAATTTTCCTATAATGTAAATAGTGGGCAAAGCACTTTCTGGTCTAGCAATTGCAATTGGAAAGGCTGCAACAGGAAGAGCTTAACTTAAGACGTCTACTGGCTCGGCTGGCATGACATTGAAATAAGGGGCTTAGCTTAGAACTCCAATTGGGTTTGCTCGCTCACTCGATGCGCTTACTACTAGAGCTAGATGGGTTTCGCTTTTCTTCTGCAAGAGGATCAATGGGAAAAGGAATTGAACTGGCTTAAAATCTCAAATAAAAGAGCTTAGGTTCTTTACCTTTGACCTATCCCTCTCTTATCCATAGCTTGCCTGAAAGAAGACTGATTTTGCTAAAGAACTAGCTTGCCCATTGGCTGGGAGATTATCTAGCTATTTAGACTAGGGGGAGAGCTGGTCTTACTGTTAGACACGGTAAACATAGGAGACACCTTATCCACGTTAGGAATTTAGGAAGAGTAGTACCGATAGCCTTAGTACGAGTTGGACCTTTCTTATTCTTAGTCCTCTTATGACTCTTATACAAGCTAGCTCTCTTATGCGCTTGCCTCGAATTACTGGTAATGTTTTTTAGACCCTTCTTACTTAGCACTGTCAGATCAAGGGAAGGAATGATAAGAATAGCCTTTGCCAACTCACTCTTATCCTCTTAGTAGAACTGCTAGTCTTCTAAGCCTGTTAGTTATTTTTTTATTATGCTAGGTTCAAAGGGGAACTTAATAAAGACCAGTTTTGAACTACTGTTAGCATGTTAGCTCGCTAGTAGTACTGATATAAGGACTTATTAAACACATATTAGTAAACTCTAAAGTGGGAAGAGCCCCTAAGAAAGAGAACTCCCATTCGATGCCAGAACCGGATGGCCTTATGCAATTGGATAGACTGGAAGAGATTATCCTTTTACAAGAGATGCTTGCACTTCAACTAATTCCCCAGCTGCCCTAACCTTTTCTGTCTGATGACTTGCTAAGAAACTCAACTTTTGAGCCCTAGCTGCCTTTTACCTAGCGCTTAACCTCGCCGAGACTGCTTTGAGAGACTGCTAAAAACTAACTTGATTTGCCCCAGCGACTCCTTTGATTTGCTTACTAAGCCCTAGCTTACTAGAAAAAAAAATGGATTTCAATTGAATTCCCTGGGTAAATTATTACAGCTTGAAAGGCTTGAAAAAAGTGCAATTCAACAGGCGTGTAACTGGTTGAGCAAAGGACTAGAACTACGGGGTCCAGTACTAGTATCCAAGCTATCTTGACGGGGACAGGTATTACTATTTAGGGAAAGGGTATGCCCTGGCTTGGCTGGTATTATTGGGAGGACTGCTATTGGAGGGACAACTAAAAGCACCCGCTTGCCGTCTTTCCTGCTTTGCCATTTGACTTGTTTGCTGCAACTTATGGGGCTTACCCTGCCCTCTCCAACTAATCGGCTATAGAACACCCAGGGCTTAGGACTCCAGACCACCAAAAAAGATAACTCAAATCGCAAGGCAAGGAATGGAACTAGATTGCCTTTGATGACTTGATAGCTCTTTCCTTTGGCTAGATAGAGTCGAGTGAGGCAACTCAAATCACTTTCAAACTTATTTTACCGTCAAGCTTACGTTCCTTATCCTTTTCTAAAGTTACGCCCTTTCTCCTAGAGTTACCCGACTCCAGCCACTCGAATAGGAGCGGTAAGAAGCAAGGAACACTCTTTATTACATTACAAAATGGAAAATCCCGTGAAATAACGTGAAATAAAGTAGTAAACTAAGCCGAAGCACAGGAAGTCTCACTCATCACATCATATGTACTATCCGAAAGCCAACCATCCAAAGCTAACCGTTAAAAGAGTGCAGGTGGTAGGAGACTTTCAACCTTCAGCTTGGCTCTCGGGACTGAGACCGTCCTACTAGAAATCGGACGGAGTCTTGGGATCCTGGTTGCGTAGTGATGACGGGCGAGTGAGCTGATAGAAGTACGAGTATGAGATGGCCGTTAAGTCCTCCTTAACATCCGAGGTAAAATGAGATGAAAGGATGTGTCAAAGACAGTAAGAATGGCAGGCTGACTGATCTTAAAAAACTCATTTTGATTGAAGTCAAACTACTAAGCTAGTTGCTTGCGATAGGGGGTGGGGGAAAGAAGAGATGCTTTTTTAGGCGCATCAGCTCTATCTATACTTAGTAGCTCCCAAAACAGTCTCGATTTTTGGCCTTCCCTCCTAGCCGGGAAAGACTTTTGTTACTAGTGCAAACCTTATATCTCCGATCGAGCAGATCAATCAATCTTTCGTTTCGCTTCCGGGATCAGTCTCATTCGATCTCTTTCTATCCGATGCTTATTCGACCTTATTTTTGTCTTTTTTTAAAGAAAAGACATGAATGAAGATTGAATAGCTCCGTTGCGCCATACTGATGCTAAGTGTTTCCCCCTGGCGGAAGGGCTAGGGTGGGAAGAGAGATGCTAGATTACAGTACCCAAATAGAAGAATACTAGGATAAAGAATAAAATAAGCGGTTGGCTAGCTCCAGGAATCAACAATTGTAGGACTTAACCCCTTCTCAACTTCCTCTGGTGAGATTGGTAGTGAAGTGACAACGATTTTTATACTGAACGAGCATATTCCGAAAAAGCATTTCCCGAGTTGAACCAAGAAAGACAGATAGATGAAAATGGATTCATTTCACCGATGGCAATGAGTAAAGTCCTTGTCTGTCCACCTCTTCTGAACGAACCCGAGCGTCTCAATGGAATGCCCTGAGTGGAACCATATAGAAAGACTTGCAAAAGAATAGGAAGAAAGCATACCGAGCGAAGAACTATACTGGAAAGCTGAAGCTTGCGAGATTGCCCTTTGCACTGTTTGCAAGCCTTTTACCCTTGGCCTGGACTGACTGAGAGCAGGAAGTTGATTGACAGACCGAAGACAAGCCCTTTGGACCGATTGGCTCGCTTGATTGATTGAAAAGAACCACTGGCTTACCGCTCGCATTCGACTGGACTGAGAAGTGTGTATATAAAGAAAGAAGGACTTGCTTGCTACTATCATCGTATTATAAGACAAACTGGGTTGCATTGGTAGCTATGCTTAGCGGTGACATACTTTTTCGTTTTTCAACTTAATCTCATCCCAAACAGTTGTGGCGGAACACGCCACTGAATTTCAAACGCCAAAGAAGTCTATGGCGTAAAACAAGACTTCAGTCCCACTCACCATAAAAGAGTGATAAAAAGTGGGCAGAGCAATGATCGTAAATGGTACAATGAAAGAATTTTTCGCGTGGTTATTTCGTAGGCCGACGAACAGGCAAATTGAGCCTGTCGATACAGCCCGTATGAATTATTTCGATGGGTTAGAATGGCTCAAACCGGATCCAGGCGATAGCCATGAGCTCTTGCTTAACAAGGCTTCTCGCTTGATCGATCATTACTTTCAGTTACATAACTTATCCCTTCCTCCATCACACACCAGTTTGGACGTAGCTCGCCACCTGGAGAGCTTAAATACGGCAACTCCAGCGAGCCTGGGTGCTGACCCCGCCCTCAATCTTCTTTTAGAATTAAATAATCCTGCCAGTGAGCTCTACATAGAAGCAACCAGACTCCTGCTGTCATGGTTCTAAGGCTCTCTGGTTGGATGGTTGCACGTGTTTCTGTCTTTTTTCGGTATGCCGCTCCGCGAGCAGAGCGAATGAACCTAAGTCCAACCTAATATCATGAACGCCCGCCCAGGACCGGAAAAATGGAAGAACTATGAACGTGGAATCATTAGAAACTGATTAGTGACGAACAACTAACGGATAATGCGTTCATTTGGCACCTTCGGGTTCGGGCGTCAAACCCAAATCCGCTATAGAAACTAATATGTTGAGTGCTAGACCGGTCCGAGAACTGATGCGAACACCCTAATGGATCGAGCAGTCACTCCACCTGTGAGAAAAACTCCAAACACGACCGAAGGAGCGTAGCACTTTAATATGACTCATATGTTTGCTCCTATCGTTACAGATAGTCAAACTCCGATCGTAGAATAGAAAAGGTCTCAATGCTCTCATTTCCTGCTTGAATTCAAAGGCCAATCAATCTTATGAAAGAGCCCTGCCTCGGGTCGGATCTCACCTTACTAGACGAAGGAAAGTCAGAAGGCTAAGAGCGCATTCTATGCCTAGTGGTTTTGGTTTTGGAAATAGCATCCTGCTTTTTTCTTGTGACAGAAGAAATTGCATATATAAGATAAGAAAGGGCTTGTTCTCTTTTCGACGGTAATTTTCGCCTTTCTATGCTGTGACTCCTCTTGACTTTGATCGCGAACTTTGGGACATGATGGATGCTCTTTCTCATCCTGATCGAGATGTGCTTTCAGCGATGGGATTGGAGCCTCTCTACTGTCTCCGCCGCGTGGCAGTGAATGAGAACATGAGTTGGGCTGCTGCTCGCAATTGGGATTCACGAGATCCTGTTAGTACATGTGATTAACCAATTGAGAGATGGACACAACCCAAGGAGGATCGTCTTAGCAGAGACTATCGATGGATTGGATGCCTTAGCCGCAGTCCATGCTGCCAAGAGAATAGGTAGCCCCCTACTTCTGCATATGTGGATCTGTGAACACTTTCGGATTCTCCCCCAATGATAAAACCTATCTCCCAAGGATGTACATGGAGCGTTATCCGAGCTTATGATGATGAGGCTGAATGGTGCGTCTGGTTCGGACCTAGGACGGATCCTATCCCCTATCCAATGGGTATGCCCGTGGTTGAGACCATCTGGTCCTTATGTTCTTGGTCACTTTTCTCTCATACTTATTTTATTTGACTTCGCCGCACTACCTTTGTAGGCTCGAGTTCTGAGGCAATTCCACTATGAGCAAGCTATTTCGAAGCTTGAAAGAGAAAGGTGGATAAGAGCTCAACAAGCGTCTCATAGACTACGTGGAGAAAGAGTGGAAGTATCGCAGGCAGCGGGGGCGTTTCGTTTGCAACTGACCGATGACTTCACCCCAGCTCCTGAGTATGTAACCTGGCTAAGAAAACGCGTGGAGACCAACCACGGAGGCAGCGGGGGGAATAAAGAGGAGGTTCTATCTACTATAAGGATTGATTGCTAGCAGTGAGAATAGAATATCCGATTCATTTAGCGGAGTGATTCCTGGTGTGACTTTCTTCTTGAAAAGACTGCTTTACTTTGAAAGAGCTGTGGGTTAGCTCTGCTGTTGCTAGGGCTGTCGGTAAAGCGGTCGAGTCTCTATCAGTTACCCCCGTAGTCCCCCGAAGGCCAATCTTAACTTAGATAAAGAGACTGATGTCCCTCCCGTCGGCAAGTCTTCCACATATTTGGCGGATTCGATACCTTTCATTGTCACGATCCCGGATTAGACAGGCAATCAATCTTAGACTTCGGTGACCGGCCCGACCGTCAGGTAAAGGGCACTAATGGGCGAAGCTTTCTCGACTTGCTGACTGCCATGACTCATTCCTCTTAGGCAGACAACCAAACCTTAGCAAATCTGTTACCGGCCCCGTAGGCACCAAGTAAGGGGTTTTTCGGTTCAGGTTGCTTTCTCAGATGGATAGTGTCACATGAAGTTATCATTTACAAGAATGAGGGTAGAATATAAAAGATAAAAGGGATATATGAGACTCAATTTTCTGGCCCGGAATCCGGGGCAATCAAGAGTTTAAGATTGACCGGAGGTGCTAATAGTTTAACCATACCTCAGGTTACCGGCTTTCAAGAAGCACTACTGGGATTAATATTCTATTTTATTTAAGCTGCAACCACGAACACCGTAGCCCCACTGATCCGATCCATGTAGATGCGGTAAGCCAACTCCGTTCCTAGTTTCGCTACCCTGCTTTAGCTCACCACTCAACTCATGCTTCTGTTCGACTCCTGACTAGCTCTCTTCGTTCGCACCGCAAGTAAACTAGTTGCTTCGCTTAGCCTACTGTGTAGCCTTCTTTCACTGTAAGTAAGGCAAGGAACTTAACTTCAAGCTGGCAAAGGAACTTCTGGCTTACTTCCTTCTTTACGCCGATAAGAGCGCATTCCTTGTCCATCAAGGACCTTTAGCATTGTATTGGCGAATGAAATGTGGCTGGGCTCAGAAAGAAAGGAAGAGTTTCGATTCCAAGAGCTGTAGGAAAGAAAGATTAGGATATTTCGTGGGTGAAGAAAGAATATTCATTTCTTTCCAGCTTTGGTCACATACACATAACATAGGCTTGAACCACTCCGGGAAAACTTTAGCCATGGTTGGTGAGAAGGCTCCCATGTGGGATTGGCACAAGCGTCGTAGATCGGACTTTGTTTTTCCGAACTCATGTTTACAGAAACAGAATGAAGATGGTCAATCACTTTCCTTACTTAAGAATAAGAAGCTGTCAGCAAAGTCAGGGAAAGCCTTTCCTGTCTTCTTGCTTGACTTATTCATGCCTGAAGGCAAGACTTTATACCAATAACAACCTACGAAAATGCTTACACAACCGGCAAGACATTCCCCGGAAAGAAAGCCCATTTCTTCACTTTACTTCCAACAGAGATACGGAATCGTACTTCGAAGGTTTGCAACGAATGGAAAGCGATGCAAAGCTAGAAAGCTGTCAATGCGGGAAGATTTGTAACTAGGATTTTGAGGAGGGACAAAGTCTCAAACAAAAGGAAATGCAACTTCTACTACCGGTAAGAATAGAGCGACGGAATGCATTGCTGCTCCCGCGCTTACCCCAATGGACCACTTAGAAGAGATCGAATCGGATGACTTGAAAGCGGAAAAAGCAATGGTCCTTTAGCCGACAGACGGAACACCTTATAACCTAAAACACTAAGAGGGAATGGAAAGAAAGCTTGCACCGCTAAACTGGAAAGCGAATGGATAAGCATTCCACCCTACAACACTAAAGGCTAGGCCTATGGGAAGACACCCGGAAAAAGAGTCACGCCCTATAAGTCGAGGAGGTACAACGCAAGAAAGAGGCTATGGCAATGCTGCTTACACAACCAGAAAGCCAGTCCCGCGCTCCACCCCTTAGCCTCACTCTACGAACCAACTGAAGGACTGGACTACATACGGAATACGTACTTTAGGGATTAGGGGATAGAGGGAATGGTCCCAGACCCGGATAGACATAAACTCGATCTACAGGACGGACAGAAGGAATAGCATACTTAGAATAAAACCAGAATACGTTATTTCCCACTTTACGTACTACTTCGACTGCTAATCGAAAGCTTGCAAGGATCTAAGGCTTAGAAAGAAAGATGGCTTTCAGCAGTCAAATTCCGACATTTATGACATAAGAAAGGAAATGGCCATTTAGCCGAATAAGAGGCTAGCGCAAATGCTTTTACCTATACCCTGAAAGACCATTCCTTCGCTCTACGAAAGCATAGGAAAGAATCCAAAGGAAAACTGACAACAATAATAGATAGGGCAATGGGCATACAACTCAAAGATGAAGCTTACAAAAGAATACAATCAATCAAGCTTCCTTACTTGAGAAAGAGGATGCCCTTAAAAAAAGACGGAAGCAGCAAAGAGACACACCTACAAGAAGAAGTCTTAGGGAACGAAGGGGACAGAATAGAGTGAATCAAGGTTGCTTCCTTCCTAGCTAAGGAAAAAAAGAAAGGACCTAAAAAGCCATTCCAATATAAGGAAGAATCCACATTTCCAATCGGCGATGGATGATCAAGCAGCGGGACAAAAGATTCAATTAAGAGATTGACCCACTCAAAGTATTCCTATAACATACGAAAAGTCCTATAGTCAGTCCTTCCTTCACTCAGCAATAGCGGACTTGGAAGCAACCCGGAAAAGGATCCTTAGCACCCAACCCCTCGTTCGGACCTTAGTCTCATTCTCAAAGAAGGAGAATGCTCAACAAACAGAAAGACGAGTAGAATGGACTGCTTACACAAGCAAGAGCTAGACAGAGGGGATGAAAGGAAAGATTGAAAGAAGGAAAAAGATGACGATCGCTCGTGAACCATGACTAATGGGGAACTTCACTACCTGCGGGAGAGCAGTTAGATTAACTCAAAAAGGAAAAGGGATTAGGCGCTTACTGATAGGAGTAGGATGCTTGAAAGGCTGGCGGATACGATTTCACTAAACTCATCAGTCTTATTCCTTAGGGTGAAAAACTCGATAGCTCATGATACTGGTCAAGGTTACTTTGCCTGTAGGAACGGTCCTTGTGCCATGGAGAAAGGTGTTACCCCCACTGCTTAATGGGTGGTATAGCCTGCGTTTTGTTCTTTCCTTATTGTGTGATTTATTATTAATGAAGATTCTAGTTTGGAATTGCCGTGGTGCCGGGAGTAAACGGTTTCATGGTGTAATAATGGACTTGCTTTACCTGTATAAGCCAGATATAGTTGTGCTTTTGGAAACATGGGTGAGTGGTGAGAAGGCCGAAAAAGTGGTTAGAGGACTGGGGTTTCCGTCATCGCATCGGGTAGAACCTCAAGGTTATTCTGGTGAGGGTCCTGTGGAAGAGCAAAGATATATCAGTGGATGTCCTTCAGGATGACTCTCAGTTCGTTCATATGAAGGTGGTTCAGGAGAAGAAGAGCGAGTGCTTATTTACTGCTCTCTATGCGAAACCTATGGAGAGTCTGAAAGCCTGGCTCTGGAAGCAAGTTCTTCAGATGTCCCACGGTTCCCTGGATGCTAGCTGGTGACTTCAATGAAATGGCAAGCGTTGATGAGAAAGACGGGGAAGGCGCTCTTTAGGATTACAATTATTTCCCTGACTTTCTATCTATTCTTAGAATAGCTATAATAAAATATAAGCTTACCATTTCATTCTTGCCTAGCAAAGGAGCTAGCATTTCTTACCTTTCTAAGCAAAAATCTCTCTCCATCTCGGTGTGGCGTCGTCTCCACCACAATGCAGTTTCCTTTCCTAAGTATCCGAGACAAGACAGACTGACCGACACTTTAGCCTCTCATTCTAGGACTTCCCTGTGCAATCCTTTCCATTAAGGAAGAGAAGAGCTCGACCCATTCATTCATTAGTAAAGGGGCTAGTACGCTCAAATGCAAAGAGATAGACTTAGACCCGCAGATACCAGAAAAAGGGGGAGTTTCTGCAAGTCAATGTTTCATAACATAAACCGGTGCGCTCCGGGCCATTCACTTTTTAATTCAATATTGCTTTCTCACTCGAGAGCCCTTCCAGCTGTTCCTGATGTCGAATGAGTTCATCATTACATTCATGCTTCACCTAAATTGCTGCGAGAGGGAATGCGCCGCTTCAACTCGACCGACTCGATATAGGGCCTCGACCTGCGAAGGTGTGCTGCAAAAATTCGATAGCTCGATCAGCTCGACAAGCGTTATTACATATCTAATAATAATATAAAGAAGCTTGCACGAATCCCAATGGAAGGCTCGGGACCCCTATCGTAGATCGGACTTTGCTTTTCCAGGCTCCAGGCTAGAGAAAGGCTCTTCCATATCCGCAGCCGCTATGCTAGCTCGAAAAGGACTTAAATAACTGACATTAGGTCGTGACTTGAGGGTGAGGGGAAGGAGCGGTAAATAAGTAAGGAGGTCGACTAGTTCTTAGCTTGATTGAACTCAGCATAGTTAGAGATTAGAGGAGATAGCTTTTCTTTCTATTGCTTGAGTTGAATCAGTTGCCAAAAAGCTCGAACGTAATTGACTTCTTTCTTAAAGGAAAAGATGATTTGGAGACGAATTCATTCCTCTCCGAGCAGTGAAGTGCCATATCCTAGAGAGAGGGCTTTACCGGTCGTTAAGATAGAGTCGGTGTCGGTAGCTTTTATTGCTATTGTTAGCGGGATCAGGTCACCAATCGGTGACATAGTTTAGGAATGAATATCCGTAACTCCCATTCCAGTACTTGAACTGACAAAATTGAAAAAAAAAAAAAGCAAGACCTGGCTCAAGGCTAACCCTCTAAACTCAGGGTCAGGAACGGGAAAAGAAGAATAAGTAGGACAGGCTCGAGGTAAATTCTTTCTTTTAGGAGAGATTCCTTCACCGAGAACGAGAAGTTTTCCTCCACTGTAAATCTCTACTGTAAAGCGGTTGTTAAAGGGAGTTTTATTTTAGAGGAATGATAGGTACTCGCTCTTAGACTTCCACTTCCACGGCTAAGCCGTCAAGAGAGTTCTTTTTTTCTAAAGAATTCAAGCAATTCGGAGTAGTTCAAACGCTCGGGACAAGGGTAGAAGGGAAGAGGAGTAGTTCAAGCCTGTGTGACCCAAGCGGGAATTCATATTCTTCGCCAAGAAAGGGATTGATCCCAGACCTAGGAGCATGAGACTTAATACGTCTGGTTTAGCGCTATCCTTTCCTTCTGATGAGATGCCTGTTCTCCGGTGCAGATGAAGAAAAGAAAATAAGGTGCCGGTTTTTTAGGAGATTGATTTGGAGACGAATTCATTCCTCTGCTGGAAAGCAGTCCTTCACGGATATGGGAGCTTACAAAGCTCTTGCTGGTTTAGTAAGCTAAGCATTTCCTTCCTTTATGATTATGAAAAAGGAATGGATAGAGAGGAAGGCTCCAGGGTTTTTTCTCTTGGTGTCAACATAGGAATTGGAGCAGTTAGAATGGATGCCTTTTCCCTTGTTGAATCAGCCAAGTCAGTAGCCTTTCTTTTATGCGGGATTGCCTGTTGATGCAAGGAATAAGGGCTGGCTTGATGCCAAGAAGAAGCTGGTGGAGGAATAACGGCAGCTAAATCATCTGCTGCACAGTAGTACGTATTAGGCAAATGGGATTTTTCTTTCCTAGGCTCGGGAGCGTAGTAAGAGGTCTTTGGTGCGTGAATGCTTGACTTAGAGCTTGAACTAGGGGCAATCCAGCAACCATTTCAACTGGATACCATCAAGAGGGCAAGAGAGGAGGAGCCGATGAAGGAGTTTTTCCCCATCGAAAGCTTATACCTGCAGACTTTGAAGCCAATTGCCATCCTCCTTTTAAAGCATCCCGTTCTTTTGATGAAGTGGAAAAGCTTATTCCGTCGATCATGCAGTTGTTAATGCACCACCCAAACCTCCATATCCTTCACCTCCGACACCCTATGATCCTATAAATCTTCTGAGGTGGGGCCAATAACAAGACTGCTGCAGATTGGCAAGTGTCTCGCCAACCCCTTTGTGTCCTGCTATCCGATAAGCATGTGCTTCCCGCGCTGATCCTGCCCATCGACTGGAATACAAATGCTGTCCGGATGAAAGAGAAAACCTCGCATGAAAATGAACGATATTTGAGTCATTGCCCCGACTCAACCCTCTGTATATGCCCTTGAAGTCCGGCAGGCGTACTCTTCCCCATAACCCTAAAGCACCAAAGGGCTATTGTGCGAGATAACACCAGCTGTAACAACTGGAGGACGGGATAACATATCTGCTATCTCCTTTTAAGCACCTTTACCACACCTTATAATCAGATGGAACTGCTGCATAAATCCCATCCAACGGGCCTTTCGTGATTTCTGTAGTTTGGAAGGCTGCGGTTGGCCGATGAGAATTATGCACAATCCTTTCCTCGCTCACTAAGTCATCTTTCCACTTTCCCACGCACTGCACCAATGCCTAGAGCTCTTTCTCATAAGTGGGATGATTGAGAACTGCACCACTTAATTTCTCATCATGGTAACAAATGGCCGGCCTATTCCGAAGCAAGCGAGACCGCGCCCATGGCGCAATCAAAAACATCTGTCTCAATCCCGGGTTGCCCCCCTACCAACAATGTGTCCTAAGTACACTAAGGACTGGTTTGCACTTGGACGACTAGTTTTTCTCCTCGAGCCGATTCTCTTGTTGAGTTTTGTGTCTCGTCTCGTGTTTTGAATTCATTTCGATTTTCTTTGTGTGAAGTCTGTCTATCTAGCTTAGTTTGAGCTGGTTTCTGAGAGCAAAGGCTTAACTCGTCACAAGACTAGGGTGAAAACTATATAATCAAACATCCCTCGCGTCGATCTTACCTCCGCCGGCAGAATGTTATTAGTATTCAATCTCGATTGGGTTGATGGTATGTGAGCCTGAAAGGACTCAGATGGCTGAGCTAGGTTAGTGATACTATCTAACTAAAGGTATTTATTCCTTACTAAAGGCGGGCATCGTACTCTCCAGACCTACCATAATAGACTTGGTTTCAATTTCAGGTCAAACCGCATGGCGTGATAAGTGAAAAAGAAATCTACCTATGTTGATAGCCCTCTTTCGGAGTCTTTGATTCGATAGTAGTCACCGCTAGAAAGGAAAAAAAGGAAAGCTTTTAACAAAACATCTCTTCAAATCTAAGAGGATTCGCCCGTGAAGGTAGAAAAATTTTCTTGCTTCTCTAAAAGCTGCTATGTTGCCGGGCTAGTCCTTTCTTTTAGGAAGAGTCTTCCCATAGCATAGTCTTGAAACGAAGCCCTTCGAACCTTTTTGCCCTTTCAAATAAAAAAAGCTTTTCGGTGGCTGACTTCTTTGCTTTTTTCTTTTCTCTTGCTTTGTCTGGCAGTTCTCCTTCTACCATGACTGGCCTGAAGCCGGCCTCCTTAACAGTAACAGACATATCTGAAAAGAACATGGCGTCTATCAGAGCTGGTTCTCTGATTTTATTCCTTTCTTGGGGCTATCCCATCTCGTCCAATATCGTAGCGTAGTCTAAGACGCTCAGCCTAGAAATCGACTCAGAGACCTGGCCCTGTCCCAAAATAAAGTTCTTTTCTCTTCTCTTAATAATGGGATAAATCATCAACGGGGGTAGTCCTTTAACCTTTAAACTAAGAAATTCCCCCATGCCTTCTAGGAAGATGCACTTTGATGACTAGGCTAAGCCGCTTCCTATTTTTCCTTCCTATGAATGGATAAATAAAGCTACTGGTATCCCTTCCCAAATCCCGCTCTTTCAAAAAAGATCGTATCGTATATAAGATACCTCCCTTTGCTCTTTTCTTCGATCTGAGCTGAGCCCTCTGAATTGCGGGGAACCCTCTTCTGACTATGAAGATGCCTCGGTTTAGTCTTTCCTGCGCCCTTTTCTTGTCTTTTTGCTATTGGTTGAAGAAGGTCGTTCTGCCCGGGCAATGGAATCAGGTTTGTAACCCAAAGTAAGTCAAGTAGTGAATTCTTCGGACATGAAAGAAGAGAGAGCATACTTCCTTTTTGATCGAAGTCCAAGAACAGCTTTGACGGACAGCTTTCTAAGCGCAGAAAAGAAAGCTTTGAGTGTGGTTCTTCTCTCAACGGAAAAAGGGCTGGAAGAAGAATATCCCTCATATCGAGTGTCTATCGCTCCCGTGGCACTGGCCGTAACATCAAGATCGGAAAATGGCGTCATAAAAGATAGTTATACCTTACCCCATGACCTGAAAGAGGGTCGGGACCCTTTCTTGCTTACATTGAATGAGACCAATCCCTTGGTGCTGGGAGTGTCTGTCGCATTTAGGGCTTTCTCCTGGAGTTAGGCTCGGGTCAATAGCTCTTTCCTTTATAGCTCGTCACTCTTTTCTTTCTGTTGTTAAAGAGAATGGCATAACTAATCTAATGAGTGTCCCCGCGCCTTAAACTTTCGGTCAATCGGCGTTAACCGCTCCTATCCCTTCTTCCTATGGTTGAGCTTCTTTGCGCTCCGGACCTAATGCCGTCTATGCTTAGTCTTTCTTTGCCAAAGGGCTTTGATCGCGCACATACTGAGAAAGGAAATAAGGAATCGATGTTGCCCCCTACCCCGGTTTTCGATTTAAGACGCCTCCTTCTCCTTTCGATCCAGTGGCTTTCACTCCTTGAGTAGAATACCCTATACGGTGTCCGGGCTTACCCTTTTCGCTTCTCACCTAGCTACTAGAACTATAGGACTAAAGATCATGGTCGTAGGTCAACCTGTATGGAGTTGTGCCTGTGCCATCACTAAGGGTGGCCTTCCAACATCAATTGACCCCACCCGAGTTTACTGAAGCTATGTTAGTTGAATTGGACGGTCTAGAGCATCACCCTGAAACACCGAAGGAACTCGAACTGAAGACTGTCCATTAGCATGACAATGCTGGCATACTGCAGAAGCCTTAGAGACAGGCTCTGATGTTCTTCCGAGAGGAGCTTACTAATGAAAGTGGGCCGTGACTCTGTTCCATCTCCGAGATTTACTTAAAGTTCAAGGAGTGGATCTTGAACTTCGGCCTTGTCATCTTCCATTTTAGGTGCTGGTGGAAGAGAAGAAAACTTATAGGCCTGTGAATTCAGCCCTTTGAGCCTTTGTGAGAGGCTTAGTCATCGTTACCATCTGGATCTGGTCCGGGCCAGACAGTCAAATTACTGACGGCCTATACATCTCTAACACAGTTTCTAAGGTGGGTAACCTCATCGATGATTGGACTGGCTCTCGTCGGTCTCCCTTCACCATCTGGAGGAGTATCAAAGGTCCTACATTCCTGTGATAGAGCTGCGCCTCTGCCAAGCTAGCATTGACTGTGAAGGGCCAATTATCTGCCAAAACCATTTCGATCTCCTTCTTGTCATTCCAGAATACTAGAAACTGGTGGAGCGAAGAGGAATCACCTGGCCACTTAGGGTAAAGCTATCCCATCGAGAACAGGATTGGCAATGGCTAGTGAAGAGCTGAAGAAAAAGCTATTCTTTTTCTCACATCTCGATTTCTCTCTCAATGCTCAATGGAAGCTGAGGCTATCTTGCTCAGTTTTTCCTTAGCTATAAACTAAGTAAGTAAACTACCTTTATTTGGACAATCTTCTTACCGTCCTATTACTGGTCTCAGCCATAGCCGTATGACTAGCCTTTAAAAAGGAAGGCTTAGGTTCAAATCAAGCAGTGCCAGATGCTTCTGAAATAGCAGCTTCTCCGGATCCGGGCTTTCTTACTTATCTTATAGGTGTGGGGCCTAAATAATAGGCCCAATAGAATAGACTGAATTAGTGAAGTATGGCAATGGTATGGCATCAGTAGGAACTGATTTACCTCTACTAGTATGTGTTACTAGCACCCAGATTTCTTGCTAGTATTACCTTTTGCCTTTCCTGCTTTACTGCTTTACCTTTATTGCTTTCCTTTTTGCCTTTCCTTCCTTACGTTCTTACTTTCCTTCTTAGAGTAGTAGTGCTAGAGTTCCATATCCGTTATCGGACGAATGCCCTATCGGGAAATCAATCGATAAGAGAAATGATATTAGTAATAGAAGAAGTAAGCATCCAAGGATTGCACTCATAAGGGCAAGGTGCGTAGCCTTCTTGCACATTAGTAAGGCAAGCGATGCTCAATAGTAACCTCTTTCATGCCTTAGTCCTTAGTAAACTCCTGCCCTCAGGCCTTAGCCGAAGGTAAGCTCCTTCATGCCTTTAAGCATGGCTCTTTGTAGCAAGCAAGCTATGGTTACAGGTATGAATGAATGCCTTTGCTTCGGCCCATTTTGTGTAGTACTCGGTGGCTGTGAGGATGAATGCCGGTCTATTTGTATTTTCAAAAGTCTTGGTGAATGGTCCAATAATCTCAAATGCCCACATTGAAAATGGCCACGGAGCTGTCAACGTATGGAGAGATGATGAGGGTGTCCGAACGAGATCGGCGTGGATTTAGCATTTCATGCATTTTATCACAACATTATTACAGTCCCTCTCCATTGTTGGCCAATAATATCCTTGACGCAATATCTTCTTGGCCAGCATTTTACTATTGAATGACCACCGTAGATGCTGGAGTGTGCTTCCTTTATTAGAAAATATCCTTCTTCTCGAGTGTTGCACCTGAAAAGTACACTGTAGAAAGATCGCTTGTACAAAACGTCCTTTAACATGACATCGAATTTTTTGCCTTCTCGCCCTTCTCTAATAGGGCTCTTCTTTCGAGGACGCATTGGAATTAGTGAGTTCTGGGACCCGTGATATAGAATTTTCCTGATCTCGCCAAATGGTGTCCGTTGCTGGGGCATCCATTCTTTCCACAACGAAAGACTCCATGCTTTGATGCAGGGTTGAAGGATTGATGCTAGCGTAGCCAGAGAATCAGCCAGCCGGTTATGCATTCTCAGGTCAAAGTTATTTCTTTGAATTGCTTGATGAGCTCGATTGACATTTCTTTATAAGGGATCCTTACGTGGGTCCTTAGTCTTCCATTCACCCAGAACTTGGCTGATCACCAGCTTTGAATCTGCTATGACCTTCAAGTGTCGGACATCGAGGCAGAGTGCAGCTCGAAGTCCGGCAATGAATGCTTCATACTCAGTGATGTTCTTGGTCGTAGGAAACCCCAGCTGATATGCCTTCGGGATAACCACCCCTTCTGGTGACATCAACACGATCCCATCCCAATGCCATTCCCCTTTCGAATTCAAAGCTCCATCAAAGTACATGGTCCAAAAAAGATCCAATTTTCTATACTCAATGTCAGTGTAAAAGACTTTTTCATCCGGAAAATAATCCATCATGGGCGGCTCGTAACATGGTAAAGGGTGACGTCCAAGGTGATTAGCAATAGCTTGTCCTAACATCGATTTCTAGCTGACATAAATGATATCGAACTCTGACAACAAGATTTGCTACCTAGCAATTCGGCCTGAAACAACCGGCTTTTCATGTTCTCGCCAGGTGTAAGAATCCCTTTTTACCACCGATGATGGAATGTGGTCCATGCGCGCAAGAAGAAGTTCCGGATATTCTAAATAAATATTTGGAAATTTTTCAGAGTCTACTCACCTGAGATTGATAATTCGGATCAACAATAAAAATATCTTTTTTTCAATGGTTCCTTTCCAAGCGGGTTAGACCAGAAGGCTCAACCAAGAAAGAATTACCTTATTTTCTACCTAGTAACATTCTCAGATATCCTGGGAGATGTTCTTGTAAGCACAGAGGGTTCCAAGTAACACCCTTCTCAGCTACCATATCATAACACTTCCACATAAGACCAAATCGAGAGAGCTCTTTCTTTTCGAGTTTGGACTTCAAGGTTCGATGTAATTGAAAGGGAGCTTTGAAGAAATTTTCTAAGTGTACATCAGGTGAGTGTGCTACACTCCAGTACCAGTGAACGTACTTCAATCACTCTTTTATCCAATTACGTAGTAAACTCCACTCAAGGAAGTCTTGGACCCTCTCGGTGGGAAACAACTCATCAGGTGTCACTTTCAAATCTTTTGAGCGCATCTCTTAACTCTTTTATTTAAAAAATAATTAACAAGATAGCCTTTAAAGGAAGCGAAAGCTCACTCGACCAAGCCATAATTCAAATGGATAATCACTTGAACCACGGGCTTTAGTATACATAGCGAAGATATGGTAAAAATGCCGAGATCGCTTGTGATCCAGCCTTGCCAGCACTCTATATCCTCCACCACCAATTCGAATTAATAAGGAAAATCTTTGAAAAGGATATTTTTCATTAATCGCCATTAATCCAAATGGATGGTGAAAAGACATAAGGCATCGAATAGATATAGGACTTAAATCTACATATCCTCGATTAACCCTAAAGCGCTTGATTAGGTCAATGGCAAATTCTTGGTATGATATGAGTTGGGGCTCTTTGGTCTAGATTTTTTCCTAGTCCTTGTTTCAAAAAAGGGAGTATAATAGCAGAAGGTTGTTAGACTGGCCTCTGAGTGGAATATTAATATTATCCTTCAACCATGTGTTGCAGACCAGTTACAGGTTGGTAAAACCTCACTCCTTACCGAAAAAAAAGCCTTCTTCGGGCTATGATCTAGCATTCTTAGCTGCTAAGCCAACTGTAGAAAGTCATGCCTCGGATTGCTTTATTTGGGCCGTTACCAGTAGTGTAGTCAATTCATATGCTTAAAACAAAAACATGGAATCACGAAATCCAAATCTTTCTCTCCTATCCCTTTACTAGACCACCTTGAAAATGAAAATCAAGCTAGAAAAAATTCCTCGAAAAAAAGATTTGTTTAAGCATCAATTCCGGTAAATCAAGCCTAGCCTAAGCCAAAGCCTGAAAATGTGGAATTACTTTTGCCAAGACCAAAAGCGGTATTCCCCCCTAAACTCAAGCTCAGCTCTCCGAAGGCCCTTCGGAGATTGACCTTTCTTTCGAATTCGTATCCGTTGGCTAAAGACTTAGAAGCTTGTCTGCCAGTAGAGGAATCGTGGGCTCCTTATCTGTAAGGTAGCAGCTGCTGGCTAGCTCTAATCCTGCTTCGCCTCGTTGTCATTTTCAAGGCCGGTTATTAATGGCGGCCGTATGGCATCTATCCATCCATGCTGAAGAGATCCGCACCGCAGGTTAATCTAAACTGACGATCGTCTTTTCATGACTAACCGGGGGATTCTGATGCAAAATAGATTCGTGTTCCGCTTCAATAGAAAAATTATTAGCTCCGCCCGCCACCTCATGTTCAGTCTAGCGCGGTAAGCCTTAGTGCCTTGTTTTCGAGACTTTCCTCGAAGAACCCCTTCCTTTGAAGGGCACACCCCGATACGTAGCGTAGCATCCAAGGCTGTTTTCCCGATCTTGCTGGGGAAAAACCAATCGCAGCTAGAGCTGCAATTGAAAACATGTAGAGTTGCACCGGACTGAGAAGAGAAGGATTTTCTTCGTCCGTTTGTCCAAAGAGAATGAAATAGAAAAGTTTTGAAGTCAAAGCTACCCTTTCTGTGGTTGTTACCGAGGGGTTTTCCACATTATAAAGGGCTTTTAATCTTAAGGCGAGGGAAATGACTCTGGGCCCCGAGGTAAGATATAGAGTGTGATGCGACTGCCTTCTCTCTTTTGGCAGTCGATGAATGGATAGTCACTGAAGGAAGGTCACACCCCCCACTTTCTTGTTTTTTGGGTCATCTTTAGTCTCGCATATATTTCATATATAGAAGATGGTCTTCGATCATGACATTGAATAAAAATATTCTAATAAAGATAGAATCTACTGAAGTTCTATCACGACAGCCTACTTCCTAGGTTATTGGGCCGTCTCTATCTATTCTAGTCTCTTAAAAAGCCGTTTTTTTGAAAAAGAAAGATTTGCTTAACACATGAAGTTTGGAAAGGTCTCTTAGTCTATTTGTCGTAATGCAATCCCTGATGAGACCAAATACATGTGATTGGAAGCAATCGTTTACTTAACTCGGCCCAAGCAATGTCCCAAGCTTTTTGTTCTTAAAGAAAGACCTATATCTACAGTTTTGGGCTTGCCTCCGGCCTCCTGGTGAGCATTACTTATTTGTATTCCGACCGAAGAAAGAAAGTTTTTTTATCTCATAAAGCAAGGACCTCTTTCACATAAGAAAGTAGAGGAGGCGGGCTTGGGTACGAGAACATAATTGGAAGAAATAAGGGTCGAAGTTTAGACCGCTCACAGTAGTTCTACCTATAGAAAAGATCATCAGAGAGGAGACAACCCATTTATGATTCCAGCCGAGAAGACTAGACTAGTAAAAGGAAGGATCAAGAATGTCATATATTTCAGGAGCTCGATTAGTTGCCGATGAACAAGTAAGAATTGCCTCAACAAAAATGGATGGAATTGGACCTAAAAAAGCCATTCAGGTTCGTTATCGATTAGGTATCAGTGGGAACATAAAGATAAAAGAGTTAAATAAGTATCAGATCGACCAAATTGAACAAATGATAGGTCAAGATCATGTTGTTCATTGGGAATTGAAGAGGGGAGAACGAGCAGACATCGAACGATTAATTTCTATTTCTTGTTATCGTGGAATTCGTCATCAAGATGGATTGCCCTTACGCGGTCAACGAACTCATACTAATGCTAGAACTTGTCGCAAGCTAATTCGGAAATGAAAGAAGTCTACCGAAAGCCCTTGGTACTTGTCTTATCAATCACACTGATAGCTTCAATAGTTCACTGAAATTTTTTTGAGTTTTTTTTATTTCACCAGTTACTAATCCAGTATACGTATAGTCGGCCTCCTTCGCCACTCCACTAGTGGCTCGGCTTCGTCCTAGAAACTACTGCTTCCGCCTCTCTAGGCATGAGCGATAGCTCATGACTGGTATATGGATCTCTCTATGTAGTGGTCGGCCTTCTAGAAGCTTCGCCAGCTTCTACTAGTCGCTTCCTGAATGCCTCTTTACTTTAGTATGGTCTGTCTAGTCTTTCCTCCCGCTGGTCGCCTTGTCGAAAACGAAGGCTACTAGGCAAGCTAGAGAGTCAGCTTGCTTGCATTCTAGAAACGGTAGCTTTCGCGCCCTTCCTGCCTGCTGAAATTGATTGAATGATCGTGACAGCTCTTCAAATCCTATTCAGTCTGATTAGATATGTCACTGAAACAATCCGTTCTGTCTCTGTTTTATTTGCGGATTCCGAGGATGAGCCGGCCGATCCTAACATCTTTATCTGAGGAGCCGGTCGACGAAGCCTCCTCCTCAGATAAAGATGTCTCCGACGCTACTCTCTCGGCAAGAACAACTTTATCTATTGTTATTTTTTTGGCGGGTTCGGTCAGGAGAGACAAAAGAGAGATTTTCTATCAGTCAAAAGCAGATAGCGCCCCCCCATGCTCCCACGGTCCGCTTACCGAGGAATAGAAAGGGAGGACCCGGGGCCAGAGCAAGTTGGGTTGGGGTATAGAGCCGTAAGCGCGATGGGGGGTGACAGAGGACGTGCTCGTACGGTTCATAGAAGGGTATGATCAACTCGTTGATTGTTGGGAACTTTCACTCCTCTATATTCGAAATATGCCTTTCTAGGAGCATTACGATCTGCAGCTCAAATGGTCTCTTATGAAGTCTCTATTGGTCTTATTCTTATTGTGCGCCTTGTGAGCGCGTTTGGATCCGCGAAGGCAATCGCTCGGATGTTCCCCTAACCCAACCCGGGAACGGACCGGAGGGAACCGCAGCATGGGGAATGTCCGCGTCTCGTCGCAAGGCTCATTTTTAGTTGTGGGTCATAGGGCGGGCTTCGGGCGGGCAGCTTTATCTGATCAAGGGCCGGGGCACAAGGGTCCTGGTACTATCCAGGTGCGAAGAACCCCGGAGGTGACTGCAATGAGCAGAAATATCACTCACCGGCCTAAACGACGAGCAAACACTCGAACGTGAGAGCAAGGGATCACCCAACGAATGGACGAGCTCCAAGGAGGTAGGAGAGAGGGAGGCAAAAACCATGCTTTCAGAGAAGTGGCGGTCCGAATCTTATCTGAACTGCGAGAATAACTGACTAAGCCGTGCCATAAGGCCCATTCTCCAACTCCAAACGGGACGGGGCCAAGCCTTTAGGTTGTTTAAGGAGGTTGGGTGACAGATCGGCCATAGGAGTACTCCGGGATATAAACAAGGGCAAAAAATTTCGAGCATACGACGATGCCGCCCGTTTTCATTTCATGGAAGTCCCCGGCAGAGGAAAGGGCTGTAGGTGATGGCGCGTTTTGCTTCTTATCTGGAGAGGGGCGCTGAAATCGTTCCTATTGGGTCGTGCGTGGCAGCGAGTATAGATGAATAAGGGTGGGCGGCCGCTTGAACGGGACCTATTCTCTTAATAGGCGGCAAAGCTGAATAGGAAAGGGGCCGAGCTGACTGATGAGTGCCTTTTTAGCCTTTTTCTAAAGGCTCTCATGTGAAGCTAACATGGCTGGCTACATACAAGTATAGCCAAATCAAGATGAGACGGGACGGACGGTCAGAGGCCGCAGCGGGACTACCATAGGAAAGCCCGCCCCCGCTAGCTAACATAGAAAGATATTCCCGGATAACAGTAGTCTCTATGTGAATCTCTTCCCGACCAGGCCAGGCCGAATCGGGCCACCACTTGGGATGGGAATGGCTCAGCCCACATGCATCATTTGATGAAAGCACTCCAGTCCAGTCGCCTCCTCGAAGTGGCTTGTCAACCACGCTTTCCCTCCCTCAAAATAATGCTCCTCACAAAATGCCCTTCCTTGGGTTGGGGCAACACAGCAATGAGTAGTTCGCTCCAGGACTCCACTCCCTCGAGAGCAGGATGCCGGCCGAGATGGAGCTGGGAGCCAACCTAGACTTTCCTGGGGCTTGCCTTGCCCCAACACCTAAAGAAAAGGCGGGCGCCGAAAAGGAAACAGCCCAGCCTCTTCAAGAAAGCTTTGCTTGGTAGGCGCTGCCTACTCACTCCGACAATGCTCTGAACACGAAAGTGTGCAGTTCCGCCCCCTTCTCCCATGCTGAGTCACAGGTAGCGCCTCAGAAAGCACGGACGAGCCACATGCAGGGAAACTTGCACGTGTGGTTCTGGCCGGGGACCCCGGTATACTGTACTAATATGTGTAGGTCCCCGTAATTCGAGTGAGATTGTCATGGCGCAAAAGCAGATATGGTCTGGTATTCCCTTGTTCCCTGTATTGGTTATGTTCCTCATTTCTTGTCTAGCAGAAACTAATCGAGCTCCGTTTGATCTCCCAGAAGCGGAAGCTGAATCAGTTGCAGGCTATAATGTAGAATATGCGCGGGATGCGATCCTTAATAGTCCACTGTTGGCGGAAGCCAATGTCCCGGGGTCCCGGGGACTCATTCTGACTGAAACAAGGGGTGGGTCTTTACCAATTTGGAAAATATTCGATTTTAGGGAAGCCAAAAAACGTGAGCGCCTAGCACGAGCCTTATTGAATATTGAAAAGGCCCCTTACTATAGATAAAGCCCCTGCAATCAAACTCAAGGAAAGCCTTTTGACAACCTTACTAATAGAAAGGGGAAAAATGCGCTCAAACAACCTATCTTACTAATAATAGGGTCGTTGTAAAGCTACAGCTCGAAAGCCGGCCTTACCTTCTATTCTATTAGTAAAGGGCTTTTCTTGCTTGTTTAGTAAAGTCACGCTTTTCATTTTGATAGGAGTAGGTGCTTTCTGGGGCAGGGCACTCTTCATTCTTCATTCGAAACTAATGAATGTCCGGTCGGGGGTTTCTGCCTTGTTATCAAAAAGGGAGTTGGGTAAAGCAAACTCCCTCCTTGGACGAGCACGAGGCTTAGTCAAGTAGAACCGGGTTGCGCTGCTTGATGCTCCGATCGAAAACAAATCAGTGGGGCCATGCCGGTACGACTGAATATGCGTTAGAAAGGTCAATCCCTCCCCTACGACACCAAAAAAAACCGGGCCGAACTTCTACCCGCCCGCTTCCATAGAACAATATCGTGGCAACGTAGACCTAAGTGGTATCATATCATATTGGATCCTTGGGAACCATCACAAGTACGGCCGGCCTATATTTGAACGAAAATGCCGTGTCGTCCAGCGGAGCCTAGAAGAAGGTGACTCGCGCAGACAGCTGACTCCTTTTCAATAGAAAGGAATAGCCAAACCAACCCAGCTGTCTGGTCAATCTCAGAGATCTTATCGGCCGGCAAACTGGAGACGGACGACCACGGTCCCGACCTTACCAGCACCAGAGGTGTACTAATCAATGAACTCCCGAAACCTACTTTCTTTTCTGACAAAATCAACCAAGCCTAACCGGTCACGACATGTTGTTGATATTGATTGAGTTTGAGGGACTTTCGCTGACTGAATTCATCCATAAACCCAGACCCCCGTAACCTTCGTAACCAAAGCGTCACGACAACATCCAAAGGTGACTTTTGGATTCTTAAGTAGGGGGCGGCAAGGAGGAGCACGTAGGAATGCCGACCACTACTTAAGCCACTTGTGGCTGAGAGAAAGCGAGTAGCACCTTGTATAGGTTGGGCGGAGCTTGAAGAAGGTAGCCCCTCTCAGAGAAAGCCATTGCGCGCTAGCTTAGCTAGCTAGCGTTTTTCAGCTGGCTATTATGTTAGTTGTAGCGCGCCTTCCCTCCTTCTCTCACTTCGGAAAGATTTTGCAGTATTTTCTTATGATGACCTGGTCGAGGGAGTACGATACATCGGTGTAAAAGATTGAGTGGGATCTGTGAAGTTGGTTATAGTAAGGCCTGACCGGTTGGGAAAGCGATATGGACAGGTCAACCCTGGTCGATGTCCCGTGTTAACGGTAGCATCGATATCTCGGGTTAGTCACCGAGACGCCCCCCCATGGTGGGACAAGTTCCCCATAATTTAGGAGAGTTGTTGTCGACATTGGCTTAGCGCAATAGTCTTTGATCTGGGATACGGACTTCGGAGGGGAGTCACTTCCGAGTCGTCCAGCTGGCAACATGGCGGATGTCAGGCTGTAAATGTATAAAAAAAAACTATGACTCACTAGTTCTTTCAAGTATTACTGCGCTCAGTGTCGACTTCATGGCGTGGGATCTTTGAAGGTCCCAAGACCATTATCGCGGTCTTAAATGAGGCCACGCTTTTGGTCTTCGACGATTACACCAAGGAGAGATGCATCGCTGCATTCCTTCTAGCCAAGAAGGTATACTGGTTAAGGGTGAAAGAAGTCTTTTTATTAAAGGCTCTTTATCTAAAGCAGTGTGCCTCTGCGCTGCCACAGCAGCAGATCGGTATCTCGGCTCCTCCTCCAGTCCAGCTGTTCTCCACTGGTGCTTTTTCACCGTCATGGCAGTTTCAAGGGCCACCACTTTCAGCCGCACCACATCTTCCCTGGCCACAATCCTCCCGTTCCACTCTGCATAACTCGAACCCAGCATTATAAAGGACTGCTCTATCAGATTCTCGCTCGTCCTGGACTTCCTCAACATCCCCAACACCAACTTTCTCCGTACAACCCTTACACGGTAATCTCTCTTCCTCTTCACATCTTTCTGTTGATCCCTTCATGTCCCATGCTATGTTTTTTTCTCACCCCTCTATCCCTAATTTCACAATAGTAATTGCCTTACGTCTAGATAATTCCAATTATTTGTATTGGCGGGACCGGCTTCATTTCTATTTGTTTCCTCTCCCGGGTTTACGCTTGCTTCCGGGCCCAAAGATAAAGCCATTTCATTTCACTCCAAAATGAGAAAAAAATGGCACAAAGAATACGAATACTCCCTCCCAAACGGAAGCGATTAAAGAGGGAGTAGAGAAACTTCTTGATCAGCATGGATTTATACCGAAATATAAGGAGATTGAGAAAATCCAAGTCCATGACTTGAACTAAACAATAGTACATACTCATAATAAAAATAAAAAAGAAAAAGAGAAAATAGAGAAATGAACGGAATTGACGAAGATGAGGAGATAACGGGCGAAGGATATTCATGATATTAGGTTGTCATCTTGGGGAAGACCATGATCATCACATAAGAATGACCATCACATAGAACAGGTCGGAATCGAACCGACATATCTAGGGCCAACCTCAGCTCCGAAAAAAATCAATCTACACCTTAGCTTAGAGCCCCTTAGGCCCAATTCAATTCGATGTGTTAAGCATAGTGCCGTGGTTTAGCCTTTGAGGCAGCGGTATCCCAGCGGCTTAGCGAGTGGAGAGTAAACACTCGGATTATGCTGGTGCCTTGGGAATGCTGACTTGAGTATGCTAGGATTGGAAGCTAATTCAACTCCTCTAAGCTCATGTCATCTTTCCCTACCTCCTGCTTTCAGAGGTGGAGGAAGAATCAGCTCTTTTCAGGTTTGATGGAATAAGCGGTGTCATCTTAGCCTTTAGTTTAGGTTAGGAGGAAAGCCCTTCTTTCTTTTCTTTAGGAGTTGCTCAGGGCAATAAAGACCAGGCCTCAAGGCGATGAATATGAATAGTAAGCACTTCTTGTGACAACAGAAGGAATAGCTCTAGTTGAATCGACTGTGATTCCTCTGGTTTCAGCTCGTGTGAAAATGCTTGCTGTGCTTCGGTTTTCCGAGGGTGATAATCGTTAGGTAACTCTTTATTTTCTCGATGCGAAACCTTAATAGGAGTGGCCAAGCCGAGAATCAGCTCTTGGTGGTTTGGGCATTAGGAGATTAGGAGTAACCAAGGAGTGATCTCCCTCTCTGCTTCTCATAGCTATGTAAAGTACCCCCGCTCTTGGGATGAGACTTGACTTCTCAGATGCTGCTTCTTCGGTCTTGGTGGTTGGGGCTTTAGGAAAAGGCCTAACTTCTTTTCTTGTTCACAATCCCTTTCAGGTTTGAGGGAAGAAGACGGTGCTATAGAATTAGAATACCTTCTTGTCGAAATAACCACGGGGATGGATGCCGCTCTCAAGTGGAATCAGTTTCAGTTGAATTTGCTGGTATCATAGATAAAGAAGTAGTGGATCCCGTTAACGGAGTTCTATGTCTGGCTTTCGCTTTACCTTGTTCAAATGGTTTGCGCGGTATAGCTCTTTGTAGGATGAGGGCTTTGCGGCTTGACTCTTACCCTTTGAAAGGTAAAGCTTTCCCGTGGGTTCGGTTGACCTATGGTTGCTTTCTGGTGGAGAGAAAGGCTGCTTTTAGGGTCCCGATTTCCTCGTCCTAGAAATAGAAAAAGAGAAGAGAGGTCGTAGCTTTTTGATCAATAGGCTTGGAAGAGGAGCTAGCCGAGAAAGCGGCGCATTCATGGTGTCTGGAATCAAGGTCAACAAAATGAATCTATCTAGGAGGAGCTTAGTTCTATTCAACATCAAGGCGAGGGAAATGACTCTGGTCACCGGGGTAGGATATAGTCAGTGTGCCGCGACTGGCTTCTCTCTTTTGGCTGTCGATTGCATGCAGTTTGACCGTCGTTCACCTTGTCGGTTTATTTGAATTCCGTTCTCAGATCAGATTAGATACTATGAACTATTAGTAATACTGTCTAATAGGCATACGAGACTTAACTAACTGGATTGCTAGCAGTGAGAATACCCGATGCTGTTAACCCGATTGAATCAGCTCTTGTGAGAATATCCCATGCTGTTAGATCAATGGGAGTGAAGTCCGCCTACCCATCAACATAAAGGATCTGTCTCCTGTCAACTGCTCTTGGTTAGCGGTGAGGTAAAGAAAAAGAAGTGGAATTCACTCATGGTAGCATGGTCACAAGAAGAAGCTGTTCTTGTTCACGCCTCCGCTCTTCTCTTTTCCGGTATTGGTCCTTGAGTAAGGGCATTGGGATTAGGGCTAAGCGCTGCTATTTCAGCTCTTGGTGCCATGTCATCTGTTGTCGGCATATCCCCAGCTGTTAGCTCAGTTAGCTCAAAGGGAGTGACCCCCAGAAAGGTAACTCAATAGGAATTCTCTCTATCGCCTTAGTCTGTCTTGACTTTGACTCTTTCCGGCGGTCTCGTCTAGAAATAGAAAGTAGTTGATCACGGAGAAAGTCAAGGCGATGAAAAAGCCTATTTTAGGAAGTCCGTGATAGATATGAATCGAATCCCCTATCAGGGTAAGCCCACCGAGACCGAGAATAGTTAGCAGGCGAGACAGGAGTTGAGTTGGCAGAGATTAGCTCTGGTGAAAAAGAATCAAAAGAATTGTTTGTTATAGTTGAGCCGAGAAAGTCATTACTAGGATTGAAAGACTTTCATTAGCAGTCGGGCTTAGAAGCATAGTCCTTAGGCCGCGAGGATGAAAGCGTAGTACTTTCTATACGTCAATAGGACTTCCTCTTTCTATATGAATAAGCGCAAGTTTCCCTTTTTTGAATGAAAATTAGCCGTCGGAAGTATCTCAGGCTAGGCCTTACATCCTGATCCAAGCAAGCAAGCATAGGAGGGAAGGGAAGAGACTTAATTTTTGTTTTTGTTCGTTTACCAAGTTCGGCATTAAATTAAGGCTTTGCTCTAATGAAGAGTTCTTTCTATCGATCGCTTTCGCCCCTTGTAGGAAGCATGTCTCTACTTCTTTTCTTTTTTCCAAGATCAGATCTCGAACCTATACTCTATTGAATCCCAGGCCCCTCCCCTTTGAGTGGGAAACACAAACTATACTATACTCCCCTTTCTTCTAGACCAAGACATACCCGATGATAAGCAATGAATTGAGGATCCACAATGGCATGATAGAGTTTTCGCGTTCATACAAGAGAGACTCAGTCGGCGGATGAAGAGCCAGGAGCGGGAGCCCCAACTAGAATAGGTGAATTCTTAACCAACTATTCCACCTCCAAGGATGGAAAGAGCCGATTCGTCTTCGAGCGCAATAAACCAGAGCAGCACAAACCTAGGTTGATTATACAGGAATGGAATCATAGATTGAAGCTTAGGCAAGCCCCTTGAGACTGACTAAGTAAGGAGCAGCGGCTGCCTTTCCTTCTGATGAGGATTCGAGTGTACTAAAGAAGGTGCTCTATTTCCTATTTTAGGGCTGAATTACTACTATAGAGAGATCCGCCACCCTTCGAGATGTGGTCATGTGTTATGACGGCACTGTAAGAAATGTCTGCAGCAATCCAATCACCCAATCTGAGTATGGGGTGAAGGCTGGAACTAAGTCACAGAGTTTATTCCTTGCTAGTGAACCTGTTGGTCTATGATTCCCCGCCTAGAGACTTTATCAAAGGAAGCGAGAACGCGGGAGACGGGTTATTCACTCAATGAAAAAAAAATTTTACATTTTGAATTATTCCCTGGGCGGGACCATGCCTTGGATTTCAATCCGAGATCATCCCTTGGGGTTAGTTCATTTCATTTACTGCCCTTCTTTTTCTTTTGCTTGATGAAAGACATCCCGTGTATATTAGTAAAAAAGGGTACTTTCATGAGTCCGATGGCTCTTTGGTGTGCCCTGAAAATTTGATTGATAAATGGGCTTTTGAAAGTCGATTTGTCGCAACAAGAGGTATTGTCTCCGCCTTTTCAAGTAGGGATCATCTCTCAAGTGTTTATGATCCTCCGTTGCTGCTCGGTAGTGGCCTAAGGCTCAATGATTGATCTTCTGCGCTAAGGCTAGCATCTCATCCCATCTTTCATCTTATTGCTTTGAGCTCTCTTCGGTAAAGTGTAAAAGTGTAACCTGCTGCTCCTTGATTTCACATAAACAACTGAGTGCCTTCTGCTCTTTTTGGTCTTCTCTTTCTGTGTCTATTGCTCTCCTGCCCACTCACCACTCACATTCTCTTTATCGAATCCTATCAAATCTTTCTATTTTTTCATTAGCATTATAAATAATGGTCTTTCTCGCTATGGCTCCATTTAAAGTATTTGAACAGATAAAAATATTTAAACAGATAAAAAAGAATTCAAACAATCCCGCCTAATGGTGACTCTCTCTGTCATTATAATTGAAGGTAAGTGGAGGGCGCTCAGGTTACTCTACTAACAAGTGGAGGGGCATGGTCAACAACAGCATTGCATCTGTCTGCTTAGTCAAGTCCCGCATTAATCGATTAAAGAAAGAGGATTCCCAATTCATGGTTACTTTGGGCGTTTTGTGAAAGTAAAGATCGAGGTTTAAGCCAATTCCTTCCAATTCCTTTATGAGTCTTAAGACTTATTTATTCATTTAGTCTTCCTTGAGGCAGACTTCATGATTAGCTTTTTTCTTCTTTTCTTACTTACGCTAATTGCCCGCTATGTTGTTGCCCGCAGCTTCCCTCCGTCCCCCTTTTCTTCTTCATCGTCGTTGGTCCTTTCTAAGGAAATAATTCAGTATGATTCCCCGACAAAGTCACTCCTGGGGCCTATATTCGATTCGTGCAACTACAGCAGCTCGTAGCGCACGGGAGTAACGAGGTATTGATTGCACGAGCTAGCCAATATAGAAATTTTACTACGGGTTATATTGAATATGGATCGTTCCCTATCTTTTTTAGTCACACGCCCACTAAGAATCCCCGGGTATCCCTCGGAATGGGAGACCATACCAGTTTACCTTAAGATACCTATAGGTGCAGATTTCCAGAGTGTAATTATCTACTGTAAACCATCAAGAAGCAATCCGGCACGTTGGACGGCTTAGCTGGTTTACAGCCTAATCTGCCTGGCTGGTAAAGGCTAGGGTAGCGACTTCCTCGTAACTTGACAAACCTCAGCAGCTCTTCCAAATGGCAAGATCCGTACCCGGAATCTATAGGGTTCGAGCTGGGGCTTTAAAGAGGTTACGGGACTAAGATCCTAGTTGGAACGATCTAAGCATCAGTGTTTTCGAACATCACTCTACGATATAAACGGACTGTAAATCTCTTCTCTAAAATATAATAAAGCAGTCCCCCGGCAGGGCCAAGCAAGAGCAAGCCAAGCAGTCTAGAGCAGTCAAGGAAGGTGGGATATAGCTAGGTTATGGAATCCTACCAATCTACTTAAACGAATCAATCTCCCACTTCTCCTACTCCTACGATATGTACACGAACTAAAGGCATGCCGAATGGAAAGAACACCGCACTAAAGCTCGGACAGGAGAGGATATAGGCGCTGGAACAGGACTAAGACCTAGAAAAGTGGATGTTGCCACCAGTGTCAGTCCTCGAGAAATGGGACTGGTTCTGCATGTCCTCCCGAGTTGGGTGGAAGGTTTACATACCAAATTAAAGCCTTGCCTGTCTTTAAGCCCGTTGGTCTTGTTTTTCAAGAGTGAATCGGAAATGAGCTGTTAACAGTGGAGTTATCGGATATGTTTATTTGCTTATTTTATAAGATATGTTACGAATGAAAGAAACAATAGAGCTAACTCGTAACAAACAATCTACTTAGTAGCAGTGGTAATTATATAATTAACCGGAGCCGTAGGATCATATTAATCGGGGAGTGTGGCACCTTTACTATAGGCTATGGTCTAACTTCTATTAAATCAAGTGTTGTTTGTTCAGTAAATACTTTCAATTTTTTTAAAGGAGATGAAGACTGTGCCTTCGACCACTTAGAAGTGGATTTACGGATACGCAGCCCTACTAATAGAAGGGGCGGAGACCAGCTACTTTTTTAACAGCACAGATCTTCACGTCCATGAGAACCAACGACAAAAGTGAAAAACAATGCATCCGGGGATGTTTTAAGCTATTAAATTACCTTTTGCCTCTCTCCCGTTCTATGCCCCTAGTTTCAGAGAAGGAATCGATAGAGGCAGGAATCAAAGTAAAATTCACACTCATTGAATTGTTGGGAAAACATCCGATGCTCACTCTCCCCTGCTATTGCTGGATCAATCAGCCCCGGTTGCACTCGAACCACCTATCTCAAATTGCTTTATTAATGCAAATTCTCTTCTTCTGGTCTGTCTAACTAACGCCGGAAGGGTGCTTCCCCTTTCTACAAAGCCTACTGTCAGAAAGAATGACCCAACTATTGATGAAAAACTGCCTTAAAGACAAGGTTCACTAATCTCGAGTTTTAGTCCACTCACGACTGATTACCTATCAGCACCATTTTAAGAGGCCTTAAAGCTTTATTAATTGGTGTCTTCGCATGTTTAATGAGGATCTGTTTGTAGTTTCAGTGAATCTGAACGGAAAGGTAGGGTTATCAATTAAGGTAGCTAAAATTAAAGCGTGTGGAAACAGATCCGGGAGATAGATGCAAGAAGGAGAATCCTCCGTTCCCTTAACGGGATAAGGCAACAAGAGGATCGGTCGCCCCGAGGCTTCCTCAAGTCCCTTGTTGGTGGATATACTTTTAATATACAGGTTCATATGATTTGTAAAACCCTTTAAACTGGGGAATCAGATGGATTGAAACTAATTTAGTTTCGTATATCGAGTTTATCTTCTTTCCGGTCTAATTTGCTCTTGGTTTTACCTTAGTCCCGTATGGAATCCTCTCCTTTACATTGACAGTCGAGCTATGTCGAGAATCTATACCGGGAATTTCTACTACTTATGTGAGTGACTACGCCTATACAGTGGCCTATCGGGGAGGAACCAGCTCTTATAGACGATATTAGGAAAGAGAGAGGGGGTTGTTGACCAAGATAAAGTATGGGAGAATCTCTTTATTCTTTTTATACGCTATTTTTATTGATGGGATTCGAACCTATGCATATCACTAAGAGAGCAGGGTGGTCTTCATTGAATTGAATTTTTGAGTAACCTTTTTCTATTTATATCATAAGAGTTCAATAAAGAATCAAAAAAAGTAACTTTTACAGCTATATAAGTAGCAACTTTTTTATTTTCACTGATCCCTTAGGGAAGAAAAGTCAATAAGTAACTTTTGCCTATATATGAGATGAAAAAAGTGCAATTCAAATCTGACGTTAGGAAAGAAATCTCAGTTAGTAACTTTTCCATATATATGAGATGCACTTTTTTCAATTTGAATTCGATTCTCAGAGTGAAATTGACGTTGCTAACTTTGACAGCTATATGAGATGGAAATTAAAAAATGAAAATTAACTCTTACTAAATTCAATTAGTATGAAAAAAGTGCAATTCTTTTCCTGATAGCCGGTCACATGTATAGGACTAACTGGGGCATTGGTCGATAGGTCTGTCTACTCCCAAGCTCGATTTTGCTAGTTGGTACTAGAATTGCTAATGGGACGGTTAAAGACTGAAATCCGAAATCGGTTCCTCTTTTGGGGAGTTCACTCTCAACCAAGCGTCTTGTCTTAAAGGAAGACCTATAATATGTTAATAAGTTCTCTAGTCAGAAATCACGCATGGGAGTATTTCCAAGGATTCTCTCGGAAAAGGGTTCTGGTCGCCCTCCTATTGAAACCTCCTACAAAGTCTTAAGCAGAATCTAGGGCTGGACATAGGTTGCCACCCGGGTTTAGTACCCGAAAAACTAATAAAAAAAAGGGCTTTCTCCCTGCCCTTCCTTGAGCTTAGACTCTTGAGTAGAGGGACTCCGAGATGCTCTCACTCGTCGTTCTCACAACTTTTAGAGCACTACGATAGGAAGAAAGCTATTAGATTGATTTCCTCTGACGCAAAAGGAACTGTCCCGCAGCCTCACGACCTTCAGTTCTTTCCTCTCTTTATTTTGGAAGGGATCGAACAGAGGGAAAAGACCCTGGAAAACTACCTTTTCCATATGTGATTAAATATAAGCAAGGTAAAGAAAATGTTGTTGCTGATGCACTTTCACGTAGGCATGCGTTATTATCCACACTTGGTGCAAAATTGATTGGATTTGAGTTTATGAAAGACTTGTATGTGAATGACCATGATTTTGGAAATGTGTATGTTGCATGTGAAAAGGGTGCATTTCAGAAATTCTATAGGCATGAGGGATTTTTGTTTAGGGAATCAAAGTTGTGTGTGCCTCAATGCTCTATGAGAAATTTGCTTATTGTTGAATCACATAATGGGGGGTTAATGGGACATTTCGGTGCCCAAAAGACTTTGGATATCTTGCAAGAGCATTTCTTTTGGCCACATATGAGGAAAGATGTGGAAAGATATTGTGCTAGGTGTGAGACTTGCAAGAGAGCCAAGTCCAAGGTGATGCCGCATGGGCTATATACACCTTTGCCCATGCCTACGCATCCATGGGTAGATATATTTATGGATTTTGTGTTGGGTTTGCCTAGGTCACAAAAGGGCCATGATGCTATTTTTGTTGTTGTAGATAGGTTTAGTAAGATGGCACATTTTATACCTTGTCATAAAACTGATGATGCCTCTTATGTTGCTAACCTATTCTTTAGGGAAGTGGTAAGATTACATGGCATCCCTAAAACTATTGTTAGTGATAGGGATGTAAAATTTTTGAGTCACTTTTGGAGAGTCCTATGGGGTAAGTTGGGAACAAAATTACTTTTCTCCACTACTTGCCATCCCCAAACCGATGGCCAAATTGAAGTAGTGAATAGGACTTTATGTACCCTTTTGAGAGCTTTAGTAAAGCAAAACCTTAAGTCTTGGGAGGAATGCATACCATTTGTAGAGTTTGCATATAATAGGGTTGTGCATTCATCTAGTGGATATTCACCATTTGAGCTTGTTTATGGATTCAATCCACTCACTCCTTTAGACTTAGTGCCTTTACCCATTGAGCATATTGCATCTTTAGATGGTAAACAAAAGGCAGATTTGGTTAAGAAGTTGCATGAACAAGCTAGGTTGCACATTGAAAAGAAAAATGAATCTTATGCTTCTCATGCTAACAAAGGGCGAAAGCCTATTGTGTTTGAGCCAGGTGATTTGGTGTGGGTGCACCTAAGGAAAGAAAGATTTCCTAAGATTAGGAAATCTAAATTGCAGCACAGAAGTGATGGACCATTCAAGGTGTTGAAGAGAATTAATGACAATGCCTACCAAATTGAGTTGCCTGGTGAGTATGGTTTTAGTTCTACATTTAATGTTGCTGACCTTTCTCCTTGTTTTGATGCAGAAGCAAATTCGAGGACGAATTCTTTCGAAGAAGGAGGGGATGATGAGGATCATGGAACGACACCATTGCCAACCTACAAAGGTCCTATCACTAGAGCTAGAGCCAAGGAGCTTCATGCTTTACTTATGGAGCATTTGAAGACATTCGGCCATGAGAGCTACTTCATGGTTTGCCTTGTGTAACACCTTATTTTCGGATCAAATATCTTATTATATCTACGGAATTTCCCTCTGGGATTGGAACTACTTCTTATCTCTTTCCCTTGACCTTCCTTCTTTGCTTCGACCTAGCAGAGCGATTCCCTCACTCGCTAGCAACCAAACCAAATGGGATTCAATTCTTCGATTCCCTTCTTTTATTTTGTAAGCTTTCTAACCGCGGTCTTTTCTTACAAGGATCCCTTCTGCGCTAGACACATTAAGTAAGTGTTCACGGGGGTCTCGATATTCTTTTTTGGTTTCCGGTCCGTGACTCATTTATCCGATAGGCCTGATGAGTCGGATTCTGAAACAAATGCGGATCTTGCTGTAGTTGATGTTGTGGGGGCTGGTCCTTCTTCTTAAGCAGCCTCTTATTACACACCCAAGAGGCAGAAAGGACTAAAGGAGGCATTAGCTCTTTAGTACTAAGACCCGGCAAAGTCAGCATCTCCTTCCTTTACTGGAAGGTCATGAGTTATATAAGCCATTATTCCTGTTAGAGTTGGTAATCGAGATCTGAACCCAGTAATAAGGTGGGCTAGTCGAGTCAGGAATGAAGGTAGGAATCGAATCCCACGTCGTCAAGAGAAAGCCAATCAGAGCGAATAGAGGCCGATCAAGGGCTCGGACAGTGCTTGTGTACTGGCGGGTAAGTCCAGTCCACCATCAAGGGAAGCTGCGTAGCGAGCAGCTTTTAGGGATGCAGGCCCAGAAGCCAATGAGTTTACGTCAAGCCGAGGCCGCTACGGATCCATCGCAAGTAGGTCCAACGTTCAAGAACGGGTCTTTCGGAGAGCGACATTGGGTAAGGAAAAGCTGCTTTCAAATCTGATTCTATCACAATTCGTTAAGTCAACTCCGAACACCTTCTATAGCCTTTGTCCTGCTCAAGCGAGGGCGTATTCTGACTTGCTTTCCACCACCGTCATTGAATTGGGCTTTCCGGATCCCCTTTCTTCGGGCCTTCCTTTCAGAGATACCTATTCAAAAAGCAGAAATGCGATGCCTGTTGTCAAACTTGCCACCATAGCAACCACTTTCGTAAGCCTAGGTCCACGGAACTCCCTTTAGGATGAAACTTTCTTCGATTCTTTTGATATTGAGTCTGACTCTTCTATAAACACCGGTGATCCAGTACCGGACTTCGCCTTTTTGGCTACCCTTCCTCTATCAACAAGCAGGAAAGGTCTTTCTCTCTTGAAGGCATTAAAAGGATGCTTGTCTTAAGGTTTAGCTATCGATACGTGAACTCTTTGTGCTTGCTTAGCGGATGTCCCTTACCTCTCAGCTTTGGGCTCAGTCACTAGCTTGCAGTAAAGGAAGAAGATGGTTCCAGCATAGACCACTACACTTT